TAAAAATATTAAAAATAAAAACCACCATGTTTTATAAACATGATCTAATCCAAAATAAAGAATTTTATCCCATGCAAGAAATCCAAATACTGGATTTGTTAAAGGATAATTAATCTTATACATTTCAATAGATTGATCTTGCTCGATTACGGTTCCAATAATGCTACAAAAACTAATCAAAAGAAGTGTGAAAATTGCAAACCGTAAATCTGCGAATACTCGAAAAATTTGTTTTTTCATTAAAAATAAAAATTTTAACTTAAATATATATAGGTTCCGACGAGGCTAAACGAATCTGACCAGAAGTTGCCCAATTTTGTAATTTTAACATTTGATTACTTTCTAAATTAGCTAATGGTATAAAGTCTTTTAAAGCTAGTGAAATATCTTCTGTTGTAACTTCACGTTTCTCATAAAAAGCTTGATACATTCCTTCAATAATACTTTGTCGAATTTCAGCACCTGAGAATGATTCTGATAATTGTGCTAATTTTTCATAATTAAATAATTCCCAACTATTTGGTCTAAATTCTTGAATATGAATCTTGAATATTTCTTCGCGTTCTTTTAATTTGGGTAAATCTAAAAAAAAATTTCATCAAACCTTCCTTTTCGAATAATTTCCAATGGTAATAAATCGATATTATTTGCCGTTGAAATAACAAAAACAGGTTTTGTTTTTTCTGATAACCAACTAATAAATGTTGCTAATACTCGGTTACTGGTGCCACTATCACCTCTGCTATCAGTATTTGTAAATGCTTTATCAATTTCATCAATCCATAAAATACAAGGTGAGATTGTTTCAGAAACATTAATCATTTGACGTAAACGAGATTCTGATTCACCAACAATTCCGCCAAATAATTTACCAACATCTAATTTTAAAAGTGGTAGTTGCCAATCATTTGCGATTGCTTTTGCCGCTAAGGATTTACCAGTTCCTTGAATCCCAATTAAGAGTAATCCACGCGGAGTTGGTAGTCCATAATTTGATGCTTGAACACCAAAAGCGGTTTTTCGTTTGGTTAACCAATCTTTTAAATTATTTAACCCCCCTAGACTTGTAATTTGCTCATTTACTGAGCAATATTCCAAAATCTCAGTTTGGCTTATAATTTGTTTTTTCTCACTTAATAAAACATTAATACTATTCTGATCAATTGTTTTATAAGTTGCAATAATTTTCGACAAAACCCGTCGTATTCGTTCTAAAGATAATCCTTGACAGGCACGTGTTAAACTTTCGAATAATTCGGTATCTACTTCAAGATTTAAAGATGTAACTAATCTTGTTAATTCTTGATTAATTTCTTCTTCTAATGGTAATTGAAATTGTAAAATAGTAATTAGTTCTTGTAATTCTTTAGGAATTGATAAATCCGACCCAATAATAATGATTGTTTTAGGTTGAAGTTTCAAAATACGGCTTATATTTCGAAGTTTTCGAGAAATGGAAAGGTCAGTTAAAAAGCGATTAAAATCTTTTAATAAGAATAAAGCAGGAGTTTCTGAATTAATTCGTTCTATAAGTTCTAAAGCTTGTAACGGATTTTTTTTCGCAAAACCTTCATTATTTGGATTATTTGTATAACCATCTACAAAATCCCAGCTATATATACTACGATTTAAATTTGTTTTTATATTTTTTCGAATAATATATTCCACTCGATCTTCTTCAATTGTATTGATATAAATAATTGGATAACGAGCTTTTAAAAAGAGAGCTAATTCACTGGTAAATTTCATAAAATATTTATTCAAAAGTTAATTTGCTGAGCTACTATTACTGTTATTTTAAATAAAAAATTATTTATTATTAGAGTGATTAAGAAAATTCACTCTAATAATGAAATGAAAGAATTAACGACCAATTGCTAATGATTTTCTTCCTTTTTTACGACGGTTCTTGATAGTTTTGCGACCTTGAGGAGTCGACATGCGTGCTCTGAAACCAGATACTTTTAAAACTGCATATCGACTTTTGTTTGAAAGTGTGCGTTTTGCCATATTTAAATTAAATTAAAAATAAATTGTTTTATAAAACCGATGAGCTTAAAAATTCATTAATTATTAAACGTTTTACCACTCTTGATTGTTCTTTGAAAGCTTGTAATGCTTCTCTTTTATATTCATACAATGGATTTCGTTGTCCATAACCACGCCAACTAACAGCTTCACGAAGTAGGGACATTTCTTGTAAATGTTTACACCAAATAAAATCAATATTCAATAAACTCACATTTCGTTCCATACTTTCACAGAAACCATCTCCGTGAACTTTAAATTCATTAATTTTAGTTTGATAGATTAACCAAAATTCATTGAATAAATATTGTTGAAACCCAATTGGTTTCGTATCTGAATTTACTAAAAAATGTTTATCAAATAAATTCTCAAACAATGAAATAATTTGCTTTGTGGAATAATTTTTTACCGTCATTTCTAATAAAAGATCTGTAATTAATTGTTCACCATACGCAATAATATTTTTTTGAAGTGATTCTTTATTTAAAATTTTTGTTCTTTCTGAATAAACAACATTTCGTTGTTTATTTAAAACTTCATCATAATCAAATAAATTTTTTCGTTGTTGGTAAGCTCTTTCCTCTACTTTTTGTTGTGCTGAATCTAAACTTCGTGTAAGAAATTCTGATTCTAACGGTGAGTCATCTAACATTTGAGATTGGAAGAAAGTTTGAACTTTTGATCCCCCAAATAGTCTTAACAAGTTGTCATCTAAACTTAAGAAAAATTGCGAAGTTCCTGGGTCACCTTGACGTCCACATCTTCCACGTAATTGATTATCTACTCGTCGCGAATCATTTCGTTCAGTTCCAACGATATATAATCCACCTAAATTTTTTACAATTTGATTCTCTTGCTTTTGATTCTTATTGTAATGCGCTTTTAGTTCGTCAATTAAAAATTTAATTGAACGTTGGTAAGATAAATTTGGAATTGAGTTTGTATCATTCTGTTTTAATGCACGCAAAATTCCAATGTCAGATAATTCTAAAAACACTGGATCTTTCAATAACGAAAGAAGAACGCTCAAAAAGTTTTGTGATGTACATTTGAATTGACTTTTTAATGGGGATTGAAAAATATTCATACCTTTAGAAAGTGCATAATTGCGTGACAAAGTCAAGATATCGTACAATTCTTTTTGAAGACTAAAGATACTATTTCCACCAAGTATGATATCAGTACCACGCCCAGCCATATTTGTTGCAATGGTAATAGCTCCACGATTACCTGCTTGAGCAACAATTTCGGATTCTCGACGAACGTTCTCTGGTTTAGCATTTAAAAGCTGATATGATAACTTATATTCATTCAGTAATTCAGCTAACATTTCTGATTTTTCAATAGTAGTGGTTCCAATTAAAACAGGTTGACCTGTTGATGAAATTTCATTACATGTTTTTGAAATAGCATTCCATTTTAAAAACTGATCTTTATAAACTAAATCGGGTAAATCTTTTCGCAACGTTGGACGTGCTGTCGGAACTTCATCCACTGATAGTTTATAAATTTTTTCAAATTCAACTTCAGCTGTTTTTCCAGTCCCTGTCATACCAGCTAGTTTGGGATAAAGTAAAAAAAATTTTGATAGGTTATTTCAGCTTGTGTTTCAGATTTTTGACGAATTGGTAATTTTTCTTTGGCCTCAATAGCTTGATGAAGGCCATCCCCCCAACGTCGATCTGGCATAATTCTACCTGTGAATTCATCAACAATTACAATACGATTATTTTGTATAATATACTGGACATTATTATTAAATAATGCATTTGCTTTAATTGCATTAATTATATATGGAATCCATGGATTACTTGGATCATATAAATCTTGAATTTGTAAAATTTTTTCAATTTGCTGACTACCCTTATCTAGTAAGACGACATTCTTATTTTTTTCATCTACTGTATAATCAATATTGGGCTCTAAATATTCTATGAGTTCAGCTGCAATGATATATTTATCCACTGGTGTTTCAAAATTATCTGAAAGAATTAGTGGTGTTTGAGCTTCATCAATTAATACTGAATCAACTTCATCAATAATACAGTAATTAAATGGCCGAAGTACAACATCTTTTGAATTTAAAGCAATATTGTCACGTAAGAAATCAAATGTTACCTCGTAATTTGTTACATAAGTTACATCGGCATTGTAATTTTTTTACGTTCTAACTTTGCCATATCATCTTGGATTAATCCAGTATTTAATCCTAATAAACTATAAATAGGGCTCATTGATGCATGATCTCGACTTGCTAAATAATCATTAACTGTAATGATATGAACACCTTTGCCTGTTAAAGCATTTAAGGAAGCAGCAAGTGTTGCTACAAGGGTTTTTCCTTCCCCGGTTTTCATTTCAGCAATTTTTTGATTATTTAAAGTAAGTCCACCAATTAATTGAACATCAAAATGTCTTAACCCTAATGTTCGTACACTAGCTTCTCGGGTTAATGCAAAAGACTCACTAATTAATGAATTTAAATCTTTAGAGTCCTGATATTGTTTTTTAATTTAAAACTGTGAGCACGTAACTCATTATCTGTAAGAGTTTGAAACTTATCTTCCAAATTATTTATTTGATTAACTAAGTTCTGATATTTTTTTGTAATAGAATTTTTTTGCATTTAAAATTATTTAAAGATTTTTAAACAATAATATTGATACGCTTTTGTTTTCCTTCCTGATAATCAAATTTTATTGTGCCTTCTGTTAAGGCAAATAAAGTAAAATCTTTTCCACACCCCACATTAAGACCTGGTTTAAATTTCATTCCGCGTTGGCGAATTAAGATATTTCCTGCCTTAACTTTTTCACCACCAAATTTTTTTACGCCTAATCGTTTTGCATTTGAATCACGACCATTTTTCGTACTTCCTGCACCTTTTTTATGTGCCATAATATTAAATTCCTATTGTTTTTAATTAATTCATAATAATGTCTTCAATGAAAACTCGTGTTAATTCTTGGCGGTGACCTTGTTTTTTACGAGTTTTTTTCTTGGGACGCATTTTATAGACAATTTTTTTCTTACCACGGAAGTGTTCTAAAATTTTACCTTTGATTTTCACACTTTCTAAATATGGTTGTCCAATTAACACATTTCCATCATCATTCAATAATAATATTCGATTCAATGTTATTTGTTTTCCTAATTCTGTTGGAATTCGATTGAAATCATAGTATTTTCCAGATTCAATCCAAAATTGTCTTCCACTAATTTCGACAATTGCGTATTTCATAATCTAAATTAATTTATTTTTACTTAAATTAAATACTACTAAAAATTTTTTTAAACCGTCAACTTTTTTTCAAATATAGTTTACGTTTGACTCTTACTTTTTAATCGAATTAATTCTTTATAAAACAAATGAAACGCTTTTGATTTGTAGCATTCTGGGTTACTAATAATTGATAATTGTCGATTAATATTTAGACTTTCAATTTTCAAAATTTTAATTTGTTTTAATTTAATCTCCTTTTCAATTGAAGAGGATGATACAAAAGCTGCACCTAGCCCTAAACTAACTGCTGTTTTAATTCCTTCAATTGAATTTAACTGTAAAATTGTTTTTAATTCATTTGTTTGAATTTTATTTTGAATTAAGGTATTATCAATAAATTTTTTTATAGTCGAAGTAGAATGCAAAGTGATAAAATCTAAACAATATAAGTCCTCTTTTTTAATTACCGGTTTTAGTGCAAATGGGTGTGATTTTGAAATAATAAGACTTAATTCATCACAAACAAATGGTCGAATGGTTAATTTTTTTTTCAATTTTTTTGAGATCTCACCACCAACAATTGCTACGTCTATTTCACGTTTGATAATACTTGTTGAGATACTTCTTGTGGAATCTACTTGAACTTTTAAATCAATCTGGGGGTAATTTTGAGCAAATAATGCTAGAATTCTAGGCATTAAGTATGTTCCAATAGTTTGACTAGCTCCAACTTTTAAATTTCCTCTATCCCCTTTTTTTAAATCAATTAAAGCACGACAACTTTCTTCACAAAGGATTAATATACGTTCGGAATATTGCAAAAAAATTTTCCCACTCTCTGTCAAAGAAATATCATTTCTTTCGCGATTAATTAGTATTGTGTCTAAATTTTTTTCTAATATCTTAATTTGTTTACTTAAAGAGGGTTGTGAAATATATAAACGCGCAGCAGCTCGAGTGAAATTTCGTTCGGTTGCAATTGCTTTTAAAATTCTAAGTTGCTGAAGAGTAAAAGGAAGCATATTGAATTTAATTAAGTAATATTGAAGTAATAATTGCGGGTGGATGGACTCGAACCATCATACCTAAAGCGGCGCTGGTACCTAAAACCAGTGCGTCTACCAATTTCGCCACACCCGCTAACTAAAAAGCTATTCTAAAATTTTTAGAATTCTTGGAAATAAATCTTGAAAGGATCTTTTAAGATTTATTCACTTTCATCCACATATACACTATATACAAAACTTGTTGGTTTTCCTCGTAACATTGATTTAGCTAATGAGAACGATTTTTGAGCTGCTACAGCACCTTTTCGTTTCCAGTTTGCTTTACGAGCATTTTTTTTTGCTTTCGATGTTCTTTTTTTAGGTACAGCCATTATTTTTTTATATGAATATACTTTGAGTTATATTATACTAATCTATTTTTAAAGTCAAGTTTTAATACTAATATTTTTGGAAATAATAAATAAGGATTTTAAACTGAAAAAGTATATGATTTTTCAGTTTAAAATCCTTATTTATTATTTCAAGTTTTTATAGTTAATTTTTAAAATTATTTTAATTCCAACTACGTTTATTCGTTATCATCATCTGTTTTCTTTCTAGCTCCGAAAAGCCCACCTTTATCATCATCTTCTGATCTTGGGATTCGGAATTTTCGTGCTTTTTTGTCTTGTGAACGTTTATCTTTTCGTTCGTTATACTTTCTTTTAGCTTTTTGCCATGCACTTTCTTTTTGATCACCCATTTGTTCACCAGATGAGTCAATTGTATCTGATGATGTACCAACCGGTGCCTCTGTTAACGCTTTACTAGGATTATTCAAAGCTCCTTCTGTACCCTCTTCCTCAAAGAAACGACGATCTACGTTATCAAAATTGATCTCTACTTCTAATTCATTTGTATAAGTTAAAATACTATCTTCTACTCGTTTTCGACGAACAATAATTTTAGTATTTGGGAATAGAGTTTGTGATAAACATTGTTCTGCTAACGTATCTTCTAAATATTTAGAAATTGAACGACGTAACGGTCGAGCACCATAAAGTGGGTCATAACCTTCATCAGTTAAAAAGGCTTGAACTGGGAATGTAATTACTAGTTCTAGGTCTTTGTCAGCTAATCGTTTTTTAATTTGATCAATCATTAATCCACAAATTCTCCAAAGATCAAGACGTGTTAAATGATTGAACACAATAATTTCATCAATACGATTTAAGAATTCAGGACGGAAGAAATTTTTAAGTTCTTCATGTACTAATCCTTTAATACGTCCAAAAATTTTTGGATCCGTAGCTGGTTCCGGTCTCGGTTCCCATCCTAACACAGCGTCTGGAGTTACCTTAAACTTTCTGTCATCACCTTGTTGTAACTTACTTTTAATTCCACTCTCACGTTCAATAATTTTAGATCCTAAATTCGTTGTCATGATAATTAAGGTATTTGTAAAATCTACAACACGACCTTTTGAATCAGATAAACGACCATCATCTAAGATTTGTAATAATAAATTGAAAACATCCGGATGAGCTTTTTCAACCTCATCAAATAATACTACAGTATAAGGAGTTGAACGAACAGCTTCTGTTAATAGACCACCTTCATTGTAACCTACATAACCTGGGGGTGAACCGATTAATTTAGCTACGGTATGTTTCTCCATGAATTCCGACATATCTAAACGAATCATATCGGTACTGAACATGTAGTCTGATAAGGCTTTCGTTAATTCCGTTTTCCCAACACCGGTTGGACCCGCAAAAATAAAACTCGCAATTGGACGATTTGGATCATTCAATCCTACTCGTGCACGACGAACCGCTTTTGAAACTGAAGTAACAGCATGATCTTGCCCAATAAGGCGTTTATGAAGCTCTTCTTCCATTTTCATTAATCGTTCTGATTCAGAACCGGTAAGTTTGTTCACAGGTACACCAGTCCAATTTGAAATTACATTTGCAATATCATTTTCATTAACAATGTCAATATCTTCTCTTACAATTCCTAATCTTTTTTTCTGAGCTGCTGCCGATTTTTTCATGATACGAATATGTGTTCGTACTTCGATTTCATGATCAACAAGCTGTCTTGCTGCATCAAAATCATGATCTTTAACACACTCTTCTTTATCTTTCAGTGTATCTTGTAATTCTGTTAATAAGATTTGTAAACCTTTCGGTAATCGTCTGTTTTCTAATCGAACACGTGCGGCCGCTTCATCGATAACATCAATTGCTTTATCTGGTAAAAAACGATCGGCAATATATTTATTTGATAGAATCGCTGCCTGTTCTAATGCTTTGTCATGATAGCTTAAGGCGTGATGTTGTTCAAATTTTGATCTTAAACCACGTAAGATTTCAATTGTTGTACCAACACTTGGCTCATCTACACGAACCGGTTGGAAACGACGTTCTAAAGCTGCATCACGTTCAATATATTTACGATATTCTTCATTTGTAGTTGCTCCAATACAACGGAATTTTCCACGTGCTAAAGCTGGCTTTAAAATATTTGCAGCATCTACAGCTCCTTCTGCTGCCCCAGCTCCAACTAATGTATGAATTTCGTCAATTACTACAATAACTGAACGTTCATTTTGTGCTTCTTCAACAATTCGTTTTAAACGTTCTTCAAATTCACCACGATATTTCGTACCAGCTAAAATTGAACCTAGATCTAAAGCCATAATGATACTACCATCTAAGAAGTTTGGCCCTTTTTCTGTTAAAATTAATTGTGCTAATCCTTCAGCGACTGCAGTTTTACCAACCCCAGGCTCACCAATTAAAACTGGATTGTTTTTTCTTCGACGAGCTAAAGTTGCAATAACATCATCAATTTCTTTTTCTCGTCCAATAACTGGATCTAATTCACCATCCACTGCTTCTTTACTAATATTTTCAGCATATTCATCCAATGTTGGTGTTTGACTACCACGTCTCTCACGTTCTAATAAGTATTTTTCAGCTTGTGATAATGGACGTAGCATTTCTTCTTGTGTTTCTTCAATATATGCTAAAACTAAATTTCTTAGATTAGGCAGATTAACACGCATTTTGTCTAATGTACGTCGTGCAACCCCATCAGGTTCAGCAATAAGGGCTAATAAGATGTGCTCAGTGCCTACAAAATTTTGTCCTAAATCTTTTCCTTCATGAACAGCCATTTCTAGAACACGCTTTGCTCTTGGTGTAAAAGGAATTTCAGAAGCAACAAATCCTGTTCCACGCCCAATATACAATTCAATTTCTTTTCTAGTTTTTTTTAAAGTAACTTTTATCTTTTTTAAAGCTCGAGCACCAATACCATGTCGTTGACCAATTACTCCCAATAGAAGTTGTTCAGTTCCAACAAAGTTATGGCCCATTCGTCGTGCTTCTTCCTGCGATAACATTATAACTTTAATCGCACCTTCAGTAAATTTTTCAAACATAATAATTAATTAGTTGTAGTTATTTAAAAATTTGCGTTAGTTTCTATTCACTTATTTATTATACTACTGAATCAATTAATTAAGGGAGGTTCGATATTACCACCCAGTAGATATTATACATAAATTCTTATAATAATGTACTAATATTCGTTAGGGGAGAACTCGCATTTGCATAATGTTTTTTTTCCATTCGACCAGCTAAGTAAGTTAATCGTCCTGCTCTTACTCCTAAATTCATTGCGTACGCCATTTGAGCTGGATTTTTGGCTTGCGCAACTGCTGTATTTAATAAAACTCCATCAACTCCTAATTCCATTGCCATAGTTGCTTCACTAGTTGTTCCTATTCCAGCGTCAACAATTACTGGGACTTGGGCATTTTCAACAATAATTTTAATATTTGTTAAATTGGCTAATCCTTGTCCTGAACCAATAGGAGAACCTAATGGCATTACTGTAGCGCAGCCTAAATCTTCTAAATGTAATGCTAACATTGGATCAGCATTAATATAAGGTAATACAGTAAAACCTTTTTTTATTAAAAATTCAGCAGCTTTTAAAGTTCCAATTGGATCGGGTAATAAATATTTTGGATCTGAAATTACTTCTAATTTGACAAAAAAATTATCTTCTTGACCAAGTCGACAAGCTAGTTCATGCCCTAAAAAGGCCATTCTAATAGCTTCATCTGCTGTTTGGGAGCCTGCTGTATTTGGTAATAACCAATGTTTATTCCAATCTAAATGATTTAAAAAGTTTGTTGTATCATGTTTTAAATTTGTTGGTAAGCGTCGAATCGCTACAGTCACAATTTCACATTCACTACTAGAAATACTATCAATCCCATCTTTTGTGGTTTTATATTTTCCAGTTCCTAACATTAATCTTGATGTAAAGGTCTTGTTGCCAATCGTTAATTTATCAGAGTTATTTATCATAGAATATTTAATTTTTTACTCCCCAGGTAGGACTTGAACCTACGACCAATCGGTTAACAGCCGATTGCTCTACCACTGAGCTACTGAGGACAGTACACATACCTGAGTATGATATTGAAAGTATAACATATAATATCATAGATTACAATAACATATCTCTCATTAATAAACTTATTATCATTTTAAATTATATTACAAAATAAGTTTGTTTTAATAAAAAAACCAATTGTATTAATTGGTTTCTTTATTAAAGATTAAGAATCGTAAAACATGTGAATCTAATTTTAAAGTATTCGCAAAATTGTTAATATATTTTGGCATACTTGAGAAATTTAATTGAATATAATTTCCTTTAGTTTTATTTACAATTGAATAAGCCAAATTATGTTTTCCACGTGAAATTACAGAAATATCCGATACGTTAAACTTTCGTAAATTTTTGGCATAATTAAATACCCATGTTTTTAGTTCACTGTCATTAAATTCTTCTGTTAAAAGAATCATTATCTCATAGTCTCTTTGCACTGCCATACAATAATAATTTTAATTAAAAGTAAATTGATAATAACGTCATACCGAAATGAATGTCAACGTAAATTCTTGTATATGTTTATACTTCAATATAATTTGATCATTTTTGGTACAATAATAAAGCGTATTAGAATTTATACAAAAAAATTTTATTGGAGAAATTTGATGGATTGGAATGAAATTCAAAACGCTTTATCAAATGCTGTTTTTGCTATTTTACTTTTTGCAATGGTAATTTATTGGGTTAATTTATTATTCTTTAATGATAAATCTTCTTTATCGACAGTAGGTCGAATCAGTACAAGCCTTGCTACTGTGTCTCTATTTTTTATTCTTTGTTCTCGTTGGATCGTAGCAGGTTATTTTCCATTAAGTAATTTATACGAATCTTTACTTTTTTTAACATGGATTTTATTAGCTGTTTATTTGTATATTGAAACAAAAACAAGTAGTAGATTAATTGGTGCTATTGTTATTCCTATTACACTATTAATTAGTGGATTTGCAAATCTGACACTTTCACCCGAAATGCAGAAATCAAGCCCTTTAGTACCTGCTTTACAATCAAATTGGTTAATGATGCATGTAAGTATGATGTTATTAAGTTATGGAACTCTAATTATGGGTTCGTTACTATGTATCTTATTTTTAGTTATTTCTGGTTATAAAGATATCGATTTAAAATCAATAGATAACTCTTCATCAGGTTTTTATAATGTCATGTTAGATTATTATGAAGCTAAATTAATCTCTTCATCTTCGGAAGCTTCCGACTTTGGAAAATTAAAATTATTACAAAGTATCGACAATTGGAGTTATCGTATTATTGGGTTAGGTTTCCCTTTTTTAACAATTGGTATTATTTCTGGTGGGGTTTGGGCAAATGAAGCTTGGGGTTCTTATTGGAGTTGGGATCCAAAAGAAACATGGGCATTAATTACATGGCTAGTATTTGCTACTTATCTTCATGCACGTATTACAAAAGGATGGGAAGGAAAAAAGACAGCGATTTTAGGTGGTTTAGGATTTTTCGTCATTTGGATTTGTTACTTAGGAGTTAATTTCTTAGGAAAAGGTTTACATAGTTATGGGTGGGTTTCATAAAAAATTTGTTGGAAAAAGATAATATTTCCCTAATTATCTTTTGCGATAAAATCACTTTAGGATAGTTGGAGCTAATAACTTAAATATACTTTTTCTTTGTTAGTTTAAAATTGTTCTAAAATTACTATTAATTAAACCTAGGTTAAGTTCATTAGTAAGAATTTAATATTAACATTTTAACAAATTATGTTAATTTCACAATTAACATAATTTCTTTATTTGGAGTTATTATACGATTTCTGCTTTTTTTAATAAATTAAAAACAGTTTCTGTTGGTTGTACTCCATAACTTAGCCATTTTTCAATTTTTGGAATATCAAAATGACTTTTTTTTGAGATTGGATCATAATAACCCACTTCTTCTACTGGTCGCCCATCTCGACGAGCGCTATTTTCCATAACCACTAATCGATATGATGGTGCACGTTTTCGGCCAATTCGTTTTAATCTTAATTTTAACATAGTAATAAATAGATAATATATAACAATTTAATTTATTATCGTCGAGAATAATACTCAACTACAAGTAATTCATTTAATTGTAATTGAACGTCATCACGATCACAATAGTCTAAAACAGTTGCTTCTAATTTAGCATCATTAAATTCTAAATTAGCAGGGATCCCATTTCGTTGATTTGCTTTTAGATTGTTAGTAACAAGATTTTTTGAAACACTTCTTTCTTTTACACTGATTACATCATTTAGTCGACATTGGAAACTTGGAATACTAATTACTTTATTATTTACAGTAATATGACCATGATTAACTAATTGACGAGCTTGGGCAATGCTTTTTGCAAATCCTAATGTAAAACAAAGTGTATCTAATCGCATTTCTAATAATTGAAGTAAGATTAAACCTGTTACACCTTGTCTACGGCGTGCTTCTTTAACATAGCGGAATAATTGCTTTTCCGTTAATCCGTAGTTAAACTTAAGTTTTTGTTTTTCATTTAAACGAATACCGTATTCTGTCGTTTTTTGTCCACCCATGTCAGAAGCTTTCGCTTTTCCAGGAGGTTGTTCTTTAATTGATTTTTTTGTTGTCAAACCTGGTAAAATAACATCTTTACCAAAACGTCGAACAAGTCTTAATCGTGGTCCGCGATAACGTGACATAAATTAATTTTAGTGATAAATAATCTTTTGTAAATTCTGAAATCTTTTTTGAATCAATAAGGGCGAGTGACCGGACTTGAACCGGCGAATGGCGGAATCACAACCCGCTGCCTTAACCACTTGGCCACACCCGCCATATTGTCTTGACTCATAGTTTAACAGTTTTTATAATTCAATGTCTAGCAAATATAAAAAAAATTTATGATACAAGCTAAAAAATTTTTTCTTAATAACGAAAAATATGTAACAAATAGTGATATTAGTTTATATGATCTGATTACTTACTTCGATTATAACGAAAGTCTTTTAGTATTAGAATATAATCAAGTTATTTTTAATAAAACTTATTGGAAAAAAACTTTTATTAAAGATTCAGACGAAATTGAAATTGTTACTATTGTAGGCGGTGGATAATTTTATAAAATTATCCACCGTCCTATTATTTAAATTTAAAAGATTCCAACTAGATTAATGAATATTTTTAAAAAATTAGTTATTAGTAATCAGTTTTAATTTGCTTTTGTAAATACTAAACCATTTGTTTCACCATAGCGTTCCATAAATCTAATGAATCTATCCCATGCTTCTGGACTTTTCATAATATAAATGGATTCAATTGCTTCGGGTTTTCCATTAATAAATTTTGCATTTACATTTCTTGTTTCTAATATACCTTCCTCATCAATCAAGTACATTCCTGTAACTTCGCCTTCTTTTGTCATTCGTTTATCCAAAATATTTGGGTTTTTGAAAACAAAAGTTGCCGTCCCTGTGCTTCCATCACGAGATCTAGTTAAACGAACATCTGGTAATACTTTTTCACTTAAACCTCGGATAAATTCAATTTTAGCTTCCATATTTTTACCTTATGTTACTATTGATACAATAGTTTATTATGCAATTTATTTGACATTAAAGATAATTTTTTGCAACCTTTAATTTTTCAAACTGGGATGGCAGGATTTGAACCTACGAATGGCGGAGTCAAAGTCCGCAGCCTTACCACTTGGCGACACCCCAAATATTTATTCAAATTTTAATATTATAAAGTTATTAAATTGGGCAAGAAGGGATTCGAACCCCTGACACCGTAGGTCGTAACCACGTGCTCTAGTCCACTGAGCTACAAGCCCAAAATATACTTTCTAATAATAATGATACTACATTTGTACTAATTAAGTAAAGTAAAAAAATGAAGAGAATTATACTTTAGACTTGCATAAGTTATACTTATTCGATTAGAGTAATATTTCAGATATTTTTTATAAATAATGACAATAAATTTTGTAATAATCGAACATGGCTAAAAAAATTTTATATCAAGATAATGCACGACGTGCTTTAGAACGAGGAATGGAAATAATGGTAGAAGCTGTTTCTGTAACATTGGGCCCAAAAGGTCGAAATGTTGTATTAGAAAAAGCTTATGGATCACCGCAAATTGTGAATGATGGTGTGACTATTGCCAAGGAAATCAATTTAACAGATCATATTGAAAATACTGGTGTTTCATTAATCCGACAAGCTGCTTCTAAAACAAATGATGTAGCAGGTGATGGTACTACAACTGCGACTGTTTTAGCTTATGCAATGGTAAAAGAAGGATTAAAAAACGTAGCGGCTGGTGCAAATCCAATTGCAATTAAACTTGGTATGGAAAAAGCCACACAATATTTAGTTACGCAAATTAATGAATTTGCTCAACCTGTGGAAGATATTCAGTCTATTCAACACGTTGCTTCTATTTCAGCCGGAAATGATGAAGTAATTGGGTCACTTATTGCCAATGCATTAGCAAAAGTTGGAAAAGAAGGGATTATCTCTTTAGAAGAAGGAAAAGGAATTGTCACAGAACTTGAAATTACAGAAGGAATGAAATTAGAAAAAGGTTTTATTTCTCCTTATTTTATTACAAATACAGATAAAATGGAAGTTTCATATGACAATCCTTATATTCTATTAACCGATAAACGAATTACATTAGTTCAGCAAGATTTATTACCAATTCTAGAGCAAATAACAAAAACAAAACGTCCACTTTTAATTATTGCAGAAGATGTTGAAAAAGAAGCTTTAGCAACGTTAATTTTAAATAAATTACGTGGGATTGTTAATGTTGTAGCTATTAGGGCTCCTGGATTTGGGGAATTACGTAAACAAATGTTAGCAGATATTGCTATCTTAACTGGTGGTACAGTTATTACTCAAGATGCAGGATTAAGTTTAGATAATATTCAACTTGATTTATTAGGACAAGCGCGTCGAATTATTGTTACCAAAGAAGGAACTACAATTGTTGCTTCGGGTCAAACGTTAGAGCAAATTAAGATTCGTTGTGAACAATTACGAAAACAAGCAAATATAGCTGATACAGCTTATGAAAAAGAAAAATTACAGGATCGAATTGCAAAATTATCAGGCGGTATAGCTGTAATTAAAGTTGGGGCGGTAACAGAAACAGAAATGAAAGATAAAAAATTACGCTTAGAAGATGCTATTAATGCAACTCGGGCAGCTGTTGAAGAAGGTATTGTTCCTGGTGGTGGAACAACATTAGCACATCTATCTGAAAATCTTGCAAGTTGGGCGAAAACAAATTTAAAAGATGATGAACTGATTGGTGCAATAATTATATCGCGAGCAATTCTAGCTCCATTAAGACGAATTGCAGAAAATGCAGGAATTAATGGTCCAGTAATTCTTGAAAAAGTTCAAGAACAAGAATTCGAAGTTGGCTATAACGCAGCTGATAATACATTTGTAAATATGTATGAAGAGGGTGTTGTAGATCCAGCAAAAGTAACACGTTCAGGCTTACAAAATGCAACTTCAATTGCTAGTATGATTTTAACAACTGAATGTATTATTGTTGATGATGTGCCCACTATTGCTAATTAAACAATTAGGAAAGTAGGAAATTTATTTCTATTATTTACTCATGATTCTTTTACGATGGATGAACAAAGATTATAATCTTTGTTTATCCATCGTTTAAAATATTAAATAATATTTCTTTTTTATTTAGCTTATAAATTTTTATTTAGTTTATAAATATGTATAAACTAAATAAAAAAGCCCAAGACTTAATATTACAATTTAAACGCTGAAAGAGAGCAAATGTAAGATGCTTGGATTTATAGGTGTCAGGAAATACTCTAGAAACTTTTCTGAGTTTAAGTTTAATAAGATAAACCTAAACTACGTGTTGTTTCTGCTCCTAAGTATACTCGAACACTTATGAAATCTGTTGGACAAGCTGTTTCACAGCGCTTACAACCCACACAATCTTCGACACGTGGTGATGAAGCAATTTGACCTGATTTACATCCACCCCATGGAACCATTTCTAATACATCAGTAGGACATGCACGTACACATTGTGTGCAACCAATACATGTGTCATAAATTTTTACAGTATGAGACATAAAAAATTATCCTTTATTTTTAAAAAACTTGGTAAAAAAAGTTTATCAAACGATTCAAGCCAAATTTCTGTGGCTGATCGAAGTTTATTCAAAATTTAATAATTAAAACGATTTATTATCGTGATAATCTTTGAACTTGTTGAATAGCTAAACGGCCAATATTATATAACGCCCACGATGCTGCGACTAATAACGGTAGAGCAATCACAAATATACGAGTATCCATAAATAAAAATCCTTTATATATAATTTTAAAAATTTATAAAATAATACCTTACAATTGTACTATTATATTTTAATAGTATACATAAAATAGAAAAAATTGAATAGTTATCTTGGATTTGGAAATCAGACGCTTATACGAAGATTAAAGCATTAATTTCTTATTTATAATTTCTGAAAAACTGGAACAAATGGAGATTAATCGAAATTGGTAAATTTTGCTATTCTTCATTTTAGATAGGTTTAGATTATTTAAAACCTGGAACATTTGTCTTTTTCAAAAAATTAGTTTATAGTACTTTATACAAATGTATAGGCGGTATGGCCAAGTGGTAAGGCAGTGGATTGCAAATCCTCTATCCCCAGTTCGAATCTGGGTGCCGCCTGATATAATAGAAATAAATATAAAAGTAGAAAATAATGACTCACAGTTTATAGATCCAATTTTAGCAGATAATTTTCATGTCGATTTCGAAAAGATATACATTCCAAATAGAGTAGAAAATAGTGGAAATAGTAATAGTCAAACTACTTTTAGATTAGTTACAGATGAAACAACAAATAGCTATACAGACAGCGAATTAGATCGAATTATTAAAAAAGTGAGTATAGTTGACCCAGGATTAGCTAGTCAATTAACAGAAGATGATTTGGATTTTATAGATTCTAATATAACTAGCAAATTGCCTGATAATACCGATAAGACAGGAATTGAAGAGGAGTTGTTTGGGGATTTCGACGAATTTGATCAGGAGGGAGATGATTTATTAGATTTCGACATAAAATAATATACAATAAATAATATATATGGTTATCTCAGAACGAAATAAAAGCTCATATTTTAAAATTAAAATTGTTTTGGAGCAAAACCTTATATCAATGGAGGAACGCTTCGAAAATGCCTTAGAAAATGAAATAGACATTATATTAGCTACGAATAGGTAGCTTAAGTTTATAAATATCAAACAGAAACAAAGGTCAAAAAACCAATAACACACAGTTATTGGCGTCGATGTGTGTTAAAAAACTATTATATTGCGTTCGTAATAAGTTTTTGTTATAATACTTTTATATAAAGTGGGAATGTGGTGAAATTGGTAGACACGACGGACTTAAAATCCGTTGCTTTAAACGGCGTGGGGGTTCAAGTCCCCCCGTTCCCAATATAAAATGGAAGAAATATAATAATTTATCAATTAAAAGCTTTAGTCAATTAGATGACTCGCTTTTTTAATAGAGAAAATGTGAAAAAAGTCTAGGAGCTAGTAAAATAAAGAATAAAATATTAATTAGGTTTAAAAACTTCGTTGTTAATTGATTGATAATTTTTTCAGGACTATAAATTTTTTTTCGTTATACTTATAGAAAAATTGCATTTAATTTAAATGCAATTTTTCAGTCTTTAAATATTAATATTTAAAAGCAATTTTGATTAAGAAATCGAAATAGAACAGAATACACCTGAATCTAATTCCATTTCCGCTAATAAATCAACAACAGATAAATCACTATCCGAGTAAATTTCTAATATTCGTTTATGAGTTCGAATTTCAAAATGTTCTCTTGAATCTTTATCAACGTGTGGTGATCTTAAGACACAATAAATTCTTTTTGAAGTTGGTAAAGTTACCATTCCAACTGAATTTAATGATGCCGAATTTAACGTTTGAGTAATTTTTCGACATGAAGAAACTAAAAGTTCATGATTAAAAGATTCTAATCTTATACGAACTTTTTCATTCGTTTTATTATTCATAGAATTTTTTAATTATTTAACAATTTTAGATACTACACCTGCTCCAATTGTACGACCACCTTCACGAATTGCAAATCGCATACCGTCTTCAATCGCAACTGGGTAAATTAATTCAGCTGTCATTTTAATACGATCACCTGGTAATACCATTTCAACTGCAGAGCCATCATCTGCAGTGAAAGCAGTAATTGCACCTGTTACATCAGTTGTTCGAACGTAGAATTGTGGACGATAACCAGTAAAGAATGGCGTTGAACGGCCACCTTCATCATTTGTTAAAACATATACTTCTGATTCGAATACAGTGTGGGGAGTAATTGTCCCTGGTTGAGATAATACCATTCCACGCTCAATATCTTCACGTGTAACACCACGTAATAAAATACCAACGTTATCACCTGCAAAACCTTCGTCTAAAGTTTTTTGGAACATTTCAATTCCTGTAATAGTTGTTGTTTGTGTGTCACCTACACCAACAATCTCAACGTTTTCACCTACTTTTACAACCCCTCTCTCAATACGACCTGTTGCAACAGTTCCTCGTCCAGTAATTGAGAAAACATCTTCAATTGCCATTAAGAAAGTTTTTTCAGTGTCACGTTCCGGTGTTGGAATGTACTCATCAACAGCATCCATTAATGCGAAAATTTTATCAACCCATTCGTTTTCACCACGTTTCAGATCTGGATTTGCTGTAATAGCTTCAATGGCTTGTAATGCTGAACCTGGGCAAATTGGAATATCATCACCTGGGAAATCGTAAGCAGATAATAACTCACGAACTTCTAATTCAACTAATTCTAATAATTCATCATCATCTACTTGATCTTGTTTGTTTAAGAACACAACAATATCTGGAACACCTACTTGTTTTGATAATAAGATGTGCTCACGAGTTTGAGGCATAGGTCCATCAGCTGCTGATACAACTAAAATAGCACCATCCATTTGTGCTGCACCAGTAATCATATTTTTAACATAATCTGCGTGTCCTGGACAATCTACGTGTGCATAGTGACGGGTTTGAGTTTCATACTCAACGTGTGCTGTATTAATTGTAATACCACGAGCACGTTCTTCAGGGGCTCCATCGATATCAGCGTAATCCTTGATTGCTGAACCACCTTCTAATGATAAAGTTGCAGTAATTGCTGCAGTTAATGTTGTTTTACCATGATCTACATGACCAATTGTTCCAATATTAACATGTGGTTTTGTACGTTCAAATTTTTCACGTGCCATTATAAAATTCCTTTAAGTTTTAAAAAATTACAATTAAATTTGTAGCTTGTAGCGAGATCTATTTAAGGTTAGAACTGAAATTAGTATCTAAAATGTGCAAAAGCTTTGTTAGCTTCTGCCATTTTATGAGTTTCTTCCTTTTTCTTAATAGTATTACCAATTTCGTTAGCAGTGTCAATAATTTCATTTGCTAATTTGATAGCCATACTTCTTCCAACTCTTTGTTTTGAATATTGAATAATCCATCGTAATGAAAGATTTGTTGCTCTAAATCTACTTACTTCAATTGGTACTTGATAAGTTGATCCACCAACGCGTCGTGCTTTAACTTCCACGACAGGACTCGCATTTCTAATTGCATTTTCAAATACTTTTAGTGGATCATCATTGGTTTTTTGTTGAATAATTTCGAATGCATCATATACAATTTTTTTGGCAATTGTTTTTTTACCTGATTTTAAAATTCGTGTGATAAGTAAACTAACTAGATAACTATTATAAACAGAGTCAGTTTCTGGAAAACGTTTTTTTGAAATATTTCTACGTGACATAAATCTGAATATTATTATTTATTAAGCTTTTGGTTTTTTAACACCATATTTTGAACGACCTTGTCGTCTATCTTTAACACCACCTGTATCTAAGGCTCCACGAACGATATGGTATCTTACCCCTGGTAAATCTTTTACTCGACCACCACGAATTAAGACAACTGAATGTTCTTGTAAATTGTGCCCAATTCCAGGAATATAAGCTGTTACTTCAAAACCTGAAGTTAATCGAACCCTAGCAACTTTTCGAATTGCAGAATTTGGTTTTTTAGGTGTTGTTGTATAAACACGTGTACAAACTCCTCGTCGTTGTGGACAGTTTACAAGAGCTGGAGATTTTGTTTTCTTTTTAATAGCGATACGTCTTGAACGCACTAATTGCTGAATAGTTGGCATAAAATTTTAAAGTCTTTTAAATATGTTATTGATCAGTTGAATTTAAACCATATTTTTTCATGAATCGTTCCACTCGGCCTTCACTATCAATCATAACTTGTGATTTTGTGTAAAAGGGATGATTTGCTAACCACATATCAACCTGAAGTTCTGGTTTCGTTGAACCAATTAACCCTAATGGCTTACCATCACATAAAACAGGAGTTTGTGAAAACCATTCCGGATGTAAATCTGTTTTTGGCATAATATTTTGTTGTAATAGAAGTTTAACGTTTTGAGTATTGAGGAGCTTTTCTTGCTTTTCTTAATCCATATTTTTTACGCTCTTTAATTCGTGAATCACGAGTTAAAAATCCATGTGGTTTTAGAGCAATTCTGTGTTGTTCATTAATTTTGCATAATTGTCTAGCAACACCTAATTGGATTGCGTCTGCTTGTCCTGTAAGACCGCCACCTCTTACAAATGCAATAACATCGAATTGTGTATTTAAATTAACAGTTTTTAATGGAGCTAAAACTGTTGATAAATAGGTATCATTATATTGTAAGTAGTGATTTCCAGAAACTTTATTAATTGTAATGTTTCCTTCACCTGGTACTAAGAAAACTCTTGCAACAGCTTGTTTTCGTTTTCCTAGTCCAATATCAGTTTTTTGAAAAATTAACTTTGTCATAAGTATTTCTTATTATTTTATTTACTTACTTTGTGTTTTTAATGCTTGAATATAAATTTGTAACATCAATTGTGATTGGATTTTGTGCCTGATGAACATGAGTATCACCATTATAAATCTTTAATCGTCTCATCAATCTTTTTCCTTCTGTGTTTGATAACATTCGTTTCACAGCACGTTCAATTGTGAAACGTGGAAGACAATCAACAACGTTTCGAATTTTTAATGAACGACCTGGTCTACCAGGATTTCTAACAATGTAATGTTTAGCCGTTTCGTTTACAACAATTGCTTCTGCGTTAATTAAAACTACGTAATCTCCTGTATCTACAGATGGATGGTATTGTGCTTTATTTTTGCCTTTTAGTAAACCTGCAATTACAGTTGCTAATCGACCTAATGTTTGTCCACTGCAATCAATAACATACCAATTACAGTTCTTATAATCTTGAGTTGGTAAGAATGTTTTATTTAGTGAGTTCATAATTTTTTTAATAGATAAAAATAATCATCTAGAAGTATTATTGTAAGATAATACCTAATTTATTTTTTAATGTCGAAAAGACTTCGATGGATGATTTTCGACCAAAATTCTTAAGTTCTTGAAGCTTTTCAGGTGAATATTGTAATAAATCTCCCACTGTATTTATCTGCGCTTTTTTTAAACAATTATATGCTCGAACTGATAATTGTAATTCTTCAATTGCAATATTTGTATAGGGTTCAATACTTAGAGATTGAACTTTAGGTTCTAATTTATTAATTTTTGCTGACTGTTTCGTTTCAACTAATAAACTAAATAAATCAATAGTTACTTGAGCTGCTAATTTAAATGCTTCATCTGGTGAAATACTACCATTTGTCCAAATATCTAAAAATAATCTTTCAGTTATGTTGTTTTCTTTATCGTAAATATTTTCGATCTTAAAATCAACTTTTTGAACAGGCATAAAAATTGCATCAAGTTGAAGATAATGTTCATCATCATCATTATCATCTTCTTCTAAAAAGGTTTGGGATGCTAATTTATATCCAGTACCATATTCAAATTTAAATTCAATTTCAATTACATTAGCAGTTGAAATTGTCATAATATAATGATTTGGGTTTACCAATTCTAAATCTGATGGTAACTGAATTGAATCGGCTGTAACTACCATTGGGCCTTGAATTTTCAAACGACCAAATTGAGTTGATTGAGAATTACCACGTAAAATAACACCTTTTAAATTTAGTAAAATTTCAAGAATATCTTCACGAACCCCAGGAATAGTTGAAAATTCATGACTCACTCCGGCAATTCTAACTGCGGTTATCGCAATTCCACCTAAATCATTTAGTAGTACTCGTCGTAATTGATTACCAATCGTAATTCCTTGACCAGATTTTAAAGAATTTATTAAAAATTGTCCATGACAAGCCCCTGATTCGATCTTGTCAGATTTAAGGCATTTTACTGAAATGTTATTTATCATTTGATTTTTTAAAACTAAATTCTAAACGCGACGACGTTTAGGAGGTCGACATCCATTATGTGGAACAGATGTGATATCTTGAATTGATGTGATTTCTAATCCTGCCCCTTCGATGGCTCTAATTGCAGTTTCACGACCTGATCCTTGTCCTTTTACTAAAATATCCACACTTTTCAGCCCAATACTTACTGCGTCAAGAGCTGCTTTTTCAGCAGCAGTTTGTGCAGCAAATGGAGTACTTTTTCGTGCGCCTTTGAATCCTGAACTTCCAGCTGATGCCCATGAAACTGTGTCACCATTTGGATTCGTAATAGTTACAATGGTATTGTTAAAAGTTGATTGAATATGAACAACACCATTTCTTAAATTACTTTTGTCTTTTCTAATTGTTGATTTTCTAGTTGTTTTTGGCATATAAAAATTTCAAATAAATCCAATGCTAGTATAAAATTATTTCTTTTTACCGGTAACAGTCTTTTTAACTCCACGTCGACTACGTGCATTTGTTCGAGTTCGTTGACCTCGAACTGGTAAACTGTTTCGATGTCTTTTTCCTCGATGACAATTAATTTCATTTAATCGTTTAATATTTAAACCATTAAATCTTCTTAAGTCACCTTCTAGTTTTAAATCACTATCTTCTAAAGTTTGACGTAAAGCTACTGCTTGTTCTGTTGTTAAATCATAAACACGTGTATCAAAATCAATATCGGCAATTTCAACGATTTTTTTCGCCGATGTTAAACCAATTCCATGAATATAAGTTAAGGCGTATGCAATTTTTTTGTTTCTGGGTAAATCAACACCAACTAATCGTACCATTTTATAAGCTCCTTTATACTATTATCCTTGACGTTGTTTATGCTTCGGATTTGGACAAATCACCATAATTTTACCATGGCGTTTAATCACACGACATTTGTCACACATTTTTTTTACGGAAGGGCGAACTTTCATTGTTTAATTTTTAAATAATAATTTTTATTTTATCGATAAATCTCTGAGTAGTAAATGTTACTAATTTCACGTTTTAAATCTAAAATTACACCACCTAGAATTAAAAAAGATGTTGTACTTAACCCACTTAAGCTTGTAATGTTTAAAGCAGATTCAATAAAATTAGGCACAATTGTGATGAATGCAAGTAATGTTGCACCCATTAATGTAATTCTTTGAATTTCTTGTTTTAAGTAAAATATTGTTTGAACGCCTGGTCTAACACCGGGAATTTTGACTGCTGATTTTTGTAGTTGATCTGAAATATCTTTTGGATTTAGGACAATCGATGAGTAAAATGAACTAAAGGCTAAAATTAAAACAAAATATCCAATCCAGTAAATCCATTTAAAATTTGTAAGAAAATTTAAGGATTGGAATACACCTAAATTAATTAGATAATTTGGAATTACTAAAAAACTAGTTGTCAAAATAATAGGCATTACACCTGCTTGATTAAAGCGTAATGGGAGATAACTTCGACTTTTTTTCTTCCCAGACGAACGATCATATTCAGAAGAACTTCGACTTAAACGCTTTGAGGAAATTAAGTTAATAATAAGAGTAGAATTTTGTAGCAATACAATTGCATAAAGTGCAAATAAGATTAAACTTATAAGTCCAACTATTGACATAACTGAAAGAACTGCAGTATTGTCACGATTTTCATTAACAATCTTGTCAATAAGATTTGGTAAATTTGAAACAATGTTGATGTAAACTAATACAGAAGTACCATTTCCTAATCCATAATCTGTAATTACTTCACTTAACCATAATACAATCATGGCTCCAGCAGTTAACCAAATAACAATTTGACTTGCTAGGATAAGATTCCAATCAAACAATATTGGACGAAGATAAAGAGTAAGTCCAATACTTTGAATAATTGCTAAAATTACTGTAATATTTCGCGTTAAACGACTAATTTCTCGTCTCCCTTGAAAATCCCCTTCTTTTTGTAATTTAGCTAATTGTGGAGAAAAACCAATCAGAAATTGAAGAATGATTGTTGCATTAATTGCTGGGAAGATATTTAAAGTAAATAATCCAATAATAATAATCTTATCTCCTAAAAATGTACGTATTAAATTTTTAGCAACTAAATTTTGTTGAATTGCAGCTGCTAATTCATTGTGATCAATTCCAGGAACTGGAAGAAAGGTACCAGCTCGAATAAATAGGAGGATGATAAATGTAATTAAAATACGTGGTAATAAAGCTTTTAGAAGCTGAAAACTAAATTTAATTCTCACAGTTTATTTTTTAAATTTTATAAATTATTGTTAATTTAAGTCTCGAATTTTTGCAACTTGTGATTTAGTTGTTAAATTTTGTAAAGCACAAATAGATGCTCTAGCATTATTTAATAAATTATTCGAACCTAATTGTTTTGCAATTACATTTTTGACACCTGCAACTTCTAAGACAATTCGAACTGCTCCACCTGCAATTACCCCTGAACCTTCAATAGATGGTCTCATAATTACCTTACAAGCTCCATAATTTCCAACAACATTATGTGGAATACTTAGTGATTTTGTAATTGGTAATTCAATTAAATTTTTATGACCATCGGCTTTTGCTTTTTTAAAAGCATTTACTACATCATCTGCTTTTGCCACACCAACACCAACTTTTCCTTTTTCATCACCAATTACAACAACCGCACGGAAACTTAATTTCTTTCCACCTTTTGTTACTTTTGAAACTCGACTAATTTTAATTAATCGTTCGGCAAATTTTGGTTGACGACGTGTTACTCTACGTTGTTTTCTTACATCAGTACTACTATCACTCATAACATTTAATTGATCTATATTGTATAAATTTTAAAGTTAAAATTTTAATCCACCTGCTCTTGCGCCATCTGCTAAAGCTTTGATACGACCATGATATAAGTAAGGACCACGATCAAAAACAATTTTTGTAATGTTTTGTTTCAAACTTAGTTCAGCTAATTTTTCTCCTATTAGTCGTGACGCGTCACAAGTACGGCCAGTTGATAAGGTAAGTTTAATGGAACGATCTAATGTAGAACAAGTTAATAACGTTTTTGATGTTGTATCATCAATAATTTGTGCATAAATATTCTCATTAGAACGATAAACCGATAAACGTGGACGGTCCACTGTACCTTTGATGTTTCCACGTAATGCTTCACGTTTCAATTTTCTATATTTATTAGGTTTTAATTTTTTGTTTTTGTTTTTTAATTTTAATAAAGTCCGTCTAGAAAGTTTCATAATTTTGTGGGTTTTAAGTTAAAATTTTGAGAATTCACTAAAAAATTAGCAAAGTTTATTGGTTTAAATTACTATAAGCAATTTAAATCAATACGTTATTTTCCAGCTTTTCCAGCTTTACGAAGAATTTGTTCATTTTTATAAAGAATTCCTTTTCCCTTATAAGGTTCTGGTCGTCTCCAAGATCGGATATTAGAAGCAAATAAACCTAATAATTCTTTATCACATGACTTTAAATTGATTGTCGTATTTTGAACAACTTCAACCGAAACTGTTTCTGGAACATCAATATTAACAGGGTGACTATAACCTAAATTTAAAACAATTTGTTTTCCTTGAACAGCTGCTCGATATCCAACACCTTTCAAAATTAAAGTTACTTCAAATTGTTCTGAAACTCCAACCACCATATTGTTAATTAATGTTCTATATAATCCATGCATAGAACGAAGACTGCGAGTCGCATCTTTTAAACTAACTGTTATGATATTTTCGTTTTGTTGAATATTAATAGTTTGAGGAATTGCTGTTTCTAAAGTTCCAAATTTACCTTTTACGGTAATTATTTCACCGTTCCAATTTACATCAACATTAGCAGGGATAATAATTGGTAATTTTCCTATTCGTGACATTTTTGAAACTCCTTATTTACCAAATATAACATAATACTTCACCACCAATCCCAAGCTCTTTTGCTTTTAGATTTGTCATTACGCCTTTTGATGTAGACATAATTGCAATACCTAAGTTATCTAAAACTTTGGGTAAGTCTTTTGAATTTGCATAAACACGCAATCCTGGCTTACTTACGCGTTTAATTTTATTAATTACAGATTTTCTAGATTTTCCTGTATATTTTAAGAAAAGTAATAAGAATTTTCTATTTTTTCTTGGTAATCTTCAAAATCTACAATAAAACCTTCTTCTTTTAAAATATTTGCAATTGCTACTGACATCTTTGTAACAGGAATCTGAACAATTTGATGTTTTACCATAGTAGCATTGCGAATTCTTGTTAACATGTCTGAAATCGTATCTGTTACCACAATTTTCTCCTTATCAAATATAGTTTTATTTATTCTTGTGACCAACGTTTTCGTTTTAAATGTCTCTTGCGATCCCAAACTTGACTAACTTCTGAATACGAAGAATATTTGTCATAATAACCACAGTCATTTAATGGAAAACGTAAAAATTTGAAAAGAATCATTCCATTTAAAATTTTATCCATTGATGTTGCTTGGTATTTTGGAGAAGAGTGTTCTAAAACAAGCGTAATTGTACATCCTCGTGCTTGATCTACATCATCATAATTGATTTCTGGGAAAATTAATTGTTCCTTTAAACCAAATGTATAATTGCCTGCTTTATCAAAACTTCTTAATGATAAACCACGGAAATCACGAATTTGAGCAAATGTAAAGAATAATAATTTTGTTAAAAACGCATACATCTTTTCGCCACGTAAAGTAACACTTAACCCTAACTCCATATCTTCACGAATTTTAAATCCGGCAATGGCTTTTTTAGATCGTGTGATGATTGGTTTTTGGCCACTAATTTTTTCAAATTCTTCAATATTTTTTTTCAAAATACTTGTATTTTGTGCTGCTAAGCCAAGACCGCGATTAATTTGAATTTTTTTTAATTTCGGAACCGTATGAGGATTTTTAAATCGAGAAGGACTATTATTGATTAAAATTGGTTTAATACCTTCTTCATATTCTTTTTTAATATCTTCCAATAGATTATGAATATCACCAATTTCTTCTAGTGAATGTTGATTTAGCATATTAAATTCTTTTTAATTTATTTTTACATTGGAATGATCAATCGGAGCTTCAAATTGTTTAATTTCCCCGATTTCATTCTCAGCAGTTGGTTTCACATGTTTGAATTTTAAATTAATTCCTTGAACTGTAACTTTTTTAGTGTTGCTATCTACTTTAATAACTTCGCCAGTTTCATTTTTATAAAACCCAGAAATGATAGTTACTTGATCACCAACTTTGACATGAAGTTTTTGCTTTTGTGCCATTTATAAAACCTCCGGAGCTAATGAAACGATTTTTGAAAGATTTTTATCACGAATTTCACGCGCTACAGGTCCAAAGACTCTCGTACCACGAGGATTATTTTCAGGATTTACAATTACTGCAGCATTATCATCAAATCTAATATACATACCATCTTGTCGACGGATAGTTTTTTTAGTTCTTACAATAATTGCTCTAACTACATCAGAACGTTTAATAGGCATATTTGGAATTGCTTCTTTCACAACGGCAATAATAGTATCACCGATTTCAGCATATTTTTTATTTCCACCTAATATTCGAATACACATTACTTTTTTCGCACCTGTGTTATCAGCTACGGTTAAAATTGTTTGAGGATAAATCATAAAATACTATTTAACTGATTAACGATGATTTTGAAAGAATTTCAACTAACTTCCAACGTTTTCTTTTACTTAATGGTCGACATTCTTGAACTAATACTTGATCTCCAATATTACACGTTTCTAGTTCATCATGTGCTAAATATTTTTTAGTTTTGACTAACGTTTTAGAGTACATTGGATGAGGATATCTATTTTCAATTTTGACTACAATCGTCTTTTGCATTTTATTGCTAACGACAATACCAACTTGTTGTTTAACTGGCATTTTTTAACTCCTTAAATTCCAAATTATTGATTAATTTATTCTGGTTGCTCTGCATTTTCTAACCGTAGTGTTAAAAGAGTCTTTAAATGAGCTAACTCACGCTTTGCATACTTTATTTCATGTGATTTTAGATTTTGGCGTGTCGCTTTTTTGAATCTTAAATTAAACAATTTGGTTTCAGTTTCAATAATCGCTTTTGAGATTTCGACATTTGAAAGCGAAAGAATATCAGTGAATTGAGGTAAACTCATAGCTTATTTAATAGTGTCTTTATTAATAAATTTTGTTTTTAAAGGTAATTTATAAGCAGCTAAACTTAATGCAGCTCTTGCAACTTCTTCAGGAACTGAACTAATTTCAAAAATAATTGTTCCTGGTTTCACTACAGCTACCCAATAGTCTACAGCACCTTTACCAGATCCCATTCGCGATTCAGCAGCTCGTGCCGTAACAGTTTTATCTGGGAAAATACGAATCCATAATTTTGCTCCACGTTTTGTATAACGTGTAATTGTTCTTCGAGATGCTTCAATTTGACGTGAGGTAATCCAAGTCGGTTCTAAAGCTTGTAAACCAAAATTACCAAAGCAAATTTGATTCCCACGTGTGGCTTTTCCTCGCATACGTCCACGATGGTATTTTCTATATTTTGTTCTTTTTGGACTTAACATAACAAATTATTGTAATAAAAATATAAATTGTCTTAATAAATCTTATTTATTTAGATAAAATTTCACTTTTGAAAAGCCAAATTTTAATTCCTAAAACGCCATAGATTGTATTGGCTTCCGTTGTTGCATAATCAATATCTGCTCGTAACGTTTGTAACGGGACGCGACCCTCACGAACCCATTCGCTTCTAGCAATTTCTGCCCCATTTAATCGACCAGAAACTTGAATTTTAATTCCATTGACATTTTGTCGTTGTGCTCGTTGTAAAACAGTTCGTGTAGCACGTCTGAAAGCAACACGTTTTTCTAATTGTTTAGCAACTAAATCAGCTAAAAGTTTTGCATCTAAATCTTCGAATTCAATTTCCGAAACTTTGATTGTTAATTGACGTCCTACTGGTAATAATTTTTTAAGATTTTTTAATAAATTTTTTAATCCATTACCCATGTCATCTACTAAAATTCCTGGTTTTCCAGTTTCAATAGTTAATTGAATATGGTCTTTCAATACATTTCGACAAATTTTTACATTTGAAATATAGTTTGCTCTTGAAATTGTATTAATGTAAGTTCGAATTTTATCATCTTCTTCTAAAATATTAGCGTACTGATTAAAATTAGCATACCATACAGATTTATGCTCTTGTACAATACCTAATCGAAATCCTAAAGGATGTGTTTTTTGACCCATATACGAATTGTGTTAATTTAAAATCATCAATTTATAATTTAATCGTTCTCTGTCATAACCACGGTAATATGACATGTTGGTTTTAAAATTTTATATGCTCGGCCTTGTGCACGAGGACGAATTCTTTTTAATTTCGGTCCTTCATCCGCAAAAATTTCATTAATAATTAATTTCTTTTTATCTAATCCATAATTATGTTTTGCATTTGCAGCTGCAGAGTGAACTACTTGCCAAATAGGTCCACCAGCATCATAAGGTAAAAATTCTAAAATCATTAATGCTTCTTGATATGAGCGACCGCGGATTTGATCGATCACTCGTCTAATTTTATGCGGAGACATCCGAATATATTTTGCTACTGCTTTTACTGATTGCGAATTTGCCATAGTAAGTTAGTTAATACATGTATTTTTAGTTTATAAAAGTAACTTTCTGTTTATGAAATGAAAACTTTACCATAACGGTTCTGGTTTTTTCACAGGAAGTTTAGTTGTATACAAAAATTTAATAGTTATATAACTAAAAGGTTCTAAATGGGAACTATCTTTCGTTAAAAATTTATTAACTTTTGACTGTTGGTGAATGTAAATCTCATCAACCCAAATATCAAAAAAATCAATCGAAAAATTATTTTGTAAATAAAGAACAGGTGAATAAAGAATAGTTAATAGATTATCTCGCTCAACGTTTTTAGACTTTAACGAATAGATAATATCATCAATAATATGATAAAAATATTTATTCTGAAAATTATTTAACATAATTTTATCCACTACTGATAATTCATTTTTATACTTTATGTAAAAGGTTTTGGATTTAATTTCATTAGAATGGGGATAAGAGTGTGTCCACCGAGTAAATAATTGTCTACCTTCATATGGTAACTTCAATTTTTCATTTATCTCAATACGCTCAAGAGCTTTAAAACTTTTTTTGTCTAGAGATAATGATATCCAGTCACAAACACTATTTTCATTTTGTAGGTAGACATCATTTTTAGTTTCTTTTTGTCTATTAGAAATAGAAGATTGTTCCAGACATTTACATTGATGTTCATGTAAATTTCGAAAAGTTGTGGCCGGATCTCCAATTAATTGTACAAGATAACGAAATAAATTCAAATTCATTAGTTTTGAGGAATTAACGTTTTGATTTTCTATCAGCTTTAATATGAGTTTTAAAATTTCTTGTCGAGACAAATTCCCCTAATTTATGTCCTACTAATTGATCTGAAATAAAAATTGGTACATGCTGTTTTCCATTATAGACTGCAATTGTTAAACCAACCATATTTGGTAAAATTGTTGAAGATCTTGACCAAGTAGTAATTGTATCTTTTTATTTTCCTTATTCATCTTATCAATTTTTTTTAATAAATGATAAGCAACAAAGGGACTTTTTTTTAATGATCTTGCCATTTTTTAAATCTTTTTGTTAATAATCGTAAATAATTATCCTACACAGGACGTCTTCGAAGGATGTAGTCATCACTTAACTTCTTCTTCTTTCTTGTTTTCATACCTAAAGCTGGTTTACCCCATGGTGTTAGTGGACGGGTACGACCAATTGGCGCTCTTCCTTCACCACCCCCATGTGGATGGTCACATGGATTCATAACTGATCCACGGACTGCTGGACGTTTTCCAAGCCAACGTGTTCTACCTGCTTTTCCACTTTGAACTAAAAAGGCATCATTATTACTGATTTCACCGACTGTTGCAAAACATTCTTTTCGTAATAATCGAATTTCTTTCGATGGTAAACGTAATGTAACGTAATCACCTTCTTTCGCTAAAATTTTTGCTGATGTACCAGCTGCACGGACAAGTTGTCCACCTTTGTTTGGAATTAATTCAAGGTTATGAACCGATGTACCTAAAGGAATTTCACTTAAAGGTAATGTATTACCAATACTGAATGGTGATCCTGATCCAGATAAAATTGTGTCACCAACATTTAAACCTTTTGAGTGTAAAATATAACGCTTTTCACCATCAGTATAGTTGATTAATGAAATACGGGCATTTCGGTTTGGATCATACTCGATGCTTTTTACAATTCCATTGATTCCATACTTGTTACGTTTAAAATCAATTAATCGATAACGTCTTTTATGACCACCACCACGATGTCTAATTGTAATAACACCTCTATTATTACGTCCTTTGTTGCGATGATTTTTTTTAATTAAAATTCGTTCGGGTTTAGCTTTTGTAATTTCTGTAAAAGCTGAAAGAGCACGATGTCGTGTTCCGGGTGTATATGATTTATAAAGACGGATACTCATAAACTTTTCTTTTTATATTTATTAATTTTCTGTAAATAAGTCTATTACATCACCTTTGGCTAAACTTACAATTGCTTTTTTATATTGCGGTTTCCAACCAATATATTTACCAACACGCTTCTTTTTACGAGGAAGTCGGCAACTATTAACTTTTATAACTTTTACATTAAATAAATATTCTATTGTATTTTTAATAGTAATTTTATCGGAATTACGATCAACGATAAAAGTATACTGATTATTTTCTAAAAGTCTTGTTGCTTTGTCAGTTATAAGAGGATATTTAATAATATTTGCATTACTAAGATTTGAAGAATTAGTCACAATAAGTTTCCTTTATATCATTTATTGACGATGAGCTTAATACAATTTGTTTAGTTTTTAATAAACTATAAGTATTTAGATTTGAAGCTAAAATTAATTCAACATTTTTAAGGTTTTGTGTTGCTAATTTTAATGAATCAGTTTTTTTTGAAACAACTACTAAAACTTTTTGATTAGAATCAATATTACAATTTGCACACATTTTTAAAAAACTTTTCGTTTTTGATTCGATAAGTGTGTTTTCTAAATCTTCAATAATTATAACATTATTTTTTTGTTATATAACAAAGTTTGTAAAGCTAATTGACGTTCTTTTTTATTTAACTTTAACTTAACTGATTTTGGTTTTGGACCAAAAATCACACCACCACCTTTCCATAAAGGTGATCTACTAGAACCAGCACGTGCTCGGCCAGTTCCTTTTTGTTGCCATGGTTTGCGACCCCCACCTCGAACTTCACTTCGAGTTTTTGTTGATACTGTACCTTGTCTTTTAGAATTTAAATGGCGTAAAAGATCCTTATGTAATACATAATTTCCTGAATTATCCAGAATATTTAATGTTAATTCATATGTAGAATCTATGGGTTTTCCACTAATATCTAATGGAGTATATTTTATAAACTTTTGAACGGTCATACTTAAATTTTGCTAATATAATTTTCTTAATTAGAAGGAGTAATACTTAATAAATTTCCAGGTTTTCCAGGAACTGAACCTTTGATGATTAAAATGTTTTCTTCAGAATTTAATTGAATAACTTTCAGCTTTTTAATAGTTGTAAGTTTATTTCCTAATTGACCTGCCATTTTTTTACCTGGTAAAACACGTCCTGGTGTTGTACCCATACCAATTGAACCAGGTGCTCTATGATTTTTTGAACCATGTGTCATTGGTCCACGTGTGAAATTATGACGTTTTTGTAAGCCAGAAAATCCTTTACCAACTGTTTTACCTTTGATGTTGACTAATTGATCGACTGAAAGTAAATCAACGTTTAAAACTTGACCAACTTCAAAATCGTCAACATTAGGAACTCGAAATTCTTTTAAATACTTTAAGGGTTGAATATTTGATTTCTGTAAATGACCTAACTCAGATTGAGTTAAAGATTTATTTGACGTATTACTATAACCAACTTGAATAGCATTATAACCGTCTTTTGATTCTGTTTTGATTTGCGTGATCATACAAGGCCCAACTTTCAGAATTGTCACAGGAATGATATTCCCTGACTCATCAAAAATTTGCGTCATACCAATTTTATTACCTAATAAACCTATACTCACGATAGTCCTCCCAATATTTTTATTATGTTTCATTCACACGACGTCAATTCACGATTAGAATTTAATAAACTAACTAAAATTAGTAAATCATAACTTTAGTTTAAAAGTCTTTATCTTTTTTTGTCTATATAGGGTATATTAACACTGTTAGTAAAATTAATGTTAGAAATAAAATTAAATCTATGCCTAAATACTCACAAAATAGGTAATAGTTAAAATTTTATAAATTATATTTTGGTTTTGACTTATTTTTGGTCTTAACTTCATCTAATTAAGATAGGCTAAAATATTTTTCTCATAAAAGTAAAAATACACTTTTATTTTTTAATTACTACGGTGATTCCTCTTACCAAAATAAAGGAAACGATTTATAATTATAAACAAGATATACATTTAAAGAATTTAGGAGAAAAAACTATGTCAAAAGTTGTTGGTATTGATTTAGGTACAACAAATTCAGTTGTGGCAGCAATTGAAGGTGGTCAACCAAGTGTTATTATTAATAGTGAAGGGTTACGTACAACTCCATCGATTGTAGCATATACAAAAAAACAAGAATTATTAGTGGGTCAGATTGCAAAACGACAAGCTGTAATTAATCCAGAAAATACTTTTTTTTCAGTAAAACGATTCATTGGTTCAAAAGAAACAGAAGTTTCAGCAGAAGCAAGACAATTACCATATAGAATTACAAATGATTCAAAAGATAATATTAAAATTAAATGTCCAGCCTTAGACAAAGAATTTAGTCCAGAAGAAATTTCTGCGCAAGTTTTACGAAAGTTAATTAATGATGCCTCAGAGTATTTAAAACAAGAGGTAAAACAAGCTGTTATTACTGTACCAGCGTATTTTAATGATTCTCAACGTCAAGCAACGATGGATGCCGGAAAAATTGCCGGAGTTGAAGTTTTAAGAATTCTTAATGAACCAACAGCAGCATCATTAGCTTATGGATTAGATAAAAAACAAAATGAAACAATTTTAGTTTTTGATTTGGGTGGTGGAACATTTGATGTTTCAATTTTAGAAGTAGGTGATGGAATTTTTGAAGTTTTATCTACAGCAGGTGATACTAAATTAGGTGGTGATGACTTTGATAAAGTTTTAGTGAATTGGTTAATGCAAAATTTTAAAGACAAAGAAGGTATCGATTTAGCAAGTGATATTCAAGCATTACAACGTTTAACCGAAGCAGCGGAAAAAGCAAAAATGGAATTATCAACGGTTCAAGAAACAAAAATTTCTTTACCATTCATTACTGCTGATGCTTCAGGACCAAAACATATTGATCAAGAATTAACGCGAGATATTTTTGAAGTTTTATGTGAAGATTTAATTGAGCGTTGTCGAATTCCTGTTGAAAAAGCAATTAATGATGCTCGATTAGACAAGTCAGATATTGATGAGATTGTATTAGTTGGAGGTTCTACTCGTATTCCAGCAATTCAAAACTTAGTAGAGTCGTTAACAGGTAAAAAACCAAATCAATCGGTAAACCCTGATGAAGTAGTTGCAATTGGAGCTGCAGTTCAAGCCGGTATTTTAGCGGGTGAAATTAAAGATATCTTATTATTAGATGTAACACCACTTTCATTAGGTGTTGAAACACTTGGTGGTGTAATGACAAAAATTATTGCAAGAAACACAACGATTCCTGTGAAAAAATCTGAAATGTTCTCAACGGCCGTAGATAATCAAACAAATGTTGAAATTCATATTTTACAAGGTGAAAGAGAATTAGTTTCTGCAAATAAAAGTCTTGGAAATTTCCGTTTAGATGGTATTCCAGCTGGAAATCGAGGAGTTCCACAAATTGAAGTAACATTTGATATTGACGTAGATGGGATTTTATCTGTAACAGCAAAAGAAAAAGAAACAGGTGTAGAACAGTTTGTAACAATTCAAGGTGCGTCAACATTAAGCGAAAGTGAAGTTCAATCGATGTTAGACGAAGCAGAAAAGAATGCGGCTGCTGATAAAATTAAACGAGAAAATATTGATCTAAAAAACCAAGCTGATTTATTATGTTCAGAAGTTGAAAAAGAACTTCCAAACGTACCTTCTGAAGATGAAAAACAAGCAATTACTAAATTAATCGGAGAGATTAAAGAAAGTATCCAAAGCGATAATATTGATACTTTAAAAGTTTTAATTGAAGATTTAAAAGAAAAATTAAATAACATGAAATCTCAGGATCCAGTAAATCCATAAGGAATGGAATGTTATAGGGTCAGTTTCTAACTAGATTCAATTTATCAACAACGTATAAAATTAATTTTTATAACAATAGAACTATAAAAATTAATTTTATACTTTTAAAAACTAGCCTAGCTAGAATTAAAGGTAATGTTTAGACATGTCTTGAAAACTATAAAGTAGATATAAGTTCTCGAAAATGATTAATAGTTCTTAAGTTTCTTAAATTCTGAGAATCATTTGAGAAGACCCAAATTTTGTCCAATTCTACAGTATTAGAAAACTAATACATTAAGATATAAAAACCCTCAAGGTGACGAAATTGACAAATTAGGAGGGAGAATACAAAGATAATTAAATAAATTATAAAAGATTTTATTATATTTCAAGAACAAGCCTCTGGTTACAAGCTTGTCTCTGAAGGTTTTATCTATCTCTTTTCTAAGTTAGAAAGAAAAGAATAGGTAAATAGGTAATAGAGAAGATAGGAGTTAAGGCGACTTAAAGAAGTTCTAAAGGTCTTTTTAGACTATCTTTGATAGTTGGGCTTTAGGTGGAGATATAGATATACTCTTCAGATTCTTCATCCTAGCAGCCTTAAAAAAGAGCTCTAAAAGTATGATTAAACTTAAATGGTTATAATTTACTATCTATCTGTCTCTTGATAATTGGAAGTTACTATATTCCAAACTGTTGAAAATTGGTTTTTATTAAAATAAAACTTTGGCATTGAACTATTTTCCCAGGAGGTGTCCCTCCAAGTATTTTCGTCGATTTATAACGTTTCACTACTGAGTTCGAGATGGATCAGCGTGGTTCCGTTGAATACACTAAAAACACCAAAGCAAAAATAGTTACTAAAATATTAGTAACTATATGTTTATTTAAAAATTCAAGTCCTCGGTCTATTAGCACATCTCAGCTCATATATTACTATATTTATACTTAATGCCTATCAAACGGTTAGTCTTACCGTGACCTTACTCACTTACGTGATGAGAATACTTATCTTGAGGTGGGCTTCCCACTTAGATGCTTTCAGCGGTTATCCACTCCGTACATAGCTACCCAGCGTTTACCGTTGGCACGATAACTGGTACACCAGAGGTACGTCCTTCTCGGTCCTCTCGTACTAAAGAAGGCTCCTCTCAATATTCTAACGCCTACACCGGATATGGACCGAACTGTCTCACGACGTTCTGAACCCAGCTCGCGTACCGCTTTCATGGGCGAACAGCCCAACCCTTGGGACGTACTACCGCCCCAGGATGCGATGAGCCGACATCGAGGTGCCAAACCTCCCCGTCGATGTGAACTCTTGGGGGAGATCAGCCTGTTATCCCTAGAGTAACTTTTATCCGTTGAGTGACGGCCTTTCCACTCAGCACCGTCAGATCACTAAGACCGACTTTCGTCCCTGCTCGACTTGTAGGTCTCACAGTCAAGCTTCCTTATGCCTTTACACTCTAGATACGATTTCTACACGTTCAGAGGAAACCTTTGTACGCCTCCGTTACCATTTGGGAGGCGACCGCCCCAGTCAAACTGCCCGCCTGAAACTGTCCTTTGACCAGATAATGATACAAAGTTAGAAATCTAACATTACCAGAGTGGTATCTCACTGATGGCTCCTAAATTCCCGCAAGAATAAACTCAATGCCTCCCACCTATGCTGCGCAAGTAAAGTCCAATTCCAATTTCAAGTTACAGTAAAGCTTCATAGGGTCTTTCTGTCCAGGTGCAGGTAGTCCGCATCTTCACAGACAAGTCTATTTCACCGAGCCCCTCTCCGAGACAGTATCCAAATCATTACGCCTTTCGTGCGGGTCGGAACTTACCCGACAAGGAATTTCGCTACCTTAGGACCGTTATAGTTACGGCCGCCGTTCACCAGGGCTTCAGTTATCAGCTTCGCGGATGCTAACCAACTTCTTTAACCTTCTGGCACTGGGCAGGCGTCAGCCCCCATACATCGTCTTACGACTTAGCGGAGACCTGTGTTTTTGGTAAACAGTTGCTTGGATCTTGTTATTGCAACCTTATAAATAAGGCACTCCTTCTCCCGAAGTTACGGAGTCATTTTGCCGAGTTCCTTAGAGAGAGTTATCTCGCGCCCCTTAGTATACTCTACCTACCCACCTGTGTCGGTTATGGTACAGGCATTATTTATTTATGACAGTGCGAGCTTTTCTTGGAAGTCTGACATAGACTGCTTCAATGCCGTAGCATCTCGTCATCACGCCTCAACTCAAAACGTTTTCTCCGTTTCTCAACATCTCGAACGCTTAAACCGGTAACCAACATCCGGCCAGCTTAGCCTTCTTCGTCCCTCGTTATCAATAAATAATGGTACGGGAATATTAACCCGTTGTCCATCGACTACGCTTTTCAGCCTCGCCTTAGGTCCTGACTTACCCTCCGCGGACGAGCCTTCCAGAGGAAACCTTGGGTTTTCGGGGTATAGGATTCTCACCTATATTTTCGTTACTCAAGCCGACATTCTCACTTCTGCTTCGTCCATATCCACTTACGTTAATACTTCAATCTACAACAGAACGCTCCCCTACCGATATATTTTCTATATATCGCACAGTTTCGGCAAATTACTTAGTCCCGTACATTTTCGGCGCAGGTTTACTCGATCAGTGAGCTATTACGCACTCTTTAAAGGATTGCTGCTTCTAAGCAAACCTCCTGATTGTTTCTGCACTCCCACCTCCTTTATCACTTAGTAATTATTTGGGGGCCTTAACTGGTGCTCTGGGCTGTTTCCCTCTTGACAATGGAGCTTATCCCCCACAGTCTCACTGATAAACTGTTCACTTAGTATTCTTAGTTTGCAACGATTTGGTACCGAATTACCAGCCCGCATACGTAACAGTGCTTTACCCCTAAGTTATAATATTTATCGCTGCGCCAAAACGCATTTCGGGGAGAACCAGCTAGCTCCGGATTCGATTGGCATTTCACCCCTAACCACAATTCATCCGCTGATTTTTCAACATCAGTCGGTTCGGTCCTCCACTTAGTATTACCTAAGCTTCAACCTGACCATGGTTAGATCATCCGGGTTCGGGTCTATAACCAGTGACATATGCCCTATTCAGGCTCGCTTTCACTATGGCTCCAGCATTCTCTGCCTTAACCTGCCACTACCTATAAGTCGCCGGCTCATTCTTCAACAGGCACGAAGTCAGACGATTTAGTCGTCCTCCTACTGATTGTAAGTTTATGGTTTCATGTTCTTTTCACTCCCCTCCCGGGGTTCTTTTCACCTTTCCCTCACGGTACTATTTCACTATCGGTCATTCAGGAATATTTAGCCTTACGAGGTGGTCCTCGCAGATTCACACGGAATTTCACGTGCTCCATGCTACTTGGGATAAGATTTGATTATTTCAATTTTCAACTACAAGACTATCACTTTCTTTGGTTAAGCATTCCAACTTATTCGTCTAATTGTCCTAATCGATTTACAATCGTCCCACTACCCTTAGTTAAGAACTAAGTTTAGGCTTCTCCCGTTTCGCTCGCCGCTACTAAGGGAATCGTTTTTTACTTTCTTTTCCTCTAGGTACTAAGATGTTTCAGTTCCCTAGGTTCGCTCTTTCTTATCTATGTATTCAATAAGTAGTATAAAAAGTTTCCTCATTCGGAGACCTCCGGATCATAGCTTTTTTCCAACTCCCCGAAGCGTTTCGCCGGTAAACGCGTCCTTCATCGCTTCTGAATGCCAAGGTATTCCCCATAAACTCTTAATTCCTTGAATTTAAGACTTTTCTTAAAAAATTGAGTTGTTTTTTCATGTGGAGGTAAGCGGATTCGAACCGCTGACAACCGCCGTGCAAAGGCGGTGCTCTACCAACTGAGCTATACCCCCGCTGGGCCATTCTGGATTTGAACCAGAGACCTCACCCTTATCAGGGGTGCGCTCTAACCAACTGAGCTAATAGCCCGTAAACCGTTGTTTATGATTTACAATAACTTTTAATTTTGGATTCATTAAAATGAATCTATCGACCTTATATTTAAAAATTTCTTTTTAAAAGGAGGTGATCCAACCGCACCTTCCAGTACGGTTACCTTGTTACGACTTCACCCTAGTCACTAATTCTACCTTAGGCATCCTCCTCCAAATGGTTAGAGTAACGACTTCGGGTATAACCAGCTTCCATGGTGTGACGGGCGGTGTGTACAAGGCCCGGGAACGAATTCACCGCTGTATAGCTGACCAGCGATTACTAGCGATTCCAACTTCATGCAGGCGAGTTGCAGCCTACAATCCGAACTTAGAGAGAGTTTATAGATTAGCTTGTCTTCGCAGATTTGCATCTCATTGTCTCACCCATTGTAGCACGTGTGTAGCCCAGGGTGTAAGGGGCATGCTGACTTGACGTCATCCCCGCCTTCCTCCGGTTTATAACCAGCAGTCTTTCTAGAGTTCCTAATAGGCAACTAAAAATGAGGGTTGCGCTCGTTGCGGGACTTAACCCAACATCTCACGACACGAGCTGACGACAGCCATGCACCACCTGTGTATACGTTCCAAAAGGCACTTTCTTCTTTCAAAGAAATTCGTATCATGTCAAACCCTGGTAAGGTTCTTCGCGTTGCATCGAATTAAACCACATGCTCCACCGCTTGTGCGGGCCCCCGTCAATTCCTTTGAGTTTCACTCTTGCGAGCATACTTCCCAGGCGGGATACTTAACGCGTTAGCTTTGATACTGCACAGGTCGATCTGTTCAACATCTAGTATCCATTGTTTACAGCTAGGACTACTGGGGTATCTAATCCCATTTGCTACCCTAGCTTTCGTCTCTGAGTGTCAGTAATAGCCCAGTAAAGTGCCTTCGCCATCGGTGTTCTTTCCAATATCTACGCATTTCACCGCTCCACTGGAAATTCCCTTTACCCCTACTATACTCTAGTCTAACAGTTTCGACTGCGATTTTGAGGTTGAGCCTCAAGATTTAACAGTTGACTTATTAAACCACCTACAGACGCTTTACGCCCAGTGATTCCGGATAACACTTGCATCCTCCGTATTACCGCGGCTGCTGGCACGGAGTTAGCCGATGCTTATTCTTCAGGTACACGTCATTTATTCCTCCCTGAAAAAAGAGGTTTACAACCCATAGGCAGTCATCCCTCACGCGAGATTGCTCCGTCAGGCTTTCGCCCATTGCGGAAAATTCCCCACTGCTGCCTCCCGCAGGAGTCTGGACCGTGTCTCAGTTCCAGTGTGTCTGATCATCCTCTCAAACCAGATACTGATCGTCGCCTTGGTAAGCCATTACCCTACCAACAAGCTAATCAGCCGCAAGCTTCTCTCTAGGCGGAAAAATCCATTTCACTCGAAAGCATATGGGGTATTAGCAGCCGTTTCCAGCTGTTGTCCCCCTCCTAGAGGCAAATTCTTACGTGTTACTCACCCGTCCGCCACTTGAGTCAAAGACTCTCGTACGACTTGCATGTGTAAAGCATCTCGCCAGCGTTCATCCTGAGCCAGGATCAAACTCTCTTTAAATTTCCATAAATTTTTGTATTAACTTCAGTTGAAGTTTGTTTCATAAAGTTGATTCATATCTTAGCTCATGAACTAAAAGATCCTAGGTTTTCAAGAATATAAATAGTTTAAACTTAAAAATTTAATAACTTAAAACAAAAGAACAATCGTCCGACATTTGATCTTCAAAGTATTAGAATTATTAATCAATGAGAATAATAAGATTAATAATTCTATGAATAACTCAATAAACTTAAAAAAGACTATGGAAGTTATCAGTCAAAAAACTAAAACCAACCATTTCTCGTTGATGAATTATATAACTGTCAGGAAACAAATTTAGATCTAAATGACCATAAGCCGTCTTCATATATTCTAAAATGTCTGGTCGTTCAGTAAACCAAAATTCTCTTATATCATTTGGAATAGGATGTTTATACCATAAAGCTGGTAAATAATGGAAAACTAATACATCTTTTAATTGATTATTAATTACCAGTTTTGTTGGTTCTCCTTCACTTGGAAGAAATGGCATAGTAAAGACCAAATGGTTTAAACTATCTGCTAGTGCCCCAATTGCTCCAAGAATAAGACCTCCCGTAATATTTACACCAAATACACCGGGTATAATTCCTTGTAAAGTATCATCAAGCCAATCTACAGCAGTTACTAAATATGACCATGGAAATAAATAAGGATTAATAGTAATAAACCAAGCTAGTAAAAGTCTGTAAACTACGATTTGTGAGTAACAAACTAATGCAATGAATAAAACCTCGCGAATAATCTCAAGAGTACTAATATCTAAACAAATATTTAATTTTACTTGAATAAATTCAGAGACTGAATCAGGTAAAAAGAAAAGATTCTTATAGTTTTCAATATAGAAGTTATAAAAACCTTCATCTTGAGTTTCATATATATATCGTGGGAGTGGCTCAACTCTTGGTGCTGGTCCAAAGATCATTTCAAACCAGCTTTCCGGACACTGATCCGGAGGAAAATATGTTATCCGTTTTGGGAGACTATCCATCGATGGAAATCTTTCTTGCCCTTCAGTTAAAACTCGAGTAATTGTTGGCATACCCGAATTTTCTGGATATCCAAACTGAGAAGCAATTGTTTTAAATAATTCTCCAACTTTATCGTAGAATGCAGTTCGAACAGAAGCAAATTTTTCATCTAAACCCATTTTGAATTCGTATTAAGTTAATAAGTATTTGATTACTAAAAAATATAGGACATAATATTGTACATTAATATGATAATATAAAATAAAAATATTTGAAAGGATAAATTTGAAAAAAATTCATGAATTTTCTTCGAAAATTGTCTATAATGAGATAATGTATAGTACTCCATTCATATTTTTAAGAATTTTTTTTAATGTTAGCCAAAAGACATTGAAAAGATTGAAACTATAAATATATAATTTTTTTTCTTTATTTAATTTTAATTTATCATCACTCCACAACCAATGTCTTCACAACTAATTTAAATTGTTTCTGATCTTGTTTTTTCTCGAATCATTTTCTTTTCATCTTTTCATTCACCAATGAAAGAGGTTAAGTGGTTTAAGATTCGAAATTTATCTTGAATCGGGATAGTAGGATTTGAACCTACGACCCCCTGCTCCCAAAGCAGGTGCTCTACCAAGCTGAGCTATATCCCGGTAAACTAATCTAAATGAAATAGTGTTATACTTTAAACTTTAGAAGATTTGGCCAAAAAATTCAAGTTTTTTTCCAAATTTTTGTAATGGTTTTTCAAAAAGGTCAAATATAGATTTGACCTTTTTGAGGAAATTATGCAAATTTTCCAGAAGTTGATGCAATAACAAACGAAGCGTATGTTACGATATAACCAACAGAGAAATGTACTAGACCAACTAAACGTGCTTGAACAATCGATAAAGCGACTGGTTTATCACGCCAACGAACTAAGTTCGCAAGTGGTGTACGTTCATGAGCCCAAACTAATGTTTCAATTAATTCTTGCCAGTAACCACGCCAAGAAATTAAGAACATAAATCCAGTAGCCCAAATTAAATGACCAAATAGGAAAGCCCAAGCCCAAACAGATAAATTATTCATACCAAATGGGTTGTAACCATTAATTAATGGTGATGAGTTTAACCATAAGTAATCTCTTAACCAACCCATGATGTAGTTTGATGATTCATTAAATTGACCTGGATTACCACCCCAAATTGTCATATGTTTCCAATGCCAGTAGAATGTTACCCAACCAATTGTGTTTAACATCCAGAACATAGCTAAATAGAAAGCATCCCATGCTGAAATATCACATGTACCACCACGACCTGGGCCATCACAAGGGAAACTATAACCAAAGTCTTTTTTATCTGGCATTAATTTTGAACCACGTGCATCTAAAGCACCCTTCACTAAAATTAATGCTGTAACATGTAAACCTAAAGCAATAGCGTGATGAACTAAGAAGTCGCCTGGTCCAATAGTTAAGAATAAATCATTCTTATCATTATTAATAGCTTCTAACCAACCTGGTAACCAAACCTGGTTTCCAGCAATAGTAGCAGGACTAGTTGATGATGAAAGTAGAACATTAAATTGATAGATTGCTTTCCCTGATGCTGCTTGAATATATTCTGCAAATACAGGTTCAAATAAAATTTGTTTTTCTGGTTGACCAAATGCCACTACTGTGTCATTGTGAATATATAAGCCTAATGTATGGAAACCTAAGAATAAAGATGCCCAACTTAAATGTGAGATAATAGCTTCTTTATGTTCTAACATTCTTGCTAAAACATTATTTTTATTTAACTCTGGATCGTAATCACGAACAAAGAAAATAGCACCATGTGCAAATGCTCCAACCATTAAGAAACCAGCGATATATTGATGATGAGTGTATAGCGCTGCTTCAGTTGTAAAATCTTTCGATAAGTAAGCATAAGGAGTTAATGCATAAATATGTTGAGCCGTTAAAGAAGTTGCAACACCTAAACTTGCTAATGCTAAACCTAATTGCATGTGTAAAGAATTTGTAATTGTTTCAAATAATCCAACATGACCAGCTCCTAATCTCCCTCCAGGAGGTCGGTGAGCATCTAAGATTTCTTTCATATTGTGACCAATACCAAAGTTTGTTCGGTACATATGACCAGCAACGATGAATACAACCGCAATTGCTAATTGATGATGCGCAATATCACTTAACCATAATGCTTGAGTTTGTGGATGGAAACCACCTAAGAATGTTAAAATTGCCGTTCCAGCACCTTCACTTGTTCCATAAACATGAGAAGGACTATCAGGATTTTCTGCATAAACTGTCCAATTTCCAGTAAAAAATGGAGTTAAACCAGCAGGATGTGGTGGAGTCGTTAAGAAATTATCCCAACCAACATGTACTCCACGTGAAACCGGAATTGCTACGTGAACAATATGTCCAGTCCAAGCTAATGAACTAACACCTAATAAACCTGATAAGTGATGGTTTAAGCGTGACTCGTTATTTTTAAACCAAGATAAACTTGGTCGGAATTTTGGTTGTAAATGTAACCAACCCGCGAATAACAATGCACATGAAAGTAATAATAGTCCAATTGAACCTGCATATAATTCTTGATTAGTACGGAATCCAATTGTGTACCACCATTGGTAGACACCTGAATATGCAATATTCACTGGATATGCATTTCCTTTACTAAACGCTTTTAAAGCTGAATCACCAAAGTGTGGATCCCAAATTGCGTGTGCAATTGGTTTCACTTTTAAAGGATTAGCGACCCATTTTTCGAAATTTCCTTGCCAAGCAACATGAAAAAGATTTCCAGAAGTCCATAAGAAGATAATAGCTAAGTGACCAAAATGTGATGCAAAAATCTTTTGGTACAAGTTTTCTTCTGTCATACCATCATGAGCTTCTAAATCATGAGCAGTTGCGATCCCATACCAGATTCGTCTCGTTGCTGGATCTTGTGCTAGGGCTTGGCTAAATTTTGGGAATTTAGTTGCCATAATTATAAAATACCTTATTTATATAAATTTTAGTTAGTAATAAAACATTAAGTAATCTTTTAATATTTTATATCTGATGAATGTATAAGAGTTAAATTAAGAATTTAACTAATTGAGATTGCACGTGCTAAGAAGAATGACCAAGTTGTTCCAATACCACCTAATAAGTAGTGAGCTAAGCCAACTGCACGACCTTGTGTAATACTTAATGCACGTGGTTGAATAGCTGGTGCAAAGTTTAATTTATTATGTGCCCAAACAATTGACTCAATTAATTCTTGCCAATAGCCACGGCCACTGAATAAGAACATTAAACTAAATGCCCAAATGAAGTGAGCGCCTAAGAAAATTAAACCGTATGCTGACGATGCAGAACCATACGATTGAATTACTTGTGAAGCTTGTGACCATAAGAAATCACGTAACCAACCATTAATTGTAATAGCACTTTTCGCAAAGTTACCACCAGTAATATGTGAAATACTACCATCCGGTGAAATAGTACCCCAAACATCAGATTGCATTTTCCAACTGAAATGGAAAATTACTACTGAAATTGAATTATACATCCAGAATAAACCTAAAAACACATGATCCCAACTTGAACTTTGACATGTACCACCACGACCTGGACCATCACAAGGGAAACGGAAACCTAAGTTTGCTTTATCCGGAATTAATTTAGAGCTTCGTGCGTATAACACACCTTTTAATAAAATTAAAACAGTTACATGAATTGTAAAAGCATGAATATGATGTACCATAAAATCAGCAGTACCTAATTGAATTGGCATCATCGCAATTTTACCACCTACTTCTACTACTTCACCACCAAAAGCATAACTAGTTGTAGCTAAGGCATTCGGAGCTGTTGTTCCCGGTGCTAGTAAATGGATATTTTGAATCCACTGAGCAAAAATTGGTTGTAATTGAATTGCTTTATCTGAGAACATATCTTGCGGACGACCTAACGCTCGCATTGTATCATTATGGATATAGAATCCAAAAGCATGACATCCTAAGAAAATACAAACCCAATTTAAGTGTGAAATGATAGCATCACGGTGACGTAAAACTCGATCTAATAAATTATTATAATTATCAGCAAGTGTGTAATCACGAACCATAAAGATTGCTCCATGAGCTGCACCCCCAACCACACAGAATCCACCAATCCACATATGGTGAGTGAATAATGAAAGTTGTGTTGCGTAGTCTGTAGCAATATAAGGATATGGTGGCATTGCATACATGTGATGTGCCACGATAATGCTTAATGAACCCATCATAGCTAAATTAATTGCTAATTGAGCATGCCATGAAGTTGTTAAAATTTCGTATAAACCTTTATGGCCTTCACCAGTAAATGGTCCTTTATGAGCCTCTAAAATTTCTTTCATGCTGTGTCCAATACCCCAGTTTGTGCGATACATGTGACCAGCAAAAATGAATAAGACTGCTAAAGCTAAATGATGATGAGCAATATCACTTAACCATAAGCCTCCCGTTACAGGATTTAACCCACCTTTAAATGTTAAGAAATCTGAATATTCACCCCAGTGACCGCCAAAGAACGGAGCTAATCCTTTTGAAAAACTAGGATATAATTGACTCATTAATTCACGATTGATTAAAAATTCGTGAGGTAATGGAATTTCCTGTGGTGATACACCAGCATCTAACAATTTGTTAATTGGTAAAGCAATATGGATTTGGTGACCAGACCAAGATAAACATCCTAATCCTAATAAACCAGCTAAATGATGATTCATCATTGATTCCGCATTTTGGAACCATTCTAACCTAGGTGCAGCTTTGTGATAATGGAACCAACCGGCAAATAGCATAATTGCTGACATAGCAAGTCCACCAATTGCAATCCAATATAATTCAACTTCACTAGTAATACCTTCCGCACGCCACATCTGGAACCAACCAGAAGTTGTTTGAACACCTTGGAAGTTTCCACCTACATCACCATTTAAAATTTCTTGACCAACAATTGGCCAAACAACTTGAGAACTTTGTTTAATATTGACAGGATCATTTAACCAAGCTGAATAGTTAGAGAAATATGCACCATGGAAATGCATACCACTAATCCATAAGAAAATAATTGCTAATTGTCCAAAATGTGCACTGAAAATTTTTCGAGAAACTTCTTCTAAGGAATTTGTTTGAGTATCAAAATCATGCGCGTCAGCATGTAAGTTCCAAATCCAAGTTGTAGTTTTTGGACCTTTTGCTAAAGTTCGAGAAAAATGACCTGGTTGGGCCCATTTCGCGAAACTAGTTTCGACTGCATCTTTATCGATAAAAACTTCAAAATTTTTTTCCTGAAGATCTGTTGAGCTTATTGCCATTAATATTTCTCCTTATTGGGAGACAAAAATCTATGAAACGCTCGTAAGCAAAGAAACAGGAATTTGAAAAGTTTGATCTCTGTTTCGTATGAGTTTTCACATTTATATTGTAGACAATTTTGAAAAAAATAATAAAAATAATCACGGAATCCTTTGAAATTCAAATAAGCTATTTTCTCAATCCCTCAACCTTAAAATATTCTTGAAAATTAGCATTGACAATTTTGATTGAATTATGTTAAAATACAAATTAACTTATTAATTGTAAGATAAGTTTGACTAGAGTACTTGGATGTAGAAATTAAAACTGACTTATTTGACGCGGAGTAGAGCAGCCTGGTTAGCTCGTTGGGCTCATAACCCGAAGGTCAGTGGTTCAAATCCATTCTCCGCTAGAAGCAAATAGTTTTAAGTTCTAACAATTTTAATAAAAAACTTTTTTTTTATTAAAATTATATATTGAATATTAAACATTTATAAAGTTTTACAGATGACATTAAACTTACAAACACCTTTCCCAACATTCGGTGGAAGCACTGGAGGTTGGTTACGCTCAGCAGAAGTTGAAGAAAAATATGCTATTACTTGGACAAGCTCAAAAGAACAAATCTTTGAAATGCCAACTGCTGGCGCAGCAATGATGCGTAGTGGAGAGAATTTATTGTACATGGCACGTAAAGAACAATGCTTAGCATTAGGAACTCAATTAAGAACGTTTAAGATCAATGATTACAAAATTTATCGAATTTTCCCTAGTGGTGAAGTTCAATATTTACATCCAAAAGACGGTGTCTCTCCTGAAAAAGTAAATCCAGGACGAGTTGCTGTTAATACTCGTAATTTTTCTATTGGAAAAAATCCAAATCCTAGTCAAATTAAATTTAGTGAAACAACTACATACGAAAGTTAATAAAATCAAGATTAGTTTCAAAACTAATCTTTTTGGCGAGATGGCAGAGTTGGTCGATTGCGTCTGATTTGAAATCAGATGAATCTTTACAGGTTCCGTGGGTTCGAATCCCACTCTCGCCTTTATTAAAAGGTTTGCTTAATAGTGTTGAAGAATGTAAAAATTATCTTATGAGTAAAGTTTACGATTGGTTTGAAGAACGTTTAGAAGTTCAAGCAATTGCTGATGATATTTCTAGTAAATATGTTCCACCTCATGTGAATATTTTTTATTGTTTTGGTGGTCTTGTTCTTACTTGTTTCTTAATTCAAGTTGCAACTGGGTTTGCAATGACTTTCTACTACCGACCGAGTGTAGTAGATGCATTTGCATCAGTAGAATATATTATGACAAGTGTAAATTTTGGTTGGTTAATCCGTTCTTTACATCGCTGGTCTGCTAGTATGATGGTATTAATGTTAGTATTACACGTATTCCGGGTATATTTAACAGGCGGTTTCAAAAAACCTCGAGAATTAACTTGGGTGACAGGTGTTATTTTATCAGTTGTAACAGTATCATTTGGTGTAACAGGTTATTCATTACCATGGGATCAAGTTGGATTCTGGGCATGTAAAATTGTAACAGGTGTACCCGCGGCTGTACCAATTGTTGGACCACCATTAGTTTTAATTTTACGTGGTGGTGAAAGTGTTGGTCAAGCAACTCTAACACGATTCTATAGTGCTCATACATTTGTTTTACCTGTAGCAGCAGCAGTGTTAATGTTAACTCACTTCTTAATGATTCGTAAACAAGGTATTTCAGGTCCTCTATAATTTAACAATTAAATAATTTAACTAATAAAAATATTATGTCAGTAATTAAAAAACCGGATTTAACCGATCCAAAATTAAGAGCAAAATTAGCAAAAGGAATGGGTCATAATTATTACGGTGAGCCAGCATGGCCAAATGATATCTTATACATTTTCCCATTAACTATGTTAGGTATTTTTGCATGTTGTACAGGTTTAGCAGTTTTAGCACCTACTCAAATGGGTGAACCTGCAGACCCATTTAATACACCATTAGAAATTTTACCAGAATGGTATTTCTTCCCAACATTCAATTTATTACGAGTATTACCTAATAAATTATTAGGTGTATTAGCAATGGCTGCTGTTCCAGCTGGGCTTATTACTGTTCCATTTATTGAAAATGTTAACAAATTCCAAAATCCTTTCCGTCGTCCAATTGCAAGCTTATTATTTATTTTAGGTTTCTTTACGGCAGTTTGGTTAGGGATTGGTGCATGTTTACCAATTGATAAAGCAGTTTCATTAGGCTTTTGGTAAACCTTAAGTAACATTAATTTCTTGATTTATAGAAAATATAATAATTCTTAATAAAATTTATAATATTTTCTATAAATCAAAAAATTTTAATATTTCAAAAAAATCAAAAATATATAGTGTTCAATAATGGTTTAAAAAGTTAACTATAAAATCTTAACGGGAATTATAAAAAATTTTTCTATTTTTTATAAAAACTTGATACAATGTATATTGTAGTTAATTTTACTATTTTTAATTTTATTACTATTAAAAAAAAGGAAATTTTATAAATGACACCTTCATTAGCAAATTTTGTATCTAGTTTAGTTGCAGGCGGGGCAGTTGTAATTGTTATCGGCGTTGCATTAGCAATTATTAGTAAAAGTGATAAAGTTACACGAGCGTAATAGTCTAAAAATTTAGACATATTTGGTTATACTCTTTTTAGTTAATTTTATCTTATGCTCTATTACAAATAAATATTTTATGATAAATGTTAGTTTTGGTCCAAATATTTTCTTAGGTATTATTGTGAGTGTTGGCGTTTTAATTTTATATTCTCTTCGAAATGTTAAGCCCGAAATTGCACGTGATGAAGATATTTTCTTTTCTACAATGGGTTTCTTATACAGTTGTATTTTAATGGTTCATGGTTGGCGATTAGATCCAATTCTATTATTTAGCCAAGTTTTGATTGTAATAACTGTATTAGTTGCAGGTTGGGAAAATATTCGTTTGCGTGGTTTAATTGCTAATTTAGCCAAATCAAAGCAGAAGAATAAAAATGAAAGTTAACATTTCATAGAACTTTTTTAAAAATCTTGGTTTCAAGTTTGTAAATAATTTTTTTTACCTTATGCTTAAAAAGTATTCACAGATAGTTTCAATTTTATTTGTTGGTGTTTTTGGTTTTTTTGTAACAAACGCATCAGCGATTGATTTAGATGAAGCAACACGAACAGTTGTTCAAGATGGTAGTGGTAAAACAACTGTTTTAACACCTGAACAAGTAAAACGTGGTAAACGTTTATTTAATGCAACATGTGGAGCATGTCATATTGGTGGAATTACAAAAACAAATCCAAACGTTGGTTTAGATCCAGAAGCTTTAAGTTTAGCAACACCTCGTCGTGATAATATTGATGCATTAGTAGATTTCTTAAAAAATCCAACAACATATGATGGATTAGAATCTATTGCCGAAGTACATCCAAGTATTAAAAGTGCGGATATTTACCCACGTATGCGTTCTGTAACAGATGAAGATCTAACAGCAATTTCTGGTCACATTTTATTACAACCAAAAATTCTTACAGAAAAATGGGGTGGTGGAAAAATTTATTTCTAATTTTTTTCAGAAAATTTCAAAAAATTTCATTATTTTTGAAATTTTCATACACTTTATATTTTACAAAATTATAAATATTTTTAAAATAGAAGCATGTAGCTCAGGGGATAGAGCATCAGATTCCGATTCTGAAAGTCAAGGGTTCGATTCCCTTCATGCTTAAAATATAGATCAAAAACAAATGGGGCTGCTTTGGTTTCGACATTTAAATTTTCTTAAGCTATGAATCAAGCCGAAGTTAATATTCTTCGAAAAAAAAATGTACAATTTTCAAATAACTGCTAAAAATTTAATTTTATCCGTTTCAAATTTTATAAATTCTATTTATAAAGTTAATCCAGCAAATTCATTAAGATTTGCTGTGTAATAAATATCTTTCTTTACTCTTTTTTCACTATTACTAGACGTTTTACGTCCAATAGTTTAGAATAATATAAAACTATATCTCGTTCTTTTGAACTATGCTTGTGATCAAAGTAGATTAAAAAGTTTAGATGGACGTGGGTTCAATTCCCATCAGCTCCATATTTGCATTCGTGGCCGAGTGGTCGAAGGCACCGGACTCATAATCCGTCTTCTTAGGAACATCACTGGTTCAAATCCAGTCGGATGCATTCAAATAATTTAAATATTGTTTTTTTTCAAATGTGGTTGTAAACTTATTTATAATAAATAATCAAATTTAATAATTTAAACTTATGGCTAAATTAAATGTTCAACAAATAGTAAATGGAGTAGAAGCCAAGTTCCTAAAAGAAGATATTCCACCTGTACGAATTGGAGATAATATTAAAGTTGGTGTTAAAATTATTGAGGGAAGTAAGGAACGTGTTCAATTTTACGAAGGAACAGTAATTGCCAAAAAAAATAGCTCAATAAACACAACTATTACTGTGAGAAAAACTTTCCAAGGTATTGGAATTGAACGAATTTTTTTAATTCATTCACCTAAAATCGATTCAATTGAAATTTTACGTTCTTCAAAAGTAAGACGTTCAAAACTATATTACTTAAGAAATTTAAAAGGAAAAGCAAGTCGTCTAAAACAAACATTTAAGTAAAAAAAAATTAACATTTATTTAATTTAAGTAGTATAATAATAAGATAGTAAAGTATTATTATCATAATGATAATATTATAATCTTTATACACATTTATTTAAACTAAGGAATTTTATGACTGATACATTTTCTGTACAAGTTTTATGTGAAGAGCACGAGATTGATGAGACGATTGCTGTTGAAAAAGGTGTATATCTTGTAGATGCTGCTGAAGAGCTAGGCATTGATTTACCTTACTCATGTCGTGCTGGTGCTTGTTCAACATGTGCTGGGAAAATTATTGACGGTACAATGGATCAATCTGAGCAAACATTCTTAGATGACGACCAAATTACAGACGGTTTTGTTTTAACTTGTGTTGCATCACCAACTTCAGATTGTACAGTTTTAGTACACCAAGAAGAAGAGTTATTCTAAGTATTATCTTTCTTGAACTAATTTCTAAATTTATATAACTATTTATATAAATTTAGAATTTTAGAAAATAAAAACATAAATAAGAAATATTTGATTTAGCATATTGACATTTTATTTGTTTTTGTATAGAATACGGTTATAGAATATATAAATAAATGGGTGATTAACTCAGCGGTAGAGTGTCTGCCTTACAAGCAGAAGGTCACAGGTTCAAATCCTGTATCACCCATATTACCGAAATTAAGGGCCTATCGTCTAATGGATTAGGACAGAAAACTTCTAATTTTCTAATGTAGGTTCGATTCCTACTGGGCCTAGTTGATAACTCTAGAAAACTATTATTCTATTAGCTTAAAACTCTGATTATCGTAATATTTAAATACTAATAAATAATTTAGTGTTGACAAATTATTCATAATAAAATATAATCTATAATGAGAGAAGGTAATAAGTTACTATAAGGAACTAAAAAGTTTTAACTAATTTTATCATTTCGATAATTCTTAAAATCGAATTAAATAAGCTAATCTATGCTGGTGTAGCTCAATGGTAGAGCAACGGTTTTGTAATCCGTAGGTTGGGGGTTCAAATCCCTTCACTAGCTTTTTTCAAAAATAAAACTAATAAAAAATATGTGTATTTTACAATAAAAATTAATAATTATAATTTAGTTATTCAATAAATAAATATAACGATTTTATCAATTTGTAAATTATTATTAAAGTTTAGAAAAATAGTCAAAATTCAAAGATGATAATTTTCCTAAACTTCAATGATTCGCAAATTTTTAAAAAGATTTGAAGTCTAAACTTAAAATTGACTTCCGCGGCGATATTGTAAAAATGCTGCAACAAAAAGACCAATCGCTGTAACTGTGATCATTCCTAAAACTATTCCAGATAATAAAGGTTCTACCATAATATTTGTATTTTTATTATAAATGTACGTATATCTACTTTCAGAATAGTATTATACAATGATTTACCTAATTTATAAGCTTAAAATTAAATTATCTGAAACCAATTGCTGCTTGCCATACAAACGCTAGTAGTAAGAAGAAAACTGGAATAATTGGTAATACATCGACAATTGGACTAAAAAGAACGTATGCTTCGGGTAAACGAGATAATAATAAAGTTTCCATAAATAATAATATATCTTTAAAGTTTTTTTAAGGCTAATTAATAATATTAGATTTAATATTAATGATTTTACTATAAAATCAAATAAATTTTCATTTATATTGGGAGTTAATTTTCTAAAATATTCCAATAAAATTTTTTGTTTTTTAACTAAATGCATTAGACAATAAAAAAGGAATGGTTATTCACAGAGTTAATCAAATAATTTTGTTTAGTTTTTAAATTTTTAAGGTATAATAATAATTTAAGGTTAAAGAGTTTAGAATAAAAACCTTAATAAGTGTTTATTCTTTCAATAATTAAATTAAAGGATTATTAAAATATGACCATTGCTATTGGGCAAAACCAAGAACGTGGCTTATTTGACTTGATCGATGATTGGTTAAAAAAAGATCGATTTGTATTTGTTGGTTGGTCAGGTTTATTATTATTCCCTACTGCATATTTAGCAACTGGTGGATGGTTAACAGGTACAACATTTGTAACATCATGGTACACACACGGTTTAGCAAGTTCATACCTTGAAGGTTGTAACTTCTTAACAGCTGCAGTATCAACACCTGCAAACAGTATGGGTCACTCATTATTACTTTTATGGGGTCCAGAAGCACAAGGTGATTTCACTCGTTGGTGTCAAATTGGTGGTTTATGGACATTCGTAGCGTTACACGGTGCGTTTGGTCTTATTGGATTCTGTTTACGTCAATTTGAAATTGCTCGTTTAGTTGGTATTCGTCCGTATAACGCGATTGCTTTCTCGGGTCCAATTGCTGTATTTGTTTCAGTATTCTTATTATACCCATTAGGACAAGCAAGTTGGTTCTTCGCACCAAGTTTTGGTGTAGCAGCAATTTTCCGTTTCTTATTATTCTTACAAGGTTTCCATAACTGGACACTAAACCCGTTCCACATGATGGGTGTTGCTGGAATTTTAGGTGGTGCATTATTATGTGCGATCCACGGTGCAACAGTAGAAAATACATTATTTGAAGATGGTGATGCAGCAAACACATTCCGTGCCTTCACACCAACTCAATCAGAAGAAACTTATTCAATGGTTACTGCTAACCGTTTCTGGTCACAAATTTTTGGTGTGGCATTTTCAAACAAACGTTGGTTACACTTCTTCATGTTATTCGTACCTGTAACAGGTTTATGGACAAGTGCAATTGGTATCGTTGGTTTAGCATTAAACTTACGTGCATACGATTTTGTTTCACAAGAATTACGTGCAGCAGAAGATCCAGAATTCGAAACGTTCTATACAAAAAATATTTTATTAAACGAAGGTATTCGTTCGTGGATGGCTGCTCAAGATCAACCACATGAAAACTTTGTATTCCCTGAGGAGGTATTACCACGTGGAAACGCCCTTTAATAGTAGTATAGCAGGTCGCGACATCGAGTCTACAGGATTTGCTTGGTGGAGTGGAAATGCTCGTTTAATCAATGTTTCAGGTAAGTTATTAGGTGCACACGTAGCACACGCTGGTTTAATGGTATTTTGGGCTGGTGCAATGATTTTATTTGAAGTTTCACATTTCGTACCAGAAAAGCCTTTATATGAGCAAGGTTTCATTTGTATGCAACATTTAGCTACATTAGGTTACGGAATTGGACCAGGTGGTGAAATCACTACAACTGTTCCATACTTCGCAGTTGGTGTAATTCACTTAATTTCATCAGCAGTATTAGGTTTTGGTGGTATTTACCATTCATTATTAGGACCAGATACATTAGAAGAATCATTCCCATTCTTTGGTTATGATTGGCGTGACAAAAATAAGATGACAACAATTTTAGGTATTCACTTATGTCTTTTAGGTTGTGGTTCATTCTTATTAGTTGCTAAAGCAATGTACATCGGTGGTGTATATGATACTTGGGCGCCAGGTGGTGGTGATGTTCGTTATATTACAACACCAACATTAAATCCAATTGTTATTTTCGGTTACGTTTTCCGTTCACCATTTGGTGGTGACGGATGGGTTGTTTCTGTAAATAATATGGAAGATATTATTGGTGGTCACATCTGGGTTGGCGTTTTATGTATTACTGGTGGTATTTGGCACATTTTCACAAAACCATTTGCTTGGGCACGTCGTGCTTTCGTATGGTCAGGTGAAGCTTACTTATCATACAGTTTAGCGGCAATTTCTCTTATGGGTTGGACAGCTGCTTTATATGCTTGGTATAATAATACAGCGTACCCAAGTGAACTTTATGGTCCAACTGGTCCAGAAGCATCACAATCACAAGCATTCACATTCTTAGTTCGTGATCAACGATTAGGTGCAAATGTTTCATCTGCACAAGGTCCAACAGGTTTAGGTAAATACTTAATGCGTTCACCAAGTGGAGAGATTATCTTCGGTGGTGAAACAATGCGTTTCTGGGATTTACGTGCACCATGGGTTGAGCCATTACGTGGTCCAAATGGTTTAGATATCAACAAAATTAAAAATGATATCCAACCATGGCAAGAACGTCGTGCTGCTGAATACATGACACATGCGCCATTAGGTTCACTTAACTCAGTAGGTGGTGTAGCTACAGAAATTAACTCAGTTAACTATGTATCTCCACGTTCATGGTTATGTTGTTCACACTTCATTTTAGCATTCTTCTTCCTAGTAGGCCACTGGTGGCATTCAGGTCGTGCTCGTGCAGCAGCAGCTGGTTTCGAAAAAGGTATTAACCGTGCAAACGAACCAGTATTATCAATGCGTCCTATTGATTAATTCTTATTATTCAATTACCTTTGAAAGTTTTCTATTTTATAGAAAACTTTCAAATTTGAATTTCAACATAGTATCCTTTTACTAATGAGAGGATAGTATAATGCATTTTTATGTTACTAGTTTTATAATATGTTTTTTGTAATTATTGTAGCCTGCTTAGGAGCACAAAAACAAAAAATACATAAAAAGTTTCTAATGTTTGCCCAGAACCAGACTCGAACTGGTGACACACGGATCTTCAATCCATTGCTCTACCAACTGAGCTATCCGGGCATATTGTTTATATTTATTATGATTATATAACAAATATAGAATAATAGCAAGATAAAATATTATTTATATATTTTAGTTTTTTGGAAATGATTAAATGAATCATTTCCAAAAATTTCAGTTCTAACAATGTCACTTAAAGATAAGTCTTTCGAATAATTGTTATTTTGTTTGACCTTTGATGATACTATCAGTTAGTAAAGTTAAGATTAATTTAATTGAACGTACTGCATCGTCATTTCCAGGAATTGGAATATCAACTAAATCAGGATCACAGTTTGTATCTAAGATTGAGACAACTGGAATACCTAATTTACGACATTCAGCAATAGCAGTAATTTCACGTCGTTGATCAATAACAATAACAACATCAGGTAAATTTGTCATAGATTTAATTCCATCTAAATATTTACGCAATTTTGTTAATTCTTTACGACGTAATGCTCCTTCTTTTTTGTTAATAATTCAAAGGTTCCATCCGATTCCTGTTTTTCTAAATCTTTTAATTTTTCAATACGTTCTTTCATTGTTGACCAATTCGTAAGCATCCCACCTAACCAGCGGTGATTTACGTAATACGAATTAGATCGTTTTGCTTCCTGTGCAATTAATGTTGTCGCTTGACGTTTTGTACCGATAAATAAAACTTTTTGATCTTTACTAGCAGCAACTTCTAGATATCTCATTGCTTTCTTTAATAAAGTTGCAGATTGAACTAAATCTAGAATATGAATATTATTTACTTCACTGTAGATATATGGGAACATTTTTGGATTCCAGCGATGCGCTTTATGACCAAAATGAACACCTGCTTCTAATAACTGTGCTAAACTGATATCAGACATAATTTTTTTAAATTACTTATTTATAATATAGACAAATTTCTAAAAAAAGATTATCAAATATTAATTTATTTGTCCAGGTTTCTGTAAAAGTTCTGACGAATTAAATTCATTATATTGATTGTTCATCAAATATTTTCTAAATGAATTTTTGTAATTTTGAGAACCAGTTCCGGCTGGAATTAAATGCCCAATAACAATATTTTCTTTTAGACCTCTTAACCAGTCAATACGACCTTCAATTGCTGCTTTTGTTAGGACACGTGTCGTCTCTTGGAAACTCGCAGCTGAAATAAAACTTGGATTATTTAACGCAGCTTTTGTAATACCAAGTAATAATGGAACATAACATGCTATTTGTTTATTCTCACTCAATAAAATGTTATTAATATATTGAATGTGATATAAATCAATTACTTCGCGTTGTAGTAATGGGGTATCTCCTTCATACGTTATTAAAACTTTTGTTGTCATTTGTTTAATAATAACTTCTAAATGTTTATCATTAATTGTAACACCTTGCGATTTATAGACAGATTGAACAGAATTTAAGATAAATAATTGAACTTTTTTAAAACTTTTATGACATGCTTCATAATTTTTTATTAATCGTGCATATTTAAAAGTTTTTGTTCGATCACATAAAAAGAATTTTAATAATCCATAATAATTGAAATAGACTTTTACTAATTTATGAGGATTTATTTTTTCATTTTCTTTGATCGGGGTTCCTAGTTTTTGGAATTCAAAATTAACATCTAAGCTTGTTTTTTGTGCTAATAAACCTCGTTTTTGACTTGTCGGAATACGTTTCACCATCATATTTTTCTTTCGGGCCTCTAAAATTTCTTCAATTCTTGGCAAGCCTTGAACAATATCACCTGTAATTTCTTTTTCAAGATTTAGTAAACCTAAAGTTTTACCCGATTCAATAAACTCGGTATTTTTACAAAATACACTATTTACATCCTGTTCAAAATAATCTTCAGTTATTGAATATAATCCAACAGCTTTTACTGATCTTGTAAAAGGTTGTTCAGTAAATTTTAACAATGTTAATTGGTTTTTAAGATTATTTAGACTCCCCCTACGGTTATCATTTTGTACTAATTCAGAACTTTGTAATAGTACTGTTCGCGCAAATTTAGTTTTATTTACTGGCTTCGTGTTACCATAGTTAGGAGATAAAACTGTTTTTAATTGTGGAGTTAAATTATTAGTTGTTACAGTAAATTTTTTTGAAAATTTTGGAATTAAACAACTATAGAATTTTCCACCATTCTTTAAGAAAAGCTTTGAAAATTCTGATTTTAATGTAATTTTTTGATCTTGAAGAGTACTATAATTTAAATTACGGCGAATTAATAATTTTTTTAAATCATAATAATTTACTGAGATATTTTGATTCGTAATAGAATTCAAATTACTATTTGATTGTGGGATAATTTTGTATTGTAAGTTTGTTTTTATTTTTAAATTATCACCTTTACAGTTTGGGAAGAAATATGGACGACCTTTTTGTATTGTAACAAATTCAGCATTTTCAATAATAATTTTTCCAGTCTTGGCAAGATTTGATTTACTCATAATAAAATCATTTAAACTCTTAGTACCAATCTCCGCTTTATTTACAACAATACAATCATTATTTGAAATTAAAAAAATCTGTTTCTCGTTTTGTTTTTTTATTTTAAATTTTACAATTTCCAGTGAATTTGGCGTAAGAGTTTCTAAATACCCTAAAATATTGTAGTTACTTACAAATTGATTTTTTTGAACTAAGAAACAAGGGTCGATATTTTTATCTCTTAAATTTGGTGCAATATAATTATTAAAATGAATTTTTTCGGTGATATTGAAATCAACTAAATTTTTATGCTTATTATTTGTTAATTCAAGATTAATATGTTTCTTAAACAAATTATTGGTTTTAAAAAGTAAAAGATTCGCAATTAAATTAACATTTTTTATTCCATTTATACGTTGATTCGACTTATAGAAATAAATCGTTTTTGATTTTAAATTAAATTGTGCTGCTGAATCATTATCTTTTTGTTCAAATGGTGCCGCCAGTGAAGCTGCTCCATGTGAAAATTCGTAAATTTGAATTGGACGAACTAAAAGTCGATCTTGATTTTCTTCATCTAGACATTCACAAAAAGATAAATTTTGAATCTTAACATTTGAAAATAATGCTTCTCCAGGATAATAGACTTTCCCTCCAACTTCATTTAATTTATTTCCTTTATAAACTAATCCAGATTTAATAGACACTATTTGAGTATCATTTCCTTTGGGCGTAATTGTCACAATACCTGACGTTTTTGAGAATAAATTCGGAATAAGTTCAAATCCTTTGGAAATAAAGTCTCCATCTTCAATAAATAAAATATTTTGTTCACATTTTATTTTATGAATTTCTTCTTCTAACCAAATCATTGTACGTGATTTGACAATTGGTGTAATTGTATTTGAATTTACTTTTAGGAATTTATCAACAAATTTTCGAAATTTTGATTCGATGTTTTCTAATTTTTTTAATTTACGGTTTGCATTTAGTAGTGTTCGTTGAGTCCGAAGTAATTTTCGTGAAGCATCTTCTTCTTTACGCTTTGCTTTTTCTAATTTCCGTTTAAGAATTGGATAAGCTTTATTATCTTTTTCTATCTTTGAAAAACCTTCTGTTAAGAAATAGATATCAGACTCAGCTTTTCGAATATCCCATCTTGCTTTTTCAATACTAGTGCCAGATCGAGCAATTGTAATTTCCGCTTTTTGATATTCAATATTAAGTTCTGTAAGTTCATCTTCATACGAAAAAAGACTATAATTATTTTTTTGGAAAACAATTTGTCTTGTTCGTTCATAATGTTTTAAACTATTTCTGAAATCGTAATAAAGAATCCCACCTGTTAATGTTAGAAACGAGTTAGTAATTAGAGTCCCCAACTTTTCATTTCTCGTTAACTGTAAACAATTCTTCGAATGACTTTTTGTAATAGTTAAAGAGTATTTTTTATCATCTAACGTTAATAAATAATTTTTATAATTTCGTGAGGATTTAAATTTTTCTAATTTCGCATTCTTTAATGAATGTTTATTATGATTAATTTTTATCAATCCTTCATATAAACTTTTTTTATTATTTATAAATGTTACAGACCCACTATAGTGATTAATTAGTTTTGTTCGGAAAACATAACTAAATGGGTTTAACTTATGATCTGGATAAAAATTTAAAAAAGAATTTAACGGACTATTATATAATTGGCCAGATAAAATCCAAATTAATTTATTATGATTCAGTAAATTAATTTTTTGTTTTAATTTCGGGATAAAAATTTCACCACATGTATCACTTAAAATTGTTTTAACTTCTGTTTTAATCTGCTTATTTGTATTAATGACTTCGCCAATAACCGTATCTTTTGGAAGATATTGATTATTTTTTGGAAATAAAATTGTATTCCGTAAAATATCGATTTTAACTAAATCTTCAGTTTTATCTGATGGAATCAAAACTAAGGAACCTGCATTCTTGGTTACAAGAACATCTTCGCCTCGATTTGTTCTTAAAATTACCGTTTTTAAGCGTTTGTAAAATTGGATAATTCCATTCATTGGGCTAATAATTTGTTGACGGGCTTCTGAAGTAAAAATCCCGCCAGTATGAAATGTTCGCATTGTAAGTTGCGTCCCTGGTTCTCCAATGGATTGACCAGCTAAAATACCAATTGCTTCACCAATATCAATTAAATTTTCATTTGCTAAATCCCAGCCATAACATTTTTGACAAATTGCGCGATATAATTGACAAGTTAATGGTGAACGAACTGAATACTCCAGAATGTTTTTATTTTTAAATGTTTGAATTAATTCCGGAGTTATTTGAGTATTTTGTTTCACAAGTAAAGTGGATGTTTCAGGATCATAGATCGGGGTATTTAAAACCCGTCCTAAAATTTTGTCATAAATATCAGACGGATTTGTAAAATTTTTACTTGAAAATACAAAGGAATGAGGTGTTAAACAGTCTTTCTCACGAATTAAAATATCTTGAGAGACATCAATTAAACGACGTGTTAAATATCCAGAATTAGCTGTTTTTAATGCTGTGTCAACAATTCCTTTACGAGCTCCATAACCTGACATTAAATAATCGGTAATCGTTAACCCTTCACGAAAGTTCTTTTTAATTGGTAAATTCATAATTTGACCACTTGGATCAGACATTAACCCTCGCATTCCAACTAACTGTCGAACTTGTGACAAGTTACCTCGGGCCCCTGAGAAAGCCATGATATAAACCGAGTTAAGCGGATCATAGTTTTTAAAATAATAAATGATCTGATTTTTTAATGATTCACTTGTAAGACTCCAAGTATCAATGATTTTCTGAAATCTTTCAACATCAGTTATTTTACCCTTTAAAAAAATTTTTTCCGAATTATAAATTTCCTGATTTGCTTTCTCAAGCATAACATTTTTTACAAATGGAATTTTTAAATCTTCAATACTAATTGAAATTCCAGCATGACTAGCATATTTAAAACCTAAATATTTTAATTCATCTGCTAATAAACAAGCTTGCATCGAATCATAACTAGTAAAACTCCATGCTAATAATTGACGTAATTGTTTTTTATCAATTAAAGTATTTTGATAAGTGTAAGTTTTCATAAAATATATTTAATAGGTTATCTTTGAATTATAAAAAATTTAAAGTTTTTTGAATTGTATAATTTAAAATAACGCGACCAGTTGTTGTTTGTAAATATTGTGTAATTACTTCACCATTAGAATCTTTTCGGATTTGTAAATTTTCATAATATTCAATAACACTATTATCCGATAATAAAACTTTTTTCTGTAAATCTGATCTGTGATAATATTCATCATTATATCTAATCCATATAGATGTATGAATTTCAATTTTATCTTGATTGTATGCTAAAATTACATCTTCAAGATTGGCAAAATAATAATTTGAACCTAATAAACCTTTAATATTATTTGCTGTTAAATAATAACATCCAAGAACCATATCTTGACTTGGCATAATGATTGGTTCACCATTTGCTGGTGATAAAAAATTATACGGTGCTAACATTAACATATAACATTCAGCTTGGGCTTCTGGTGATAATGGAATATGAACAGCCATTTGATCTCCATCAAAATCCGCATTAAATGCGGAACAAACTAAAGGATGCAATTTAATAGCACGCCCTTTGACTAAAATTGGTTCAAATGCTTGAATTCCTAATCGATGTAAAGTTGGTGCGCGATTTAAAAAAATTGGATGGTTTTTTAAAATTTGTTCTACAACAGGTTTAATAGTTAGTTCATCTGATTGAATTAAATTTTTAGCAATTTTTATATTATTTGCTAAATTTTGATTAATTAATTCTCGAATAATAAATGGTTGGAACAGCTCAATTGCCATTTCATATGGTAACCCACATTGATTTAACTTTAAGGTTGGACCAACCACAATTACTGAACGTCCCGAATAATCTACACGTTTTCCTAATAAATTTTGACGAAAACGACCATGCTTACCTTTAATAATATCTGATAGAGATTTCAGAGGTCGATTATTTGCACTTAGTGCAATTTTCCCTCGTTTTCCATTATCAATTAAGGTATCTACTGCTTCTTGTAATAACCGTTTTTCATTTCGAATAATTAATTGTGGCGCATCGATTTCTAATAATCTAAGTAATCGATTGTTTCTTGTAATAATTCTACGATAAAGTTCATTTAAGTCAGAAGTTGCGAAACGTCCACCTTCTAATTGAATCATTGGACGCAAAGCTGGAGGAATAATTGGTAAAATAGATAAAATCATCCAAGACGGTTCTGATGCCGTGCCGATTAAATTTTCTAAAATTCTAATCCTTTTAATAGCTTTTTCACGTATTTTATACAATCGATGTTGTTCCCATTTTCTAAACCAATATGAAGCATAATATAGCGGTTCTTCTTTATTTAATACTTTTGTACAAACTAGAACAAAACAACGTGTTCGAGAAATTTCCGATTCTAAATTTAGTTTCTCTAATTCTCGTTTAATCAATGGAGCCCCAATTAAAAAACTTGGAGTCGCTTTTAATAAATATTTTGGTGTTTGTTGTCGTCGATTTTGGGGTTTTGGATAAGGTTTTAAAGGATAATTACTACGACCCAATTCTCGACTTCTCCGATACTGTTGTAAATCCCAATGAAGTCCGTAGAATGAAATTTCATCTTCAGCAATAAAATAAGCTAATGATGCAAGCTTAATCCTTTTAATTCGCTCATCCCATAAACTTATAATGGTAGAAGGTGTTAATTTTAAACCATTACATGTCCAGAAATAATCAAAATTTCGAAGTTTAAGTTTGTTTTTACATTTGTCTGATTGACTTGTATAACTGGTATTTAATCGTTTTTCAAATTCCTCTACTTCTAATAGAAGAGCCATGAAATTTGGTCTACTATTAATATACCAAACATGAGTTACTGGATAAACAAGACTTATATATCCCATTCTATGTCGACGGACACGTGATTCAGTTAACTCAACACCACAACGCTCACAAATTAATCCGTCATAACGGACACGTTTATATTTCCCACAAGCGCACTCGAAACTCCTACTTGGACCAAAAATACGCTCACAAAATAACCCATCCATTTCGGGTTTAAATGTTCGATAATTTATGGTTTCAGGTTTTTGAACTTCCCCTACGAATTGACCATTTGGTAATTTACGATTTGACCATTGTAAAATTCGAAAAGGAGATGCTAATTTAATTTTAATATAATTAAATTCTTTTACAAAGTTTTTCATAATTTTTAAAATGAAATATCATCTATATTTGAAGTAGGTAGGAAGGTTTTCGAAAAAGCATTGTATTTCTCAACAATATTCACTTCCACTTCATATTGTTTTGAGGAACTAAATTTTTGGATTTTATATGTACTCATATCTAAACCAATAGAACGTAATTCTTGTAATAATACTTTAAAAGATTCTGGAATTCCAAATTGTGGAATTTGTTGTCCTTTTACAATTGCATTTAATGTTGCATTTCGACCTGGCATATCATCTGACTTAATAGTTAAAATTTCTTTTAATGTAAAAGCAGCACCAAATCCTTCTAATGCCCAAACTTCCATTTCCCCAAAACGTTGCCCACCATGTTGAGCTTTTCCTCGTAAAGGTTGTTGAGTAATTAATGAGTAGGGCCCTGTAGCTCGTGAATGCATTTTATCATCAACAAGATGGATTAGCTTTAACATATATGCATTTCCAACTGTAATTGGATTTTCAAATTCTTTTCCCGTCCGACCATCTATTAAAACCATTTTACCTGGAGCATAGGGATTAAAAATCCAACTTTTATTTTTTTAATGGAAGCTTGGCGAAGTTTTTTATTAATCAAAATTCTTGATATTTCTAAACCATACATTTCATCAAATGGTAAAATTTTAAAACGACAATTTAATTTATCTCCAGCAAATCCTAATAAACATTCATATAGTTGCCCAACATTCATTCGAGAGGGAACCCCTAGAGGATTTAAAATAATATCAATTGGCGTTCCATCTGGTAAAAATGGCATATCTTGACGGGCTAGAATTCGGGAAATAATACCTTTGTTACCATGGCGACCAGCAATCTTATCCCCAACTTGAATTTTACGAATTTGAGCTATGAAGACATATATTTTTTCTGATTTATATGTTAATTTTGTTTTCCGATTAAACGTAACCGTTTCAATTACGCGTCCAGATTCACCATGAGGCATTCTATAAGAATTATCTTTAACTCCTTTAGCTTTTGTACTGAAAATTGCACGTAACAACTTTGATTCTGGTAATTGCTCATAAGCATTCGTTGAAACAACTTTTCCAACTAAAATATCTCCTGATTTTACAAATGTCCCAACTCTCACAATTCCATCATCATTTAAATGTTTGACTTCGGACAAGTTTAAGTTTGGAATCATTTTCATTGTTTGTTCAGAGATTTCTGCATTCCTATTAATTTCAATTTTGTAACGTTCAATATGAATTGAGGTGAAAATATCATCATAAACTAACCGTTCACTAATTAAAATAGCATCCTCAAAATTATAACCCTGCCATGGCATATAAGCAATTAACGTATTTTGACCTAATGATAACTCACTACTTGTGATTGCTGGGCCATCACTAAGAATTTGTCCTGATTGAATTTTTTCACCTTTCCAAACAATAGGACGTTGATTAATACACGTTTGTTGATTAGAACGTAAGTATTTTTGTAGTTTGTAAATTACCTTTTTATTATTACTATCTTTAATAATAATTTTATTAGCAGTTACCGAATTAACAATTCCTGAAATATGAGCATTTAAGGTCATTCCCGAATCAATAGCGATTTGATTTTCTAATCCTGTCCCAACAATTGGTTTTTGTGGGAAAATTAATGGAACTGATTGACGTTGCATGTTTGAGCCCATTAATGCTCGGTTCGCATCATCATGTTCAAAGAATGGAATTAAAGATGCAGCAACTGAAACAACTTGAATTGTTGAAATTGAAATAAAATCAACTTCAGATGGTGTTACATTAATAAAATCTTGTTTATATCGAACTGAAATAATATTTTTTATTAAATAATTATCTTTGTTTGTTGCAATATCAGCAGGTGCAATTTTATATAAATCTTCCACTTCAGCCGTTAAATAAATTGGATTTCCAGTTTTTAAAACTTTTCCGTTAATTACTCGCCAAAATGGAGTTTCTAAGAATCCAAGCTTATTAACTCGAGCACATGTGGTTAAGGATGCAATTAACCCAACATTTTGTCCTTCTGGTGTCTCAATTGGACAAATTCGGCCGTAATGACTCGGATGAATATCGCGAACAGAAAAACTAATGTGATCTCGATTTAATCCACCTGGGCCTAAACCACTAATTCGACGACGATGTGTTAATGAAGAAAGTGGATTGGTTTGATCTAAATATTGCGATAACTGACTAGACCCAAAAAATTCTCGAATTGTAGCATTAATAACACTAAAATTAAGTAGATAATTCGATTCAATTGTATTTGTTTGATTCCGTAACTTTCGAACTAATCGTTGGAATCCGATTCGGAATAAGTTTTGTAATAGTTCACCAATAGATCGAACTCTTTTATTTTTAAGATGATCAATATCATCTGGAACAGCTTTTGAAATTGTTAATGAAATTAATTTATCAATAATCGCAAAAATATCTTCATAAGTAATGATTTGAAGGCGATTACTAATTTTTAAACTTAATCGGTTATTGATTTTTAATCGACCTACTTTTCCTAAGTTATAATAATTAGGATCGAAAATTTGTGAAAATTCCGAAATATTCTTAAAATATTCAAGATTTGAATCAAATCTACTAATAGGTTGCTTTAAATAGGTTGAATTAATTAAAAGTGGTTTATTAAAATAGAAGAAATCCGAATAATATAAATTTTGATAAATTTCTAAATCCGTTAGTCCCATTTCTTTTAAAAGTATCAGAATAGGTTTTTGGGTAATTTTATCTAATTGGATAATAAGTTCTTCTTCTTGATTTTTAATTGGATAATTATAAGCATTGAGTTTTGTATTTTTTTGAAAATTGAATCGAATCCATGATCCATATTCTGGAATTAAAGTAGCGCTATATACCTCTTTATCATTATATTTTTTATGATAATTTGTTTTAATTTCATGATCTTTCTGATATAAAAGTAATTGAGTTTTACTTTTCAAATATTTATCTCGTTTTTTTAAATAATTATCATGTCTAGCTAACTCTTCTTTCAATACCTTTTTATCTTTCTTTAATAGATCTTTTTCAGCTTGGATTACAAATGAACTAGCATCCTTTTTTATTAATTGACGTAACCGTTTTGTTCGTTTGTAAATATTATTTTTATATTTATCAAATGGGGTTGGGTCAATCTCATAAGAAGTATGAATTTGGCCAAATAAATATCGCAACTGGTCTTTTAAACTAGTTGAAAAATATAAAGTTGGTCGAAAAACGGCAAATTGTGTTAATTGATTGGCATTTGCTTCTTTTAATAACGATTTCTCAATATTTTGTTTTAAGAATGAAAAATTTTGATTATCAAAGAACCAGTTCATTAAATGTTCCGTGACTAAAACTAATCTTGAATTTAACTGGAGTTGAACGGTTAATTGGGAATTTGTAACTGTCTTTGTGTAGACATTAATAATTTTTCGAACTTGAGCATCGGATAATTTTAAAGTTCGTGAAGAATTCAATGATTTATTAGATTCTGACGATTGAGATAAAATTCTATATTTCGTTAAAACTTTTAATAAAAATTGAAAATATTTCAATAAGTTACCAATTGTCTCATTCGTAAAGTTTGTCTTTGGATTGGGTGATGTATATTTTTGTTTTAACCATTTGAAAAATAATAAACTCATTTTTGAGTTTAACTGAAGCTTTTGCGTTTGTGATATTAAAACATAAAATTTAAAACATTGGAAAAAAGAAAATGATGAATCATTTTTCGATTGCGTTAAGAATTCCAAAGAATAATAAGAAATTGGAATAGAATTAGGTTCCTGTGATTTCGACGCATAGGTTTGAGTTTCCCAGGTTGTAAAGATTTTTTTAACTCGTTTATTTTTTAAAAAATCAATAATTTTATCATCTGTATCCGTAAAATTGATTCTTGGTTGGTCTAATTTAGGTTTTGAAAAAAATAAATCAAATTCAGAAATAAAAGCTTCACCAGATGGTAGAAATGTTCGTAGTCTGTGGATATCAGCAGATAATTTCCGTTTAAAGTGGTTTTGAATTCTTTGGTTTTTATTTTTTTCAAAATAAATCCCAGGACTTCGAATAATTTGACTTACAATAACACGTTCACATCCATTAATAATGAATGTTGCATACGTAGTCATTAAAGGTAAAGTAATGATTGGAAATTGATTTTGATAATGAACTTGATTAAGAACTTTATTTCGAACTTCAATCGGGATAACTAATTGTGCTCGATAGTTTCCATTATATTTCTTTGCAATTATTAAGTTGTAAAGCGGTTTAATTAATAAATATTCTTGACTAAAAATTAGGTATTCCGTATTCTGACTAAAATCGTAAATTTTTGAAAATAACGCTAATTCTTCAGTTAAACCTTGAGTAATAAACCAACAAAAACTTACTCGTTGCATCGCAAGAAAATCAGGTAGAGCATTGATATAATTAATATTTTTGTGCATGATTTTAGTTTATGCCATAAATAATTTTTTAAGTTAATAAAATAACATGATACAGCTTCTAGCTTAGACATTATTGCAAGTTTACCTACAATAATGTCACGATAGGATATTTGATTATAATTAAGATACAAATCTAATTAAGATACAAATTCGTTTCAATTTTTGACACACTCTGTTTCTTATACTATAATTTAGCTATTTGTTGAAAGGACATTAGCAAGTCTTGCTTTCTTTCGAGCTGCTGTATTTTTATGAAAAACCTTTTTTTTGTTCCTTTATCTAAATAACTATAAATAGAATTTAAAATTGTTTGTAATTTTTCTTTAGATTCAGGAGTTTGCTTTAAAGTTTTAAAAAAAAGTTTTGTTAAGCTTCTAACAGACGTTTTGTAATAAAGGTTTTGTAAACGATTCCGTTTAGCAATTTCAATTCGTTTTTTTGCAGATTTATTATTAGCCATATGTTTAAAAATAAGTTATAACGTAATATTTAAAATAAAAATATAATATAAGATTCTAGTATAATCATTAAAAAATTGAAAGGTTTTTTTTAAAAAAATTTATTAATTTATCATTAAACCTTGATAAGATAAAAATTTTTAGGCAATATAATTATTAAAATTATTAAGTTCAAATTTCTATGGCAAAAAATAAAGGCACTCGAATTTTAATTACCTTAGAATGTACGGAATGTCGTTCTAATTTAAATAAGCGTTCACCTGGTGTATCTCGATATACAACGCAAAAAAACCGTCGAAATAACCCTGAAAGATTAGAGTTAAAAAAATATTGTCCAAATTGTAATAAACCTACTGTACATAAAGAAATTAAATAAATTATGGTAAGACAAAAACAAAAAATTTCACCAATTAGTCTAAATCAAAAAATTGATTATAAAGATATCGATTTATTAAGATTATTTGTAACCGACCAAGGAAAAATTCTTCCACGCCGTGCAACAGGAGTAACTGTTCAACAACAACGAAAATTATCAAAAGCAATTAAAAGAGCACGTACATTAGCGTTATTTCCATTTGTTGCATCAGATCCAATTTAAAATATTGTGAGTTATTATTTTTTTCAATAATAACTCACCTCAATTTTGATTCATTTATAAGGAGAAATTTATTTTATGGGAAATTTTATTGATAAAACATTCACAGTCATTGCTGACATACTATTAAAAGTTTTACCCGCTAGTAAACAAGAAAAACAAGCTTTTTCATACTATCGGGCTGGAATGGCAGCGCAAGGAAAAGGGCGTTATGCAGAAGCCTTACGTAATTATTATGAAGCTCTACAAGTAGAGGAAGATCCATACGACCGTAGTTATACCCTTTATAATATTGGATTAATTTATGGGAATACAGGTAAATATACCCAAGCATTAGAATTTTATCATCAAGCATTAGCATTAAACTCAAATCTTCCCCAAGCCTTAAATAATATTGCAGTAATATACCATTCTCAAGCTTTACGGGCACAAACTTTTGATGATGATGAATATATTGACTTATCAAAAGAGTTATTTGATAAAGCCGCAGAATATTGGATCCAAGCATTAAAATTAGCTCCTGACAATTATCCCGGTGCACGAAATTGGTTAAAAGTAACAGGTCGATTTATGGATAATAATTCTTAATTTGTGAGTATTGAAAAGCTCTGAATCTCTACGCAGTCAACAATTGTCTTCGGTTTGCTGTATAATAGATTATAATATCCAGTAATCATTAAAAATGATCGGTAAACATTTGAAAGTATATTTATTCGAAGATATTTTAATATGTTAAATCAAAATGGTAAAAACTAATTTAAATAAAGGTTTCGTTACTCAAATCATTGGTCCTGTATTAGATATTGCATTTCCTAGTGGTAATTTACCAACTATCTACAGCGCACTTAAAATCGAATTAACTGATGGAACTTCAACAATTGTGGAAGTACAACAATTATTAGGTGATAATCAAGTTCGTGCGGTTTCAATGCGCTCAACAGATGGTTTAAAACGTGGTGTAGAAGCAGTTGATTTAGGTTGTCCTATTAGCGTACCTGTTGGAACTGTAACATTAGGACGTATTTTCAATGTAATCGGTGAACCGGTTGATGAGCAAGGCGATGTTTCATTTGATGAAACGTTACCAATTCACAGAGATGCGCCAGCATTTACAGAATTAGAAACTAAACCATCAATTTTTGAAACGGGTATCAAAGTAGTTGATTTATTAGCACCATACCGTCGAGGTGGTAAAATTGGTTTATTTGGTGGTGCCGGAGTAGGTAAAACTGTATTAATTATGGAATTAATTAATAACATTGCTAAAGCTCACGGTGGTGTATCAGTATTTGGTGGTGTAGGTGAACGTACTCGTGAAGGAAACGATTTATATGAAGAAATGAAAGAATCTGGTGTAATTAACGAAAGTAATTTCCCAGAATCAAAAGTAGCTTTAGTATATGGTCAAATGAATGAACCTCCTGGAGCACGTATGCGTGTAGGTTTAACTGCATTAACAATGGCTGAATACTTCCGTGATGTAAATAAGCAAGATGTTTTATTATTCATTGATAATATCTTCCGTTTCACACAAGCTGGTTCTGAAGTATCTGCTTTATTAGGTCGTATGCCATCAGCTGTAGGTTACCAACCAACATTAGCAACTGAAATGGGTGCCTTACAAGAGCGTATTACGTCTACAACACAAGGTTCAATTACCTCAATTCAAGCTGTTTATGTACCTGCTGATGATTTAACAGATCCAGCTCCAGCAACAACGTTTGCTCATTTAGATGCAACAACAGTGTTATCTCGTAATTTAGCAGCTAAAGGTATTTACCCAGCGGTAGATCCATTAGATTCAACATCAACAATGCTACAACCAGGTATTGTAAGTGAAGTTCACTATGAAATCGCTGAAACTGTAAAAGAAACTTTACAACGTTACAAAGAATTACAAGATATTATTGCAATTCTAGGTATTGATGAATTATCAGAAGAAGATCGTTTAACTGTTGCACGTGCACGTAAAGTTGAAAGATTCTTATCACAACCATTCTTCGTTGCAGAGATTTTCACAGGTTCACCTGGTAAATACGTAAGCTTAGAAGATACAATTAAAGGTTTTACTATGGTCTTAGATGGTGAATTAGATGATTTACCAGAACAATCATTCTACCTTGTAGGAAATATTGACGAAGCAATCGAAAAAGCAGAAACTCTAAAATAAGGAGTAAAATATATGGTTATGAACATTCGTGTCCTTACTCCAGACAGAGTCATTTGTTCAACTACGGCAGATGAAGTAGTTTTACCTGGTTTAACTGGACAAGTAGGCGTATTAGATGGTCATGCAGCATTAATTACAGCATTAGATACAGGTCTATTAAGAATCAAGTTAGATGAAAAATGGACACCTATCATTCTATGTGGTGGATTAGCTGAAATTGACCGAAATCGTGTCACAGTTTTAGTAAACGATGTTGAAGAACTTGTTGATATTGAATTACGTCAAGCAACAGAAGAATTAGAGAAGGCAACACTTGCTGTTGAAGAAGCTGAAGATGATAAGAGTTTATTAGATGCGTCTGTTGAATTAAAAAAAGCAACAGCCAAAGTAGAAGCTATGAATTATTTATCATAAACATTTTTTTCCAATCTTATAAATTACAACTGTGTTTATAAGATTGGAGAAAAATATAAATTATCAAATAGTATAAATTTATCTTTCTATATGCCAACCAATTCTAATTTTAATTTTACAAATAATTCAGTTGTGACACTAGAATTACCGTTTTCAGAGCATGTAGAAGAATTAAGACAACGTATTTTTTTAATCGTTGGTATAATTTTATTATTTACATGTTTTGCATTTGTGGAAGTAAAAAGTCTAGTTAAAATTTTAGAACTTCCAATCAATAACGTGAAATTTTTTCAACTCTCACCAGGAGAATATTTTATTTCAACAGTAAAAATAGCATTTTACACTGGCTTACTATTCTCAAGTCCCGTTGCTATTGGTCAATTGATTTTATTTTTATTGCCAGGTCTGACAAAAAAAGAAACAAAAATCATTCTTCCATTATTAATAAGTTCATTAATTCTATTCGGTTTAGGCTTAGCTTTCTCATATTATACTTTAGTACCAGCCGCATTAAACTTTTTCTTAAATTATAGTGAAGAAGTTCTAGAACCGTTTTGGTCATTTGATCAATATTTTGAATTTATTCTTGTTTTATTTTACAGTACAGGATTAGCATTTCAGATTCCCATTATTCAAATTTTGGTAGGATTGCTAAATATTGTTTCTCCAAAACAGATGTTAGGTGCTTGGCGTTATGTCATATTAATTTCAACAATTCTGGGAGCCATTTTAACACCTTCAACTGATCCACTGACACAATTGTTATTATCGTTCGCAATAATACTCTTGTATATGTCGGGTTTAGGAATCTTGTTTTTAATAAAAAATTAACTTACATATATATAGAATATTTATACTTAACAAGTATTTAAATTATGGCAACTAACAAGTTTTTTAAAAGTCTTTTATTTGCTTCGACGATTGCTGTAAATGTTTTTGGATCTTATGTACCAGATTCAGTAGCATATCCAGTTTTTGCACAGCAAAATTATTCAAACCCTCGTGCAGCAAATGGAAAATTAGCTTGTGCTAATTGTCATTTAAATCAAAAAGCAATTGAGATTGAAGCACCACAAGCAGTTCTACCAAATTCAGTTTTTGAAGTAGAAGTCAAAGTACCATATGATACAACGAAGCAACAAATTGGTGCAAATGGAAAAAAAGCTGATTTAAATGTTGGTGGTATTTTAATTTTACCGAAAGGTTTTAAATTAGCATCAAAAAATCAAATTTCACCAGAAATTAAAGCAAAAAACAAAGGTGTATTTATCTCACCTTACAGTACTGAATTAGATAATATGTTTGTCGTAGGTCCAATTGCAGGAAAAACACACCAAGAATTAATCTTCCCAGTTGTTGCTCCTGATCCAGAAAAAGATTCTGATGTTAAATATTTAACATACCCATTCTACGCTGGTGGAAACCGTGGCCGTGGTCAAGTCTACCCTACTGGTGAAAAGAGTAATGTAAATGTGTTTGGTGCAACTCAAACAGGCCAAATCACAGACATTAGTACTTCAGAAAAAGGTGACTCAACTATTGAAATTATTAATTCAAATGGTGTAAAAACATCACAAGTTGTTCCAAAAGGCTTAGTTCTAACAGCTAAAGTAGGCGATATTGTTCAAACAGAACAAGGATTAAACATTGATCCAAATGCTGGTGGATTTGGTCAAGAAGAGTCGGAAATTGTTTTACAAAATCCAATTCGAATTATTGGATATCTTGCTTTCTGTTTATGTGCGTTATTAACTCAAATTCTATTAGTTTTAAAGAAAAAACAATTCGAAAAAGTACAAGCTGCTGAACTTAACTTCTAATTTAGTTCTTCAAAAACTTAGTCAGATTGATTTTTATCAAGAAAATTTTATTTACCATATTAACTTGATCTTCATAAATTAAAAATGGGTTCATTTTTTTTGGAAAAGGATCTGTTTTTTTGGTTGATATTCTTATAACAATAGATTTATGTTAAATCGGTGCATCACAAACTTCTTTTTTTGGTGATGCATCAATTTAACATAGTCGTTATAAAAACCACAATTGAAAATTTGCTGAATACTCTTTTAACTTTTTAATTAATTTATTAAGTTAGTAAAGAGAAATTTTTATATTTTAAGTAGTCGAAAAATAAAATAGATAAGTTGTAGATTTAATAGATACAACTTATCTATTTTAACTTTATATTGCTGATCACAATTAGTTAAATTAACGGAAAATAGTTAAAATCTAGTCACCAACCTTAGTTCATTATCAATAAGAAATTATTTTTTAAATAATCTTATTACTTTTTGTACACTTTTGCGGAAAAACGTTTGTACTGGGCCAGTAATCCAATTTGTTTTAGTCCCATTTCCAAACCATCCATACCAAAGTTTCGGGAATTTACGATATATATTTGCTTGTTTTTCATCTTGCCACGCTGTGTTACCACCACTGTAAATACTATTCTTTGGACGTGGACCAATATGTAATTCTGTTGTTTCAACAAATAATGGGATATAAAAGTATTGGCCATAAATTGCATGTAATAGACCAAAAAAGATGGAACCTATATGAACACTAATGCAAACTAGTAATACAATACTTAAAGCATTAAATTGGAATAATAAATTGGGATCTGTTGCACTTAGAGTAACAGCACGACTTCCGGACGCTTGAGTTGCAACATTAAAGACTAAATTTGGTTCTAAGACATTTTGTTGGAAATATTCAACTCTAAAGATAAAGAATATCATAACTTGTTCTAGGAATCCCATAATTAGTAAAAATGTCCAATGCCAACGTACTAGATAAGGACAATAACGTTTTCCAACTCGTGTCAACATGGCATAAGCTACAATACCAGATAATTGTTGCCAAAACTCACCAATTGTTTCAACTAAATATGGAATAATAACATTATAAACTTGGTAATAATATGGAAGAATACGAGCTTTATTTGTTTCATTTAAATTTGAAATTATCATTGAAATTGGATCAATGTAATATCGAAGTCCACTGTCAGGATCTGTATGGATTATTCCCTTTGTAAAAGCATAATAGAATAATTTCCCTGGATTATACCAATGAACATTTGACCCTAATTGCATATCTGTTTTTGCTAATGCCACACTACTACGTTGAAGTTCAATTGCGCTAACTCCTAACTTTCGCCAATAAGGGAACTTAATTAATAATTGACTATACATTGTAACAATATCAATTAAATGTCGATACCATAAGTAACCTGCGAAAATTCCAATACATGTAATGTAAGTAGAAGTTTTTAAATTATACCGAAAAATTAAAATAATAAAGCGGACAAAGATTAGAAAGAAAATAACATTTTCGATATCGGTCAAGTTTAACCCATCTTGAACCTTTTGCAATAGATCATTTTTGAATAAACTTAAGGATGCTATTAATTTATAGATTGGATCGTCTTGTCCTAACGTAGTCTTAGTATTAAGAGTACTATCAAACCAATTTAAAATTGTTGGTTGATCACTGTTAATTAAAAATAGGAAAAGTCTCAGAGAATATAACATAAATTTATTTTATCAAGATTTTTATCTTAAAAGTGTAAATTTTTGACAACTGAATAAAGTTCAATTGTTTTAATTAAAAAATAGACTTTCTTAAATTACATCTATAATCATATTTAAATAACTATTTGTCAAGTTTTAGAAAAAATTAAAAAATTAAAGAGTACCCCCAAGGGAATTCGAATCCCTGTTCCCTCCGTGAAAGGGAGATGTCCTAGGCCTCTAGACGATGGGGGCGGTATTTTCAATAGTTTTAATAGTGAAAACACTAAGCGGGCAACGCGATTCGAACGCGCGACATCGACCTTGGCAAGGTCGCGCTCTACCACTGAGCTATGCCCGCTTATTTACAAATATCATAAACGAATGAATATAATATATATATATTCTATTGTATAAAAGTTCATTGATTTTGTCAAGACTTTCAGAGCTCGAAATTATAGTTTATACTATAATTTCGAATTATTTAAATCGAATTGGTAATACCATCTGCTGTAGCAATGACAAATACTAAAGCAATCCAAGCTTTAAAAATATTATTGAAGTTGTCTTTTGAGCTTTCCCATTCACCTGGTGTCGCTAAAGCTACTGGAACTGTTACAACTAATGCTAATGAAATTAAAACGAATAAAACTGTTAATAAAGTTATCATAAGTATTTTTTAAATGTTTTTATAGATGATCGAAATGAAATAGATATTAAATTATAAATTGCCTTTTTTTAACGCTAATAAAACAATAATAGCAGGACCAGATAACATAATAACACCTGTTGCTACCAATTGTCCTATAATTTGCCAATTAACCATTTTTTAAATCCTTATTATCAATTTTTTAATAAAATTTTAAGTAATATAATAACCACTAATATTAGTTATAATTCTACTTAAAAATTAATAAAGTAAAAATATTCTTTTAGTTTAATTTTGGAAATTTAAATATTTTACAAAAGATTCCGAATAAAAACTTTACTAGTTTGATATTTTTATGTTATTATGTATTTTAGGGTTGCTAACTCAATGGTAGAGTACTCGGCTTTTAACCGATTTGTTCTGGGTTCGAGTCCCAGGCAACCCAATTATAATAATAAAATAATTTCTATCTGAGCTTTAATTGATAATTTTAAAAAATCTTCTTCTTTTCGTTCTTAAAAAATTTTAAATGAAAAAATAACCAAATTATCTACTTATTTTGTACCTAGACTCGAAAAAGACGAGGTCAACTTAATAAATCCATTTAAAATAATGATAGGATTTCGAAGATGATCTCTCATTTTAACACTGAAGCTTTACTTAAAAGTGAATTTGTTGAATAGATTGCACTTTCTAAAAATATGGATAAAGGTTCAACCGTCAAATTTTGACAGTTAGCTGACTAATGATCTTAAGGTTTTATCAAAGTTTGAGAATCTATATGATTGGTAAAAAGACTTATGGAATATAATTTTTTATCACAATACGGGTCAGTTTCGTCCAGTTAATAGCCGGACCATTATAGATATTATAGATGAAGAAGGCTGTACGGAAAAATTGAAGTTAGCCAAAAAAATGTTTTTTGAACATCCTGACGATGTTGGAGTAATAACGTATGGGATTACATCTCAGATTAATTCGAGTATCGTTAATCTCGAACCAAAAAAATTGTACATTATTGACTTAACAAGAGCTGTTTCGAGTAATGATTCTCAAGAATATCTAATTTCTGCCGTAGAATCATGTAAAAACGGAATGATATCTAAAATGATGTATGGCGAAGGGTTAAGCATACTGATGGAGCCCCCACATATTGTAATTATGGGGAATTATGAACTAAATAGAAAATTGTTGTCTCGAGATCGTTGGAAGGTTTTTAAAATAAAAGATAAAAAATTAATAAGAACTAGCGTATTTAAGAAAAATCGTAATCGTAATGTAAAGATAGCAGCAGTCAAATAACAGGCCTTATAACACCAATAAAAATCTTATTCTTTATCCTGTTAATATTTAAAATCATAAAGTTTTTAAAGAAAGATGATTTTGAATTGTTAAACGTAGATCTGCCATTTACTATAGTTTCCCAGATTAACAAAAAAATAAACGCTTAAAACGAGCGTTATATTTTTTGTTAAATATAATTAGTGATACTGATGATCTAACTGACCACCTTTTAGTGCGAGAACTGATTAAAGAGAATAAACAGTGTCTTAACGAGTGAATATAACAGGATTTTTTAAATTGGTAAATGAAAACATTCAAAATAATTTAGTACATAAAAAATATTTTATGTACTAAATTTTATTACTTATAATGATGAACCTAGACCAGAATATGCACCATAGATAAATAAAGAAAGCATTGTAATTACTGCTAATCCACCTACTAAACCTACAAGCCATAAAGGTATTCTACCTGTATTTGCCATAAAAAAAAGCTCCTAGTATATAAAGATTAATTGAAAAAATAACTTGAAAACAGTACTGCTAAAACAAAAATTAATAAAAGTCCCCAGTAAAGAGACGTACGATTTAATTCAACTGCTTGTTTATTGGGATTTGGACCTGTCATAAAAGATTACCTCGTATTACTATGATATATATATTAATTTATCGTTGAATGAATTGCATTGCTGTAATTCCACCTAAAAAGAATACTGTCGGTACTGCTAAGCCATGAACAGCTAACCAACGGAAAGTGAAAATTGGATAAGCTACAGGTTGATTAATATTTTTTGTCATGATTTTTTCCTTTAAAAATTATAAACCTTTAGTTAAATCTTCTAATTCTTGTTTTGCACTGAAACGATCATTCACTAATGGAATTTGTTGACGATCTTGAGTAAAGTATTCATTTGGACGTGGCGTTCCAAATACATCATATGCTAATCCTGTACTAACGAATAACCAACCCGACACGAAAAGTGATGGGATTGTGATACTGTGAATAATCCAGTAACGTACACTAGTAATAATATCTGAGAACGGACGTTCACCTGTAGATCCACCAGACATAATATATTCCTCTATAAAAAAATTGTTGCTCATTCAAAGTGTTATATGAAAGCGGGCAGGGGGAATCGAACCCCCATCATTAGCTTGGAAGGCTAAGGTTTTACCACTAAACTATGCCCGCATAATATTATTAATTTTATTATAAAATTATGCTGACATAAAAGCAATAAAATCTTAAATATTTTCTAATTTCAAATTAAGAAATTTTGCCAAACTAGCTGCTTCTTCTTCTAAATTTGAAATAGAAGTTGGTTCTTGAACGGGTGTTAACGGTATTTTACGGTCATCTTTTAAACACAAATAAATACTTCGTGTTGGATTTAATCCTTCTGTGATTTTAATACCAATATATTTGATATTTGATAAAGGATAAGTTAGAAGAATTTCACGATTTTTCCCAGGAAATCCTTTTCGAACAATCTTTACCAAACTCTCAATTCGATTATATTCATTATAACCACCTCCAATATCTAAAAGCACAGTTGTAATGATATAAATACTTATTCCAAAACTTAAAGTACCATAAAACATCATTACTAACCCTTGAGGAAGAAAAACTAGTTCAGTTGAATTTGTAAAAGGTAAGAAATTAATCTTGAAATAGCTAGAAAGACCTGCTAGCAAAAAACCTATTCCTCCTAAAAATAGAACCATTGACCAAAAATAGTTACTAAACCGTCTTGACCCTATAATTTCATCTCGACGAATTTCATTTTGCATTTGATCTTAGTCTTTAATTAAATTAATTTAATTGATTTTAATCCTAAAAATAAACCCGATGAAAGAGCGAAACAAAAACCTACTAGTAAAAAATAATCGATAGCAACTGTCATAAAAACCTTTTTTATTTTATTTAAATGAAATTTATAAAAATTTTTCTGTATATTAATATATATTATATAGTAATCTATATAAAAATTTTGGTTAATAGAATTTTTTGTTAAATTCTAACTAACCTTATATTTAATTTAATTAAACAATTTTCTTATTAATTTAACTAATCTTTGAATTAACTTTATGGCTAATTTTATTAAACCTTATAATGATGATCCATTTGTAGGTCATTTAGCAACACCAATAACATCATCTGCGGCAACACGTGCAATTTTACAAAATTTACCAGCATATCGATTCGGTTTAACACCTTTGTTACGTGGGCTGGAAATTGGTTTAGCACATGGTTATTTTTTAATCGGTCCATTTGCTTTATTAGGTCCATTGCGTAATTCTGATATTGCATTACTTGCTGGTTTCCTTTCAACAATCGGATTAATTCTTATTTTAACATTAGGATTGACGATTTATGGTATTGCCACATTCAGTCAGGAAAAATCAAGCTCTGAAAATGATCTTCAAACTCGAAAAGCTTGGAACCGATTTAAAGGCGGATTTTTCGTTGGAGCATGTGGAAGTGCAGGATTTGCATTTATTTGTTTATCAAGTATCCCAACTTTTACATTCAATTAAATACTCTAATAGTATAAATTTGTAAAACTAGTTGCTTTTACCTAGTTTTACATATAAAAGTTTATTTATTCAATTTTATAATTCATTGTTATGAACACAACACCCATTAATTTACAAGAAGAGTACGCTAAAACTGAAATTGCAAAAATTTTAAATTTATTAGATGAAGAATTAGTTGGTCTAGCTCCAGTAAAATCAAGAATCCGAGAAATTGCTGCATTATTATTAATTGATAAATTACGTCGAAATTTAGGTATTACATCAGCTAATCCAGGCTTACATATGTCTTTTACAGGTAGTCCTGGAACTGGTAAAACTACAGTAGGATTAAAAATGGCTGATATTTTATATCAATTAGGATATATTGCAAAAGGTCACCTTTTAACAGTAACACGTGATGATTTAGTTGGACAATACATTGGCCATACCGCTCCAAAAACTAAGGAAGTTCTTAAAAAGGCTATGGGTGGGGTTTTATTTATTGATGAAGCTTATTATTTATATAAGCCTGATAATGAAAGAGATTATGGGGCAGAGGCGATTGAAATTTTATTGCAAGTTATGGAAAATCAACGTGATGAATTAGTTGTTATTTTAGCTGGCTATAAAGAACCAATGGATAAATTTTATGAATCAAATCCAGGATTATCTTCACGTATTGCAAATCATATTGATTTCCCTGATTATAGTGTAGAGGAATTACTACAAATTGCGAAAATTATGTTAGATGATCAACAATATAAATTAACTCCAGAAGCCGAAGTTGCATTATCGCAATATATCACGAAGAGAAAAGAAAAGCCACTATTCGCAAATGCAAGAAGTGTCAAAAATGCTTTAGATCGAGCTCGTATGCGTCAAGCAAATCGAATTTTTGATAGTCGTGGTCAAGTCTTAACAAAAAAAGAGTTAGTAAATTTAGAAGCCGAAGATATATTACAAAGTACAGTTTTTAATGATTAAAGAATTTTAAATATTATGAGTTTATTAATTATTGGAGGAACCGGAACACTGGGTCGACAAATGGTTTTACAAGCCTTGTTAAAAGGTTACTCAGTTCGTTGTATGGTTCGTAACTTCCGAAAAGCAAATTTTTTGAAAGAATGGGGAGTTGAGTTAGTATACGGAGATTTAACAAAACCTGAAACATTACCACCGTGTTTTAAAGGAATTACGGCAGTTATTGATGCGTCTACAAGTCGTCCTAATGAATTAGAATCATTAAAAAAAGTTGATTGGGATGGTAAGCTAGCTTTAATTTCTGCTGCAAAAGCAGCAAATATTCAACGCTTTATATTTTTTTCAGCTCAAAACGTAGAACAATTTGAAAATATTCCATTAATGAAATTAAAATATGGAATTGAAAAAAAACTGGAAGCTTCAGACGTTCCATATACAATTTTCCGATTAACCGGATTTTATCAGGGATTAATTGAACAATATGCAATTCCAATTTTAGAAAATTTACCAATCTGGGTAACAAATGAAAATACATATATTGCCTATATGGATACACAAGATATTGCAAAGTTTAGTCTACGATCTTTGCAAATCCCACAAACTATCAATCAAACCTTCTTCTTAAGCGGGTTAAAAGGTTGGGTTTCATCTGAAATTATTATGTTATGTGAGCAATTAGCTGGTCAAACAGCACGTGTTCAGCGTGTTCCATTAATTGTTTTAAAATTAATTAGTAATTTCTTTGGCTTTTTCGAGTGGGGTCAAAATATTAGTGATCGTCTAGCATTTGTTGAAATTTTAAATACTGAAAATAATTTTTCAAAATCAACTTTTGATTTATATAAACTATTTAAAGTAGATTCAGATGAAATCGTGCAATTAGATGATTACTTCTTAGAATACTTTATTCGTTTATTAAAACGTTTACGGGATATTAATTTTGAAGATGTTCAAAAACAACGAAATTTAATAATCTAGATTAAATAATGAGATTTGGGACTACGAGTTATTTCTTAGGCTTAGTCAAATTGACTGGCGATTTCAAAACATATTATATACAACCGCAAAAAAATACTGTTATCTTTTGTGAAACTAGACTAGCACCGGCTAGACCAAAAAGTCAGAAACAAAAGCCTTTAACACGAGTTATGATATACTTTTTTGGGGCATTAGGAACACAAGCACAAACTTATTATCAGAAAGGTGATTATGTCCTTGTTCAAGGGCGTTTAAAAGTTTTGAAAAAGCAACAATCACCGTTGAAGAAACTTGAAGCACAGCCCGTATCTACCAAAGAATATCATTTAAATGTTTTTAAAATGTCTTTAATTTGCCGTTCTTAGAAAATTTTAGAACGCTATTTTATGGGAAACTAAAGACCAATTGAAGAAGACTTAGTATGAATTCAAATTTTAAGTATTCTTCAAAAAAACTAAAAATAATTTAGAATCATTTTATTTTAGTATAATACATACTATTAAAAATAACTTTTAAGAAAAATAAAATGCTAACTTTAAAAATTTTAGTTTATACAACGGTTATCTTCTTTGTCTCTTTATTTATTTTTGGACTTCTTTCAGGTGATCCATCAAGAAACCCAAACCGTAAAGATTTCGAATAATTTAAAGTCTATATAGATGTTCGAACCTTTTTTATTATAAAATCGGTTCGAGCGTCCAATAATATTTATTTTTTATTTATTGCAAACTAATTCTAATTAATATATTAAACAAAAAATTTTTTTTAAACTACAGTAATATATATAGTAATAATTTTAGTTTTTCTTTAAAATCGTTTACCAAAAATAAATTTAAAATTTTAACTCAGTTACTAATTATGAAACGTTTTAATATACTTGCTTCCTTTTTTGCATTATTATTAGTCTTTACTCCAAATCAAGCTTTTGCTGAGATCGGAGGATTAAAAAAATGTAGTGAGTCTCCAGCTTTTACAAAAAGATTAAATGGTAGTGTCAAAAAGTTAGAATTAAGAATGAAACAGTACGAAGCAGATTCTCCTCCAGCTTTAGCACTACAACAACAAATTGATCGCACTAAAGCTCGTTTTGATAAATATAGTCGATCAGAGTTATTATGTGGAACGGATGGTCTACCACATTTAATTGCAGATGGTAGATGGAGTCATGCTGCAGAATTCATTTTACCTGGTTTTGGATTCATCTATATTTCTGGGTGGATTGGTTGGGTTGGTCGTAAATATGTACGTGCCGTAAGTACAACTAAAAATCCAGCAGAAAATGAAATCATTATCAATGTTCCGTTAGCTTTAAAAATTATGACTACAGGTTATATTTGGCCAATTTCAGCATGGCAAGAATTAATTAGTGGTGACTTAGTAGCACCGGATAATGAAGTGACTGTTTCACCTCGTTAATTTTTTAATGATCAATATGTTCAATATTATTTAACAATAGTAAATTATTTACTTTAATTTAATTTTTTATGGAAGACTTACAAAAATATTTATCAACTGCTCCTGTTCTTCTAACTATTTGGATGACATTTACCGCAGGTTTTATCATTGAGATTAATCGTTTTTTCCCAGATATGTTAGGATTATATTTCTAAATATCAAATATTAATGCAAGTCAGATTTAAAAACATTTAAATCTGACTTATGTTTTTAAAGGACTATAAATTGATGGTTGCTACTGTCGATAATGTAAGTTAAATTTCTTATGACACTTTGTTTAGTTTAATTTTTGGAAGAATGATTGCTAAACAATCTATATTATTTTAAAATAAACAAAATTGTGCTACAGAAAATTAAAAGTAATATTAACAGACCGGTTTTATTTTCTTAAAGGGTCTTAGAACAACAGGAAAAAATTTTTGGACAAGAGTCAAAAAACTCTTGTCCAAAAATTTAAAATCAATGTGAATAAATAACTTTTAAGTTAATTATTAGAAGTTAATCCTAGTACAATTACTAATGATATTAGTAACGAGCACCTTCTGGATTCGCTTGAACACTGTATGATTTAATTGTGTATTGAATGAAACGACCTTCACGTTCTGTACGCTCTAGGTAGAAACCTGGTTCGTTTGCTGGACGGTTTGCGATAAATGACATAACACAACTTTCAGTACCGTAACTTGCATCAAATGCATTAATACGGATGTAACCAGCAGCACATGCTTTACGAGCTTCTTTTAATTCGAACATTACAGATGCAGAATCTTTAATATCGAATAAAGGTAAACCCCATAATTCCCAGTAACTATTACGTGGGTGTGGATCATCTGTCCATTCAACGTTCATTGCTAAACCGCGGCTAATAGCGTAAGCAATTTGCTTTTCAATTTGTTCATCAGTTAAATCTGGTAAGAACGAGAAACAACCTTGTGTAAGTCTCACTATTCAAATACTCCTTTAATTTTTTAAAAGTAATTTATTATACGTTTGCAGTTGGTGTTACAGCGAAATCAGCTGTATCTGTAGATGTGTAGTTAAAACTAATATCTTTCCATAAATCTAATGCAGTTTGTAATGGACCACATGTTTTAGCAGCATTACGTAAGATTTGAGGACCAACTTCGTTACTGAAGAAATCAGCACCTTCGTTACGAGCTAATACCATTGCTTCTAAAGCAACACGGTTAGCTGTAGCACCGGCTTGGATACCATCAGGGTGACCAATTGTACCACCACCGAATTGTAATACTACGTCATCACCTAAGTAGTGAATTAATTGGTGCATTTGACCACAGTGAATACCACCAGATGCTACTGGCATACAACGACGTAAACTAGCCCAAGGCATTTCGAAGAAAATACCGTATGGTAAATTAACTTCTAAATGAGTTAAACGTAAAGTATCGTAGAAACCTTTAATCATTAAAGGATCACCTTCTAATTTACCTACAACTGTTCCAGCGTGGATATGATCTACACCAGACATACGCATCCATTTACAAATTACACGGAAGTTAATACCATGGTTTTTTTGACGTGCATATGTAGAGTTACCAGCACGGTGTAAGTGTAAAAGCATATCGTTTTCACGAGCCCAGTAAGCAGCAGATTGAATAGCTGTATAACCCATAACTAAATCGATCATAACGATAACAGAACCTACTTCTTTAGCGTACTCACAACGTTTGATTACTTCTTCCATAGTAGCAGCTGTAACGTTTAAGTAAGAACCTTTTACTTCTCCTGTAGCAGCAGATGCACGGTTAATACCTTCCATACAGTTTAAGAAACGCTCTCTCCAACGCATGAATGGTTGAGAGTTAATGTTCTCATCATCTTTTAAGAAGTCTAAACCACCTTTTAAACCTTCGAATACTACACGACCGTAGTTTTTACCAGATAAACCTAATTTTGGTTTTACTGTAGCACCTAATAAAGGAGCACCATATTTATTTAAACGTTCACGTTCTACAACGATACCTGTTGCAGGACCTTGGAATGTTTTTAAGTATGAGTGAGGAATACGCATGTCTTCTAAACGTAAAGCTGATACAGCTTTGAAACCGAATACGTTACCAATAATAGATGCTGTTAAGTTAGATAAAGAACCTTCTTCGAATAAATCACATTCGTATGCGATGAAAGCAAAGAAAACATCAGATGTATTTGGAACTGGATCTACACGGTAAGCTTTAGCTCGGTAACGATCACAAGCTGTTAATAAATCAGTCCATACAACTGTCCAAGTTGCTGTTGAAGATTCACCAGCTACTGCAGCAGCAGCTTCAACAGGATCTACGCCTGGTTGTGGTGTGATACGGAATAAAGCAAGAACATCAGTAGTTTTTACTGTGTATGAAGCATCCCAGTAACCCATTTTAGCGTAAGGGATTACACCAGATTCGTAACGGTCACTTTTAATTCGAGTCCGTTCTGATACAGATTGAGACATTGATTTCTCCTTAGAATAAAAGGCAATATATAATAGATAGTTAACTAATTTTCGTTAAAAACTAGTTCTGTCGGTTGATTGTTAATAATATTAATATATTAAATAGCAACCTTAATCAGTGATTATAATCTGGGTTCGATGAGCTTAAATAATTATTATTTAATAAAAAATTTATAACTTTTTAGAATTAATTTTATTAAATTAAACTTCATCTATAAGGATATTAAAATTTTCTTTTACAATAATATCTATAATGTATAATAATCAATTTATATTAAATTATTTATCTACATATCTTATATTTTAATTGCTATGATTAACCAATCAAATAAAGTTTTAAATACCAATATTACGAAATTGGTAAATAAAACTTACCAATATGGATTTTCAACAAATATTGAAAAAGATATTATTAAGAAAGGACTAAATGAACAAACGGTTACTTTAATTTCAAAGAAAAAAGAAGAACCAGAATTTTTGCTAGAATTTCGATTAAAAGCATACAAAAGATGGAAACAAATGTCTGAGCCTGAATGGGCTTATTTAAAATTTCCACAAATTAATTATCAAGAAATTATTTATTATTCAGCGCCTAAATCTAAAAAAAAGTTACAAGATTTAAATGAAGTTGATCCTGAATTATTACGAACTTTTGAAAAATTAGGAATTTCGTTAACGGAACAAAAGCGACTAGCAAACGTTGCTGTTGATGTAGTATTTGATAGTGTTTCAATAGGAACAACATTTCAAGATGAATTAAGTAAGTATGGAATTATTTTTTCATCAATTTCAGAAGCTGTTCACCATTCACCTGAATTAATTAAAAAATACTTAGGTTCAGTTGTACCAATTGGTGATAATTATTTCTCGGCATTAAATTCAGCCGTATTTACTGATGGATCATTTTGTTATATTCCTGAAGATACAATTTGTCCTTTAGATATTTCAACATATTTTAGAATAAATGATGAAAATTCGGGTCAATTTGAACGAACATTATTGATTGCTGAAAAAAATAGCCAAGTCAATTATTTAGAAGGTTGTACTGCTCCTCAGTATGATACCAATCAACTGCATGCAGCTGTTGTTGAATTAGTAGCTTTAGAAAATGCAACAATCAAATATTCAACAGTTCAGAATTGGTATTCAGGAAATGAATATGGGAAGGGTGGTATTTATAACTTTGTAACTAAACGTGGTTTATGTGCTGGATCTAATTCTAAAATTTCGTGGACACAAGTTGAAACTGGGTCTGCAATTACATGGAAATACCCAAGTTGTGTTTTAATGGGTGATAAATCACAAGGTGAATTTTATTCAGTTGCCTTAACAAATAATTATCAACAAGCGGATACGGGAACGAAAATGATGCATATTGGTAAAAATTCACGAAGTCGAATTATATCAAAAGGTATTTCGGCTGGTAAATCTAAAAATAGTTACCGTGGATTTGTAAATGTATTAAACAAAGCTCATGGTGCACGTAATTATTCTCAATGTGATTCTTTATTAATTGGTAATTTATCCAATGCAAATACATTCCCATTTATTTCTGTTCATAATTCAACGACAAAAATTGAACATGAAGCTTCAACTTCAAAAATTGGTGAAGAACAAATTTTCTATTTTTTACAGCGTGGAATCGAATTAGAAAAAGCTGTAGAATTAATGATCAGTGGGTTCTGTCGTGAAATTTTCACAGAATTACCTCTTGAATTTGCTGCGGAAGCAGATAACTTATTAACTTTAAAATTAGAAGGAAGTGTTGGCTAATGAATTCAAATTTAACTCTTTTAGAAGTCAAAAATTTACACGTTTCTATTAATGAGAATGAAATTTTAAAAGATTTTAACTTAAAAATAAATCAAGGTGAAATTCATGCTATTATGGGACCAAATGGTTCTGGAAAAAGTACTTTTTCAAAAGTTTTAGCTGGTCATCCAGCATATTCAATATTAGATGGGGAAATTCTTTTTAAAGGACTAAGTATTTTAGACCTGGAACCCGAAGAAAGATCACACTTAGGAATATTTTTAGCTTTTCAGTATCCTATTGAAATTCCAGGTGTTAGTAATGAAGATTTTCTACGTTTGGCCTATAATGCAAAACAAAAATTTTATAATAAACCTGAAGTTACTCCAATTGAATTCTTCCAAATTATTAATGAAAAACTAGAACTTGTTAAAATGTCTCCAGTTTTTTTAAATCGAAATGTTAATGAAGGATTTTCTGGGGGTGAGAAAAAACGGAATGAAATTTTACAAATGATTTTGTTAGATTCAGAATTAGCTATTTTAGACGAGACTGATTCAGGCTTAGATATTGATGCATTAAAAACAATTTCCTCAGGAATCAATAATTTTATGAGTCCATCGAAAGGAATTTTACTTATTACTCATTATCAACGGTTATTAGACTATATTAATCCAACCTATGTTCATGTAATGCAAAATGGTCAAATTACAAAAACAGGATCAGCTGATTTAGCTACGGAATTAGAAGTAAAAGGTTATGAGTGGTTAAAAAAATAAAAAGCTTTTTTATAAATATATCCCTAAATTAGAACAAATTTAGTTATAATCTGTGTTGTTCCTATATATTTTTTAATATTGGGTAATTTACTAAATTAGTTAAATTTTTTGTACCCAGAAATGTTTGATTCAAATATGTTCACACTATTAGCGGAAGCAGAAGTTGGAAAACATTTTTACTGGAATCTTGCAGGATTTTTAGTACATGGTCAAGTTCTTGTAGTTATCTGGTTTGTATTTGCAGTATTATTATTGTTTGCATTCTTAGGTAGTTCAAATGCAGAACGTATTCCACATGGTTTCCAAAACTTTATGGAATCAGCAGTTGAATTTGTAACTGACATTGCTAAAGATCAATTAGGTGAGAGTTTTTATAAAGAATGGATCCCATTTGTTGGGACGTTATTCTTCTTTATTTTTGGATGTAACTGGGCAGGAGCGATTATTCCTTGGAAATTAATTGAATTGCCAGAAGGAGAATTTGCTGCTCCTACAAATGATATTAATACAACAGTTGCATTAGCATTATTAACTTCACTTGCTTATTTTTATGCGGGTTTAAGTAAAAAAGGGTTTGGATATTTTAAACGTTATGTTCAACCAATTCCACTTCTTTTACCAATTAATATTCTAGAAGATTTTACAAAGCCGTTATCATTAAGTTTCCGATTATTCGGGAATGTTTTAGCTGATGAATTAACAATTACTGTATTAACTTCATTAGTTCCATTGGTAATTCCTTTACCAATCATGTTATTAGGGATTTTTGCTGGCTCAGTACAAGCTTTAATTTTCTCAACATTAGCTGCTGCTTATATTGCAGAAGCTCTTGAATAAGTTTTGACTGACCAAGATTAGATTTTTTAAAATATATATATATATAACTTAAATTTTATTATGGATTCTATTATTTCTGCTGCTTCTGTTATTGCTGCTGGTTTAGCGATTGGTTTAGCTGCTATCGGCCCTGGTATTGGTCAAGGTAACGCTGCTGGTCAAGCTGTTGAAGGTATTGCTCGTCAACCAGAAGCAGAAAACAAAATTCGTGGTACATTATTATTAAGTTTAGCTTTCATGGAAGCCTTAACGATTTATGGTCTAGTTGTAGCATTAGCATTATTATTTGCTAACCCATTCAACGGCTAATTCTAAGACGTAAGAAATTCTTACACAAAAATAAAAACCTAATTAACAGGTTTTTATTAACCAAACTTTAATTCTATAGTATATAGATTTTATATGATTAATTTTTCAATTTTAATCTCAAGTTCAGAAGTTAGTGGACCTGGTGGATTATTTGATATAAATGCAACATTACCATTAGTAGCAATTCAATTTTTACTATTAATGATTCTTTTAAATGTGATTTTATATAATCCATTATTAACAATCATTGAAGAGCGAAAAGAATATATTCTAACAAATCTTAGCGAAGCTTCAGAAATATTAGCAGAAGCTAATAAACTAACAACACAATATGAACAAGAGTTAGAGGATGTCCGTAAACAAGCTCAATTAGAAATTACAAAATCACAAAAAATTCATAAAGAAATCTTAGAAGTAGAAGTAAATATTTCTCAAAAATATATTGATAATTTATTAGATACTATTACTAAAGATCTTTTTGCTAAAAAAGAAATTGCACTTAATAATTTAGACGAAATTGTTCAGTCATTAGCGACAGATATTGAAGCTAGATTAGCAATTTAACTTTTTTGTGAACTGTAATTTTTCTTTCTATAAGTGAACAGTTTAGATAAAAAATCGAAAACATGGAAAATTTTGATCAGATTTTTACATTACTTGCCAATGAAGGCATTAGTTTAAATACCGATATTCTAGAAACAGGTTTAATTAATATTGTAGCATTGCTTGGAATATTATTTTATACCGGTCGAGACTTTTTAGGATCATTATTAGAAGAACGAAGAACGACGATTGTAAAAAGTGTTCAAGATGCTGAAGATAGATTAAGCGAAGCTAAAAAACGTCTAGCTGAAGCTCAAAAGCAATTGAATCAAGCCAATATTGTTATCAGTGAAATTAAAAATGAAGCTGTAGCAACTAAAAAAGTATTACTTGAATCAGATGCATTTCAAGCTAAAAAAGATTTAACAGTTCGCTTTGATCGTGCATTAGCAACTTTCCGTTCTAAAGAACGTCAAATTTTTGTTGAAATTAAACAACAAATTATTTCTCTTGTCTTACAACGAACATTAAGTCGTGTACAAGAAACATTTAAATCGGAAGAACGTTCAAGTGCTCTAATTAATGAGACTATTGATAAATTAAAAGGAGATTTATTATGAGTGGAAATCCCTTAACATCGAAAATTGCAGCTCCTTATGCACGTGCCTTATTTGACTTTTCTGTTGAAAAGAATATCATGCATCAAATTACAGCAGATTTTCAAAATTTAGATATCTTCCTTGAGGAAACTCCAGAATTATTAGAATATCTAACCAATCCTATTGTAAAACAAGAAGTAAAAAGTGGGATTTTAACGAAAACATTAAAGTCGCAACTTAATACTGAGACTTTTAATTTCTTAATGGTTTTAGTTGAACGCGATAGAATTAATTTATTAACGTCAGTTATTGATGCTTATTTAGAATTAATCTATCAAACTGCGTCAATTAAAATGATTGAAGTTTCAACAGCATCTGCTTTTACAAATTTACAAAAAGATACGCTAATTCAAAAATTAAAAGAATTAACGAATGCTAGAGAAATTCGATTAGTAATTAATGTTGACCCTAGTTTAATTGGTGGGTTTTTAATTAAAACAGAATCAAAAGTTATTGATTTTACAGTTAAAAATCAATTACAAAAACTAGCAAAACATCTAGATACTGTGTTAGAAATTTAACGCAAACAAACTTTATTAACTTTTTATATCTTAAAAAATAATACAATGATAAATATTCGTCCAGACGAAATTAGTAGTATTATCCGTGAACAAATTGAACAATATGATCAAGATGTTAAGGTAGATAATATTGGTACTGTCTTACAAGTTGGTGATGGTATTGCCCGCGTTTATGGTCTTGATCAAGTAATGAGTGGAGAACTTTTAGAATTTGAAGACAAAACTATTGGTATTGCTTTAAATTTAGAAAATGACAACGTTGGTGTTGTATTAATGGGTACTGGTCGTCAAATTTTAGAAGGTAGTACTGTTAAATCAACAGGTCAAATTTCTCAAATTCCTGTTGGTGAAAAGTTCTTAGGACGTGTTGTTAATGCGTTAGGTGTTCCAATTGATGGCAAAGGTGAGATTGAATCATCAGACACTCAATTACTTGAAGCAATGGCTCCAGGTATTATTAGTCGTAAATCAGTTTGTGAACCATTACAAACGGGTATTACATCAATTGATGCAATGATTCCAATTGGTCGTGGTCAACGAGAATTAATCATTGGCGATCGTCAAACAGGTAAAACTGCGATTGCAGTTGATACAATCATTAACCAAGCAACTGAAGATGTTGTATGTGTTTATGTTGGTGTTGGTCAAAAAGCTTCAACTATTGCTCAAGTAGTAAATGTTCTTGAAGAAAAAGGTGCAATGGGTTATACAATTATTGTAGCAGCTACTGCTAATGATCCAGCAACATTACAATACATTGCTCCATATGCTGGTGCAGCTCTAGCAGAGTACTTCATGTACAATGGTAAGGCAACATTAGTTATTTATGATGATTTAACAAAACAAGCAATGGCATACCGTCAAATGTCATTATTATTACGTCGTCCTCCAGGACGTGAGGCTTACCCAGGTGATGTATTCTACTTACACTCACGTTTATTAGAACGTGCTGCAAAATTAAGTGATGCATTAGGTGGTGGTAGTATGACTGCACTTCCAGTTATTGAAACACAAGCTAGTGATGTTTCGGCTTATATTCCTACAAATGTAATTTCAATTACAGATGGTCAAATCTTCTTATCGAACGATTTATTCAACTCAGGAATCCGACCTGCAATTAACGTTGGTATTTCAGTATCACGTGTAGGTTCAGCAGCACAAACAAAAGCAATGAAAAAAGTTGCAGGTAAATTAAAATTAGAATTAGCGCAATTTGCTGAGTTAGAAGCTTTCTCACAATTCGCTTCTGATTTAGATGATGCAACACAAAAGCAATTAGCGCGTGGAACACGATTACGTGAACTTTTAAAACAACCACAAAATTCACCATTATCTGTAGCTCAACAAGTTGCATTAATTTACACTGGTATTAATGGGTTCTTAGATGACGTAGCAGTTTCAGATGTAAAAGCTTATTGTGCAAGTTTAATTTCATATTTAACAACATCACAAAAGCCATACTTAAACATTGTTACATCAACAAACCAATTCACAGACGAAGCAGAAGCATCTTTAAAAGAAGCAATTGCAGAATCAAAAGATTTATTTAATAAAAATAAATAACAATTTTCATTCTTATTACCTTTAAAGGTAATAAGAATGAAAACTTTTTAACTATCTTGTTTATTTCATTGATGTTGGCGGAATTGTATACTGTTCTACTAGATTGCGGAACTCATCACCATCTAATGTTTCGGCATCTAATAAACGCTCAACGATTAAATCAATAATCACTCGATTATCACGAACAATTCGTGTTGCTAATTGTTCACAATGATTTACAATTCGACAAACTTCAGCATCAATACGGTTTGACATCTCCCCTTTAAAAAGTAGTTCATTATTATCATTTTCTAATGCAATTGGACCCAAAATTGACATACCATAGCGAGTTACCATTTGACGAGCAACTCTAGTTACTTGTTGTAAATCACTACTTGCCCCTGTTGTTACCTCTGTTTCACCAAAAATCACACGTTCTGCTACTCGACCACCCAATGTTGTCGTAATTCGTGCTAATAATTGGGCACGTGAAATTAACATTTGGTCTTCATCTGGAGCAAACCAAGTTAATCCTTTTGCACTTCCACGTGGAATTAATGTTACTTTTTCCACAGCATCATGATTTTGTAATAAAGAACCAACAATCGCATGACCAACCTCATGATATGCAATTAACTTTTTATTTTTTGTATCTTCCATAGCAGAACCAGCGATTCCACCAATGATTCGATCAACCGCTTCATTGATTTCATTTTTTGAAATCGTATCTTTTTTATAACGAGTTGCTAAAATAGCTGATTCATTTAATAAGTTTGCTAGATCTGCACCAGAAAATCCTGGTGTTCGGTTTGCAATTTGAATTAATGAAACATCTTTATCTAAAGGTTTATTTCTTGCATGAACTTTTAAAATTCCAAGTCTTCCTAATCTATCTGGTAATCCAACAGTAATTTGTCGATCAAAACGACCAGGACGTAATAAAGCTGAGTCTAAAATATCTACTCGGTTTGTAGCTCCAACTACAATAACACCTTTATTTTCTTTAAAACCATCCATTTCAGTTAATAACTGATTTAACGTTTGTTCACGTTCATCATTACCACCCCCAATACCAGCCCCACGTTCACGACCAACTGCATCAATTTCATCAATGAAAACAATACAAGGTGTATTTTCCGAAGCTTTTTTAAATAAATCACGAATTCTCGCTGCTCCAATACCAATAAACATTTCAACAAACTCTGAACCTGCAACATTATAAAATGGAACATTTGCTTCACTTGCAATAGCTTTTGCTAATAATGTTTTTCCGGTTCCTGGAGGTCCAACTAATAAAACACCTTTTGGAATTTTTGCACCAACTAATGTATAACGTTCTGGTTCACGTAAGAATGAAACAATTTCCTCAAACTCAGCTTTTGCTTCATCAATTCCTGCAATATCATCAAAAGAAATTCCTGTTTCTGGACGTTGATCATATCGAGCTGTTGATTTTCCTAAATTCATTGGAGACATTCCATTATTTTGCTGGAAGTTTTCTGAATTTTGGAAAAAGAAAATTAAACCAGCAATAAAAACTAATGGTAAAATTAAGTTACTAGCAATAGTAATTAAAAGACTTTTCTGTGGAAGTGGATGAGCATCAAAGTCAATGTTGTACTCTTTTAACTTTTGAATTAATTGTGATGCACCAACTGGGATTTCAACACGGATAGCCTGTGGGCGATTACCTAATTCAGGACTAGAAGCTAGAACGATTGCATTTCGATTATTATCATATAAATCAACCTGTTTTACCCAGCCAAGTTCTAAATACTCCAAGAATCGTCCATATGTCATTCTTGAACCACTAGAAGCAACAGTCATTTCTGTTTTTGTTGAATTTTTATCAACTTCTAAAATACTATCGACATCCATCACTTGAATCCCTAAAAAGATACAAGCAGTGACAAACAAGCCAATAAGAATCTTTTGTATTGTATCCTTATTCATCTAATTTATTTCCTTATTAATTTATAATTTACTTATTATGATAACAAATAGTCTAACTTCAAACCAACTTTTTTTAAAATTATTAAAGTTTTATTGAAGGTAAAATTACTTTTAAATAATATATAAATAAAGATTGAAAGTTTAAACATACTTTATTTTTTAAAGAATAGTAAGAATATTTCTAGTAAATTATGATTATAATTGTATAAATATAAACAATTTTAGTTTTAATTAATTCATTAATCATAATCGAAAATAATTTTTTAAATTGCTATACTTTTTTTATTTTATTATCATTTTCTTGTTTATACTAGTGTACTGAAAAGTTTTGTTTATGACTAATTTACCTCAAATTGGAAAAATGGCTCCAAATTTCCTAACTATTGGAATTTATAAAAATAGACTAGGAAAAATTCGATTATCAGATTATCATGGAAAAAAATATGTTCTTTTAGTATTTTACCCAGCGAATTTTACTTCGGTTTCTCCTACAGAATTAATTGAGTTAAGTAATCGAATTAACGATTTTCAACAATTATCAACCCAGATTTTAGCAATTTCAACTGATAGCCCTTTCTCACACTTACAGTATTTATTAGCAAATCGAAGTCAAGGAGGATTAGGGAAATTAAACTATCCTTTAGTTTCTGATTTAAATCAAACCATAACAAGAAAATACCATCTATTAACAAATGATGGCCTTTCATTCCCAGGGATATTTATTATTGACAAGGAAGGAATTATCCAATACTATACAGTTAATAATTTATTATGTGGAAGAAATATAGATGAATTGCTAAGAGTTCTCAAATCAATTCAATATATCCAAGAAAATCCTGGTCAGGCTTGCCCTGTTGATTGGAGAAATGGTGATCAAATTTTATATTCTCATCCTTTGAAATCAAAAGCTTATTTTAAAAAATTGTATCTTAACAAGTCTAAATAAAATTTTATGCCAAAATTAAAAACACGAAAAGCTGCTGCAAAACGATATAAAATTACTGGAACGAACAATTTTTTACGTCGTCATGCTTATAAAGGTCATTTATTAATGAAAAAATCAAATAAACAAAAACGAAAATTGTCACAAGTTTTATGTGTCAATAAAAGTGATAAAGCGCCGATTAAATTAATGTTACCTTATTAGATTACTAACAACAAAATAACAAATGGTAAGAGTCAAACGTGGAAATGTAGCTCGTAAACGTCGAAAAAAAATTTTATCCCTTGCAAGTGGATATCGTGGTGCACATTCTGTTTTATTCAGAGTTGCAAATCAACAAGTTATGAAAGCTTTAAGATATTCATATATTGGTCGCAAACAAAAGAAACGAATTTTTAGAAAAATCTGGATTCGTCGAATTAATGCGGCTTCACGAGCAAATGGAATTACATACAGTCAGGTTATCAATAAATTTAAAAAGTCAAATATTGATTTAAACCGTAAAATGCTATCACAAATTGCTATTTTAGATAGTTCAACATTCCAATCTTTATTAAGTACTATCAAATAAATCTAAACTAATTTAAATTACTCTATATTCTCGAGGGAAATTTAAATTACAAATTTACTAATATTCTTTTGTTCATGACTTTAACTAATGATTTCGAAAAATTAATTGAAAATTTACCGGTTTTTCTTCAACAAACTCTAAGAAACCATTCTTACCATGATCAGATGGTGGAAATTATTCTTGATTTAGGACGACGTCCTGAAGCACGATTTACTTATGGGCCTGAATATCTATCACAAAAAATTATCTCATGGCAAGATATTGATTTTGTTACCAAACATTTAAGTAAATTTAGTAACGAAAATCGTGCTGGTATTCAACGTACCCTTCATAGAATAAGTTGTATTCGAAATCGGCAATTTTTAATAAATGGTTTAACATGTAGAATTGGTCGTTCTATATTTGGAACTGTTTCAGTAATCCGTGATTTATTAGAATCCGAAAAATCTATTCTAATTTTAGGGAAACCTGGGGTTGGAAAAACAACAATTATTCGCGAGATCGGTCGAGTTTTAGCGAACGAAATGGAGAAAAGGGTTATTATCATTGACACCTCTAATGAGATTGGTGGTGATAGTGATATAACTCATTCAGGAATTGGGCGTGCAAGACGGATGCAAGTTCCAAAAACCGAACTGCAGCATCAGGTTATGATTGAAGCTGTTGAAAATCATATGCCTCAAGTAATTATTATTGATGAAATTGGAACCGAATTAGAAGTTTTAGCCGCTCGCACAATTGCAGAAAAAGGTGTTCAATTGATTGGAACTACTCATGGTAATTGTTTGGAAAATTTGATTAAAAATCCACCATTATCAGATTTAATTGGTGGAATTCAATATGTAACTTTAAGTGATGATGAAGCAAAACGTAGAGGTACGCAAAAAAGTATATTAGAACGTAAGGCATATCCTGCATTTGAAATTATAATTGAAATTAATGATCCAAATATTTGGACAATTCATGAAAATGTTGCAACATCAGCAGATTTATTTCTACGGAAAGATTCATTAATTTGTCAAACACGGAAAGTAAAATTGGATGAAACAATTCAAATAAAATGTGAGAATTATTCTTCTGCTCAAAATTCGTTAATAAAAAATAGTTCATTAATTAATGATGGTCAATTAACCATTACTAAATATTGGACACAATTTAATTCGTTAAAAACTAATAAATTATTACATGAGTTTAAGAAAAATTTGGTTATTTATTCTTATTCAATCTCAAAAAATTTTCTTAAAGAAGTTTTTTTGAAATCTAATGTTAAATTTACTTTAACAAATGATTTCCAAAAAGCTAGTGTTATCATTGGGTTAAATAAACATTTACAACAAAATTCAAACTTGAATCAATTTGCAAATAAAAGAAAAATTCCAGTATATTCATTTGATCAAATCAGTATTTATGAATTAACTCAATTTATTAAAGTTATAACTTAGGTAAACCTCGAGGTTATAACTTTAATATTTTTTTTCCATATATTAGGTATTAATTTTTAATAGTTTCTCTTAATACTCTAGCTAATAGCTAATATCAGTGAAGATTAATTTAAAAAATAAAAATATATATCGTATAGATTAATATTGTAAAAACAATAGTAATCTATACGTATTTATGTTTCAATTGGTACGTCACTGGGATATGTTTTCAATATTTAATTTACTTGTGCATTTAATTGAAAAGCAACTGAAAAATACACTAAAATCCCCATAACGGTTACAATATCAAAGAAACGTTGTGCAGAACCCGGAGAACCTAATAAATCACTGGTATTTGCAAAACTTGATAGACCAATAGAATCACGTGGAATTCGTATAAGAATAATGACAATTAAAAACAAACTTGTCGACATTCCAAAAATTGTTAACATAATTTTGATTGGTTAAAAAATAATAAATTATTCTTCGATTTCGAAAATTTCTTTAAAGATTTTCGCTACCTTATTACCTTCATCAATTGCTTCTAAAGGGTCTTTACGTAATCGGTGACGTAAACATAACACAATAATAGCTGCTATATCATCGACAGTTACTTTATCACGATTATCATAAGCTGCGTGTGCTTGTGCAGCACGGGTTGTTACAATATCTCCTCGTAACCCATCTACATCAAGACGACTACAAACTTCTGAAATTTTAATTCTTAAATCGTAATCAATTTGAACAGTTGGTAATAATTGTTGAGCAGAAACAATACGATCACGTAATTCTTGTTGTTGTTCCTCATACTTATCAATCCAAACCATAGGTGTTTGATCAAAAGCTGTTCTTTCTTCTACAACCTTAACACGTAATGTTGGATCTTTTACTGTTCGAATTTCAGCCTGCATTCCAAATCGATCTAATAATTGTGGTCGTAATTCACCTTCTTCTGGGTTTCCTGATCCAACAAGAACAAATCGTGCAGGATGGCGAATTGAAATTCCTTCTCGTTCAACTGTATTCCAACCTGAAGCTGCAGAATCTAATAAAATATCTACTAAATGATCATCTAATAAATTAACTTCATCTACATAAAGAATACCTCGATTAGCTTTTGCTAATAATCCAGGTTCAAAAGCTTTAACACCTTCTGTTAATGCTTTTTCAATATCAATTGTTCCACATACTCGATCTTCTGTTGCTCCCAATGGTAAATCAATCATTGGAATTTTAATAAAATCTGTTTTAATAGAGTCTGAATCGCTTTGGATTTGAGATTTTACGTCACTACTCATTAACTCTAAATTAGTCGGATGCGAATTAAATGGATCGTCTGCAACTACTTCAATTTCAGGAAGTAAATCAGCAATTGCTCGAATGGTAGTTGACTTACCAGTACCTCGGTCACCCATAATTAAAACACCACCAATTTTAGGATCAATAACATTCAATTGTAAAGCAAGTTTCATTTCATCTTGACCAACAATTGCTGTAAATGGGAAAACTGGTGTAGTTGTGATATTTTTTGAATTTTCTTGTACCATAATTTTAAAACTATATTATTAAATATTAAACTTTTGTATTTTAAATCATTAACATAATATGTTAAGATTTATTATTCATAAAGTGAAGTTCCTAAACTAATTGCTAAAACTGATGCTAATAAAGCAATAAATAATGCTGTGTAAACTTGTGAATCAGAAATCATAAAAACTCCTAATGGTTAAAAATAAATCAGCGTAATTCTAAAAAAAACTGAGTGTTATATTATAACAAAAACATTTCCATTCAAATATATATTTAATTATAAATTAAATTAACAAAAATCTATATAAGTTTTATTACCAACTAGATTTTGTAACACCTGGTAATAAACATTGGTGTGCCATTTCACGTACAACATGACGTGATAGTCCGAAATCACGAAAAACTCCACGGGGACGTCCTGTTTTCCAACAGCGATTGCGGATTCTTGTTTTAGCGCTGTTACGTGGTAACTGCTGAATTTTTGAATGAATTTCCATTTTTTTATTGAAATTTCCTTCGTTTTTATACTCGTTCAATAAATTTGTTCGTTTTTGAGCGTATTTCTTTTCTAGACGAATGCGTTTTTTTTCGCGTTCGATCATACTTTTTTTTGCCATAATGATTTTTTTGGTTAATAATTTATTTAAAGTTTTCGTTAATATTAAAAACTTTACTTAAAAAAAAGAATTTGGGACATTGTATCAATTTTTAAAAAGTGATAAAGAACCTAGATCAACAAATTTTTTTTAAAATAGATACGCTAATTGTTATTATAAATTTTGTTGTTGAATCTACTTGACTGTCGAATACCAAGCTTACTTTTAAGTTTTTAAAAAGTCAAGAAAGTATTCTCTTTTTCCTGAATTGATATTTTTTCAGTTTTTTTACTCCAACAAAAATAGTATCTTCTAAATTCATTAATAAAATTTAATAATAATATTATTTATATTATTATTAAATAAACGATTATTCGCCTTGTACTTTTAATAAAGCAAATCCTAAAGAAAGGCCAAATAAAGTCATTCCAAAGCAAATACCTGCCGTTGTAACAATTTCTGGACTTGCATACGGAAAAATAAATCTGATTAATTCCATAATATTCTACAAAGAATTTAAATAATTAGAAACCATTTCGAGCCCAAACAGTTAATGCTAATGAAAATGTAAACATTGTCATTAAACCGGCCCAACCTAGACTGATAATATCCATAGAGATATATATATATTTAATGTGTGTGATTTTTATAATTTGGAAAAACTGATGTGTTTTCCCAAATTATTTTTAATGTTATTATTATACAATACCGTTTGCCCAATCTACATCAACATTTTCGATGATTAATGATGAATTATAGATTTGTAAAATAATTAATAAAAAAACTAGGAATGCTGCCATTACTACACCCATAATTGGAGTAGTACCCCAACCTGGTGCAACCTTACCATATTCAGCATTTAATGGACGTAAAATTTCACCTAATCTTGTTCGTAATGCCATATTTAAATTTTAATAAGTTAATTTTTCTATTATATGATATATAATATTAAGACGTTAATCATAATCAATATATATCATGGAAACAGCAACTATTATCGTTATTTTTGTATCAAGTTTACTTCTAGGAATTACTGCATATTCTATTTACACTGCTTTTGGACCTACATCTAAAAATTTACGTGATCCATTCGAAGAACATGAAGACTAGAGAATAATAAAACCAAATAAATTGGTTTTATTATTTTCTAAGAATTCGTGGCGTATCTCGGAAGAATACGGCAAAGAAGATTACCATTAAAGTACCAATAAGTAAAAATGTATAAACTAAAGCTTCCATTGTTTATGATCCTATAAAAATATGAAGAAATTTAAAACTTTGACTACGCGTTTGATTAAACAGCGCCTTGTTTCTTAGTTGATTTATCACCTAATTTTTGGAAAGCACCGAACTCAACTTGTTCTGTAACTTCAGCACCAATACCTGTGAATACATCACGGAAGATTGTACGACCACCATGCCATAAATGTCCAAAGAAGAATAATAAAGCAAAGTTTGCGTGACCAAAAGTATACCAACCACGTGGACTACTTCTAAATACACCGTCCGATGCTAAACTTGTTCTATCAAATTCAAAAACTTCTCCTAATTGAGCTTTACGTGCAAATTTCTTAACTGTTGGTGCATCTTTAAATGTTTGACCATTTAGTTTACCACCGTAGAAATCAACAGTTACACCTACTTGCTCAATACTATATTTCGATTCCGCACGACGGAAAGGAATATCTGCACGAATAATACCGTCTTTATCTACTAAAATCACAGGGAATGTTTCGAAGAAAGCAGGCATACGTCTTACAGTTAATTCACGACCTTCTTTATCACGGAAAATTGGATGACCTAACCAAGCTTCAGCTACACCATCACCTTTATTCATTGGACCGGCACGGAATAAACCACCTTTTGCAGGGTTGTTTCCAATGTAGTCATAGAATGCTAATTTATCTGGAATTCGTGACCATGCTTGACTTTCAGATAAACCTTCACTAACTGAAGTTTCAACTTGTCGTTCAATCTCTTGTTGGAAATAACCACTATCCCATTGATAACGAGTTGGTCCAAATAATTCGATAGGTGTTGCAGCTGCTCCATACCACATTGTACCTGATGTTACAAATGCAGCAAAGAAAACTGCGGCAATACTACTTGATAGTACAGTTTCGATGTTACCCATTCGTAATGCACGGTATAGACGTTGTGGTGGACGAACAGTAAGGTGGAAAACACCTGCAAAGATACCAAAAATACCTGCTGCAATATGATGTGCAGCGATACCACCAGGATTGAATGGGTTAAATCCATCCGCACCCCAAGAAGGAGCTACAGGTTGTACTTTTCCTGTGATTCCATAAGCATCTGAAACCCAAATACCAGGTCCAAATAAACCAGTAACGTGGAATGCTCCAAAACCAAAACATGCAAGTCCTGATAAGAATAAGTGGATTCCGAAAATTTTTGGTAAATCTAATGCTGGTTCTCCAGTTCGTGGATCACGGAATAATTCTAAATCCCAGTAAACCCAGTGCCAAATAGCCGCTAAGAAACACATACCTGATAAAATGATGTGTGATAATGCTACACCTTCAAAACTCCAAATACCAGGATTTGAAACGCTTTCACCGGTAATACTCCATCCACCCCAAGAATCAGTAATTCCTAAACGAGTCATAAAAGGCATAACGAACATACCTTGACGCCACATCGGATTTAAAACAGGATCAGAAGGATCAAACACAGCTAATTCATAAAGTGCCATTGACCCAGCCCAACCAGCAACTAAAGCTGTATGCATTAAATGTACTGCAATTAATCTTCCAGGATCATTTAAAACAACAGTGTGAACACGATACCATGGTAATGCCATAGTAATACATTCCTCAATATAAATAATGGTTTTTGACTTTCTTACAACTAAACTAAACAAAGATTAGCTATTATAATATTATAAGTAAAGATTGAAAAAATTACTCAATTTTAATTAAAATGATAAAAAAATGGTAAAACAGATTTTTATTAAAAATTTGTTTAGGTCAAAATCAAGTAAAACTTGTTAATTAGTATAAATGGCAGATTATATTATAGTTTTTTAAACGGGACTGACGAGACTCGAACTCGCAACTTCTGCCGTGACAGGGCAGTGCTCTAACCAATTGAACTACAATCCCAATGCTTCTATCTTATACGAAGATATTAAATAAATTCACTTAAAATGTCAATTTTTTCAATTTAATTTTATTGAACAAAGGAGAAACAGGGATTCGAACCCTGGGTACAATATATTGCACGATAGATTAGCAATCTATTGCTTTCGACCACTCAGCCATTTCTCCTAAATAAATCTTTAATAAACTACGTAAGTAGTAGATGGCTCTGGTGGGATTTGAACCTACGACCTGAGGCTTATGAATCCCCCGCTCTAACCACTGAGCTACAGAGCCTTATACTATTCTTACTAATGATATTATAGCATAATTTTCCTTGAAACTCCAAATGTATTAAATAATTAATCGATTTAAAGTTTTTATACAATATGGTTAGTAAATCATAAATAACTGTATAATTATTAAATATATCATTATAATAGTGATATATTTAATAATTATAGAATGATATTATGAGTGACTTTTGGAATAATATATCACGTTATCCAAGATTTTTTATAAGTAGTGTAATTGGATTAGCATTAGTTATCCTTACCCCATTTCGAAATTTATTTAAAATTCCCAAATTACGAGGGGTTTTGATAGTTTTAATTTTTGTAATAATTGGGCTATTATATTTAATTCTGAAAAATATGGTTGGTATGTAATAAACCATTCAAAACCAAATTATATTAGATATTGGGCCGAGTTGGATTCGAACCAACGTAACAGTACTGTAACGGATTTACAATCCGTCTCCTTTAACCACTCGGACATCGACCCTATATTTTATTTCTAAGATATCATATTAGAAATTAAATGTCAATATTTAAATAAGTACCAATAAAAAATAGTATGGATTATTTAAAAATTCATAATCCATACTTAGAAATATATTGAACTTAAATATTAAAAACTATCAGTATTTTTAAGTACTGATATTTGGATTATATCTCTCATTTTTCTCATAATCTTCAAATTTTGTTAAATATTCATTAAATAATAGTTGAGTATTTCCAATGGGTCCATTTCTTTGTTTAGCAATTGAAAGATCTATGATTGTTGAACCAGGTGTTAAATTTGGAATCGATGTTTGGTTATTTTTATATAACATTAGTACAAGATCTGCATCTTGTTCAATAGAACCACTATCACGTAAATCTGATAACATTGGTTTTGGGTCAATGCGACCATCAATTGTCCTACTTAATTGAGATAATGCAATTATTGGAACATTAAATTCACGAGCAATGTTTTTTAATTCACGAGTAATTACTGAAATTTCTTGTGACCGATTCAGATTTTTTGATACAGGCTCATGCATTAATTGTAAATAATCAATTACTACTAAACCAATTTGTGTATAAATTTTAGAAAAATTTTTTAACACTTTTCGAACATCGGAAGAAGTCAATTGCGGTGTATCATAAACGTGTATAGGAATTTTTCCTAAAATTCGCATTACCAAATCAATCTTTTTCCAATCTTCATTATTTAATAATCCAGTTTTAAATTTAGTTTGATCAAGACGTGTTTCCATAGAAAGAAGTCTATACATTAATTGTTGAGCAGACATTTCTAAACTGAAAAAAAGTACTGGTAAACGAGTTTTTTTCAAAACATTTAAGGAAATATTTAACCCAAAAGAGGTTTTCCCAACAGATGGTCGCCCAGCAATAATAATCAGTTCTGATTTTTGAAAGCCATCTGTATAGGAATCAAGGCCAATAAATCCTGAAGGTGTTCCAGACAATTGACCTGGTCGTCTAACTTTTTCCCATAAATCATCAATAATTAATCGTAATACTTCTGCACTACTAAAATCTTTCTTTTTTACTTGAAGATCTTTAGTAAGTTTTTGAATTTCAGAATCAAGGCTCAATAATTGTTCATAAACAGAAAAATTCATAACAAATCCATTATCGACAGTTTTCAAACCAATTTTAATTATACAGCGGCGGATATATTTTTGTTTTACTAAACGTACATAATCCATTAGATAAACAAGTGTTGGGATTTCTTTAAGGAGTTCACTTATAACTTGTAAGCCACCAACCTCATTTATTAACCCATGACATTGAATATAGTCAGTAGTTGTTAGAAAATCAATGGCTAGATTTTCATGATACATATTAATAAAAGTTTGATATAATTTTTGATGGTTTTTAAAATAAAAAGCATCAATTGGTAGATGTTCCATAATAACTTCAAGAGTTTGAAACGATGTATCACAATTTACTAAAATACAAGTTAATAATGTTTTTTCTAATGTAAAACTATGAGGTAATTGAGCTGTGAAGTTTAATATATTATTTTGCTCATCATAACTGAAGAGTGATCTAGTTTTAGTTTGCAACTCCGTACTTTTTCTAATTTCTAAAGAATCACTGTTATTTTTTTTACTAGTTAGTTTTGGTTTTTTCATTTTAAATTTTTTATATTACAATTTTTAGTAGTAACAAGTAATCTTGTAATTTTTCTGAATTATTTTTATATTACTTATAACAATCAGCACCCTTAGTTCAGTTGGTAGAACGCTAGTCTCCAAAATTAGATGTCGTGGGTTCAAGTCCTACAGGGTGCGTCGCTCTTTTAAAAAGAGGTTATACTTCATCAATTACTACAATGAAATAGAATTTTAAAAATTAAAAGATTTTATCTACTGAGATTATAAATATTGTACCGCAGTCTTAAAATTTTAACAAATTATAATCTAAAATTTTTAAATATCTTTCTTAAATTATATTACTACATTTTTATGGCTAAAAAAATTACGGCATTAATTAAACTTGCTTTGCCAGCTGGTAAAGCAACACCAGCACCTCCAGTTGGACCTGCATTAGGTCAACATGGTGTTAATATTGCAGCATTTTGTAAAGAATACAATGCCAAAACAGGTGACAAAGCAGGTCTAATTATTCCGGTTGAAATTTCAGTTTATGAAGATAGAAGCTATACATTTATTCTGAAAACACCGCCTGCATCTGTCTTATTGGTAAATGCAGCTAACATTAAAGATAAAAAAGGATCTTCTAAACCAAACTTAATTAAGGTTGGATCAATCACAAAAGCACAACTAGAAGAAATTGCTACTGTTAAACTACCAGATTTAAATACGACTAAACTGGAAAGTGCAATGAAGATTGTTGAAGGAACTGCCCGAAATATGGGAATTTCCATTGTAGATTAAATTAAATTTAGATAAATTTTTAGTGGAGAAAGTTATGCGAAAACTATCGCGACGTCACAAAGAAAATGTTGAGAAAACTAAAAATACGATTTACTCAGATTTAAATCAAGCAATTCAAGTTTTACAAGAAACAGCAACTGCTAAATTTGTAGAAAGTGTAGAATTACACGCCAATTTAAATATTGATCCAAAGTATGCTGATCAACAATTGAGAACAACCGTAACACTACCTCATGGGGTAGGGAAACAAGTTAGAATTGCGGTTTTAACAAATGATGAAAACTACGAGGAAGCAAAAAACGCAGGCGCTGATATTGTAGGTAATGATGAATTAATTGAAGATATTACGAAAGGAATTATCAATTTTGATTTATTAATTGCAACTCCGAATATGATGCCAAAACTGGCTAAACTTGGTAGGGTATTAGGTCCAAAAGGATTGATGCCTTCACCAAAATCTGGAACAGTAAGTAGTACTTTAACTGCAACATTAACAGATTTTAAAAAAGGAAAATTTGAATATAAAGCTGATAAAACAGGAATTGTTCACGTAACAATCGGAAAAGTAGATTTTACTACAACTCAATTAGTTGAAAATTTACAAGCTTTATATGATTCAATTGAAAAAAACCGTCCCTCTGGTGTGAAAGGTAAGTATTTCAAAACTTTATCTATTTGTAGCACAATGGGTCCATCTATAAAAGTAGATTGCAATACTTTCTTATAAGTATGTCTAAATTATAGTTCTAGTAACTTGACGAGTTCAATATACAATATATTTAAAAATTATTATGTCAGAAAAAATTACTCAAATCGTTGAAGAATTAAAAACATTAACTTTATTAGAAGCATCAGAATTAGTAGCACAAATTGAAGAAACATTTGGTGTAGATGCATCAGCAGCAGCTGGTGGCGCAGTAGTTATGGCTGCAGCAGCAGGCCCAGTAGAAGAAGTTGAAGAAAAAACTGAATTTGACTTAATGTTAGATGAAGTACCAGCAGATAAGAAAATTGCTGTATTAAAAGTTGTTCGTTCTATTACAGGTCTTGGTTTAAAAGAAGCTAAAGAATTAGTAGAAGCAGCACCGAAATTAGTTCAAGAAGGTATTGCAAAAGATGCGGCTGAAGAAGCACAAAAACAAATTAGTGATGCAGGTGGTAAAGCTTCATTAAAATAATTTAATCTTTTAACTGGTGTTTAAATCAGAAAAGTAATTTTATTCTTGAAAATTGATCAGAAATCCTGACTAATTTTCAAGAATATTTTAAGGTTGAGGGATTGAGAAAATAGCTTATTTGAATTTCAAAGGATTCCGTGATTATTTTTATTATTTTTTTCAAAATTGTCTACAATATAAATGTGAAAACTCATACGAAACAGAGATCAAACTTTTCAAATTCCTGTTTCTTTGCTTACGAGCGTTTCATAGATTTTTGTCTCCCAATAAGGAGAAATATTAATGGCAATAAGCTCAACAGATCTTCAGGAAAAAAWTTGAAGTTTTATCGATAAAGATGCAGTCGAAACTAGTTTCGCGAAATGGGCCCAACCAGGTCATTTCTCGAACTTTAGCAAAAGGTCCAAAACTACAACTTGGATTTGGAACTTACATGCTGACGCGCATGATTTGATACTCAACAAATTCCTTAGA